GTCCAGAATAAAGTTACAAAATAATTAAGACATACTGTATTATGTTTTACTGTCCAGAAATCAGGTAACTATAGAGTACTCTTTTTGAAGCAGACTTGTCAACCCCCTGAAATAAAATAAATTTCAAATTAAACATATGTAATTTAAAAATCACCTGTCATTATCGATAGAATGACTAACTGTACTTTGACACCCAATTAGCGAAACCATACAACGTAAGTACAAAAACGACAGGTAGAGAATAACAACTAAAATTCACATATGGTATAAGAAAATATTAAAAATATTTTCTTTAGATCACTCACATACTTACTACTATGAATAAAATCTAATTATTAAAGATATAATTATCCTCATAGGGTATTAAGTTTTTTTGTATTTTTACATTAGGTATTAAATCATATTAAACTCATTCTAGAAGACTTCTCAAAAGCTTAAATTTTATTATCTGCATTATCTGAAATATGCTACATAATACGGATTAAAAGATTGAGTTTATGGTTAGCTCAATACTGCTTTACAATTTATTATAATACAAAGAAAATCAATAAATACAGAACATGGGTTATATTTTTCATGTGTTATATAACACTATGTCAGAATCCAGAATCTTTAGAAAACAGAAACAAGTATAAGATATATAATAAATAAGCAGCAAACTCACGAGAAGCCATATAAAAAACTAAAAGATAAGTAACATAATTTCAGCTAAAAGCTTAAATTACAAGCACGTTTATATAACTTATATCTTTATACATATCACACTAAAAAAGTCAAATATTGATATGTAGATATATATAATAATATTAGTATTAACTACTTAATTATATTTTGCTAAAGAAAACTAAGGTTTAACCTACTCTTTAATTTAGTTATGAACAGGAGATCTCCCAAAATTGGAAAATCATAAAGAAAAAATACTTGTAGTAGATGATGAAACTAGCATAAGAAGGATTTTAGAAACTAGATTATCAATGATTGGATATGATGTAATTAGTGCTTCAGATGGAGAAGAAGCATTGGTACTATTTCGTAAAGAATATCCAAGTTTAGTAGTTTTAGATGTAATGATGCCTAAATTAGATGGTTATGGCGTATGTCAAGAACTACGAAAAGAATCTGACGTACCTATAATTATGTTAACTGCACTGGGCGATGTATCAGATAGAATCACTGGTCTTGAACTTGGTGCTGATGATTATGTTGTAAAGCCGTTCTCACCAAAAGAATTAGAAGCACGAATTCGATCTGTCCTCAGACGTGTAGATAAAGTAACCATAAATTCAGGGATACCAAGTTCTGGCATTATACATATCGGTTTCTTAAAAGTGGATACGAACAAAAGACAAGTTTATAAAAATAATGAAAGGGTAAGGTTAACAGGGATGGAATTCAGCTTATTAGAACTTCTAGTCAGTAAAGCGGGAGACCCTTTTTCTAGAGCCTCTATCCTACAAGATGTATGGGGTTATACGCCTGAAAGACACGTAGACACGAGAGTAGTAGATGTACATATATCTAGACTACGTGCTAAATTAGAAGACGATCCAAGTAATCCAGATTTAATTTTGACAGCAAGAGGAACAGGTTATCTATTCCAGAGAATAACTGAAGTTAGCAAACCCTAACAAATCATTTTTTTTAATTATGAGAATTGAAAACAACAATTTAAATCATATAAATCAATCAGATTGCATAAGTCATGAATTTCAATAATTGATCAACTTAGAGAGCTACACGTTTGTTAAATTCCCAGAACGGGAAATTTTTCTCAAGTTAGTTTATAATTAAGTAATCGTAAAGACAAGTAAACAGTACTACTAAATAAAAAAGTAAATACAAACTACTTACAAAATTTGCTCTGGAGAGTATAATTATGACCATAGCAATTGGACAAGAGAAAAGCCGTGGTAGGTTTGATCTTATAGACGACTGGGTAAAAAGAGACCGTTTTGTATTCGTAGGATGGTCTGGTCTACTTCTATTTCCTTGTGCCTATTTATCATTAGGGGGATGGCTGACAGGGACAACTTTCGTTACATCATGGTATACACATGGATTAGCTAGTTCTTATCTAGAAGGATGTAACTTCTTAACAGCTGCAGTATCCACTCCAGCAAACAGTATGGGACATTCACTTCTTCTTCTTTGGGGACCAGAAGCTCAAGGAGATTTCACAAGATGGTGTCAAATTGGTGGACTATGGTCATTTATAGCACTTCATGGTTCATTTGGATTAATAGGTTTCTGCCTGAGACAATTTGAAATAGCAAGACTTGTTGGTATTAGACCATATAATGCAATAGCATTTTCAGGACCAATAGCAGTATTTGTTTCAGTATTTTTAATGTATCCACTAGGACAAGCTAGTTGGTTTTTTGCTCCAAGTTTTGGTGTTGCAGCTATATTCAGATTCTTACTATTTTTACAAGGTTTTCATAACTGGACACTAAATCCATTTCACATGATGGGTGTAGCAGGTATCTTAGGAGGAGCTTTGTTATGTGCTATACATGGTGCAACAGTACAAAATACATTATTTGAAGATGGCGATGCAGCTGATACTTTTAGAGCATTTACTCCAACACAATCAGAAGAAACCTATTCAATGGTTACCGCAAACCGCTTTTGGTCACAGATATTTGGAGTCGCTTTTTCAAATAAAAGATGGCTGCATTTCTTTATGCTTTTCGTACCTGTTACTGGTATGTGGACTAGTGCATTTGGCATAGTTGGTCTTGCTTTAAACCTAAGAGCTTATGATTTTGTATCTCAAGAATTAAGAGCAGCTGAAGATCCTGAATTTGAGACTTTTTATACAAAAAATATATTGCTGAATGAAGGTATTCGTGCATGGATGGCTGCACAAGATCAACCTCATGAAAACTTTATATTCCCTGAGGAGGTTTTACCACGTGGAAACGCCCTTTAATAGTAATGCAAGTGTAGGTGGAAGAGACATAGAATCAACAGGATTTGCTTGGTGGTCAGGCAATGCTAGGCTTATTAATGTATCTGGTAAGTTACTAGGTGCGCATGTAGCACATGCAGGCGTAATGGTTTTTTGGACAGGTGCAATGACTTTGTTTGAAGTTGCTCACTTTGTACCAGAAAAACCGTTGTATGAACAAGGTTTTATCTTAATTCCTCATCTAGCAACATTAGGATGGGGAGTTGGACCAGGAGGAGAAATAAACAATATTTATCCATACTTTGTCGTAGGTGTACTACATTTAATTTCATCTGCTGTGCTAGGTTTTGGAGGATTATATCATTCACTTATCGGCCCTGACACCCTTGAAGAATCCTTTCCTTTCTTTGGATATGACTGGCGAGATAAAAACAAGATGACAACCATTCTAGGTATACATCTAATTCTTCTAGGTGTAGGTTGTTTCCTACTTGTGATCAAAGCACTATTTGTAGGAGGAGTATATGATACATGGGCACCTGGCGGAGGAGACGTACGATTTATTAATAACCCAACTTTAAATCCACTAATTATCTTTGGTTACGTATTTAAATCACCTTTTGGTGGCGATGGTTGGGTTGTAAGTGTTGACAATATGGAAGATTTAATTGGTGGACATGTATGGCTAGGTGTTATATGTATTGCTGGTGGAATTTGGCATATTTTAACGAAACCATTTGCATGGGCAAGAAGAGCATTCGTATGGTCAGGTGAAGCTTATTTATCATACAGCCTTGGAGCACTATCTATAATGGGACTAACTGCATCAAATTTTGTATGGTACAATAATACTGCATATCCTAGTGAATTTTATGGTCCAACAGGACCGGAAGCTTCACAAGCACAAGCCTTCACTTTCCTAGTTAGAGACCAAAGATTGGGTGCAAATGTAGCTTCAGCTCAAGGTCCAACTGGTCTAGGGAAATATCTGATGAGATCACCAAGCGGAGAAATAATATTTGGTGGTGAAACAATGAGATTCTGGGATTTACGAGCACCTTGGGTAGAGCCTCTGAGAGGACCTAATGGCTTAGATCTAAATAAAGTAAAAAATGATATTCAGCCATGGCAAGAGAGAAGAGCGGCAGAATACATGACACATGCACCTTTAGGATCTCTAAACTCAGTAGGAGGAGTAGCTACAGAAATTAATTCTGTAAACTATGTCTCACCAAGAAGCTGGCTTACTACATCTCATTTCTTTCTTGGCTTTTTCCTTTTTATAGGACATTTATGGCATGCTGGGAGAGCTAGAGCTGCTGCAGCTGGTTTCGAGAAAGGAATTAACAGAGAAAATGAAGCTGTTTTATCAATGAGGCCACTGGATTAAGTTACAGAATTAATTAACTAGTTATGAAAGAGCCCTACCTGCAAGTCGGGTAGGGCTTTTAGTATGCCAGATTATAGGTAAATACAAAAATAATCACGGAATTATAGATACTCTATCAATAACTTGTGATATCTTACTAGTTCCATGCCTTAATCTAATTCATATGTTATAGTTATTGTTTAAATATAAAATTAATCAAACTATATAAGTAACTAGATTTATTTCCAATTATGTCAATTAATATATATACACTTAAACACCCTTTAGTATTAAACTGGATAAGCTACTTGATTAATCCATCTTTAGATAAAATTAACAAAGCTGAGTTACTTAATAAACTAGCTATTGCATTACTTTACGAAGTTACTAGAAAATCTATCGATGTCAGGAATCTATACATTAAATACCTGGATTTTATCAATGAGATATATCTCATATCTGGTAAGAAAATTCACTTATTCTGCAGTGATTTAACAATATCACAAATAATTACAAAAGATGTTACTAACTTAATTCCAAATTTAACAGTTTATCCTGTAATCCTAAATTGGTATAACAATCTTTGGGATATAATACCTAACTACCAATTTTTCCCAGAAACTATTCAAGACAATAATATAATTATTTTTGAAGAAGAGCTTCATGCATTTAAAGTATCAACGATTATAAAAAATATTCTAATACGTAAGGGTGATATAAATAATATTCAAATATGTTGCATTACTTGCACTCATCATGAATTAGAAAAATTAAATAATCAGTATCCAAATGTACATGTCTATACTGCTACAATTATAAATAATTATAATATTTAAGGTACTTCATTACTTTTTAGTTTAATTATATTGAGCTTCAAGTAAATACATTAGATAATACATATATTTGTATCTAATTAATCGACTAATACACCCTATATTAATGCCCATGAATATTATTACAAATTCCTTTAACCTTGTTTTTACATCTATAGCAAGTTTTTCAGAAATTTACTTAATACTATTACTTCTGAAACTATCTTTAGCTTGGTTCCCAACAGTAAACTGGTATACTGAACCATTTTGTTCACTAAACCGACTTACAGATCCATACTTACGACTTTTTAGGGGAACTATACCTATGATTTTCGGCATGGATATATCACCTATGTTAGGAATCATTTTCTTACAATGCTTAATGGTTATTTTCAATAATATACGTCTTGAAACTGTTTCATAAATAAACTAATATAAACCAACATATTAACCTAATACAGATTGAAATTAGAGATAAAAATCTTAAAGATGAATAAGATAATATATGATACAATACGATTTATAATAAAAACTACAAGTATAAACTATGTTAAAAATTAGGCTAAAAAAATACGGACGTAAAAAATGTCCTAGCTATAGAATAGTAGTGATTGATAGCAGAAAAAGACGCGATGGCAGACCTATAGAGGAATTAGGATTCTACAGTCCTTTAACTAACGAAACAACTTTAGATATACATAAAATCAATCAATATAAATATAATGGAGCTCAAATGAGTAGAGTAGTAGAAGCTATTTATACGAAAGCTATGCAAGGAATAAGTTAAACTATTTAACCACTTATACAAACAACTTATTAGTATATTTGAACAGATTGACAGGAGACAGAAAATTGCCTAAATTTACGCTAAAAATACTATGGCTAGAAAATAATATAGCAATTGCTATAGATCAAATCGTAGGAAAAGGTAGTAGTCCTCTTACATCATATTTTTTTTGGCCACGTAATGATGCATGGGAGCATTTAAAAGCAGAATTAGAATCTAAACCATGGATTTCTGAATCTGATAGAATTACTCTACTTAATCAAGCAACTGAAATTATTAATTATTGGCAAGAAGAAGGGAAAAACAATTCTATTACTAAAGCTCAAATCAAATTTCCAGAATTTTCTTTCTCAGGAAGTCATTAAAACATAGCCTCTATCACAATCGTGAAATATCTCGTTATAATTTCTATTTGAACATGCGATATATATGACTTCTCGTCTTTTTCTATACCATAACTATGATACAATGTTAATGTCAATACAGGCATTAGATCCACATGCTTTTGACAATCTTACATCCGAATCATGCAATCTAAATATTCTCGAGCTATTTGTTATCAGAACAAATAGTTTAATGAAATATAATAATTCATGTTATATTAATACACTATATTATGCTATTATTATTGCACAAGATATATCATTAGTATTATCAGCAATAAAAATACAACAAAATGTTAACGAAATTTTACGAGATATAGCTAAGCAAAAAAATCATGCAGAGCTATATTCATTGACAACGCATAACTATATTAAACGTTTTATATTAAACTACAGAAAATCGTTTAAACCTTACCTAGTAGGATATGGCAAATACTCTACTGATGAATGGATAACAAAAATAGGCTTTATTAATCTATTCATTATATATAAATTATATGATCAAAATGGCTTATATTTTATGTTTTTTTATCTTTTATACAATAAAAGAAAAACATAATAATGAGCTGAACTCAATAATACCTTTGCTAACTATTCTTTTCATTTTGCTGTAAACTGTCCACAATAATACAGTCTGTAGTTAAAATCATAGAAGCTATTGATGCAGCATTTTGCAAAGCAGATCTTGTAACTTTAGCAGGATCAATAATGCCATCTGTAAACATATTAACAAAAGAAGCTGTGTTTACATTATAACCAATTTCAAAATCGCATTGAGATACTTTCTGAACAACTACAGCACCATTTGCACCTGAATTTTCTACAATTCTTTGTAAAGGAGATACTAAAGCTTTTTCAACGATCAAAGCGCCAATAAGTTGATCCCCTTGAAGATGTATATTAGACCAATCACGAAGCTTAGATGCTAAATGCACTAACGTTGAACCTCCTCCAGGGACTATACCTTCTTCTATTGCAGCTTTTGTAGCATTAATAGCATCCTCAAGTCGGAGTTTTTTATCTTTCATTTCAGTTTCAGTAGCAGCTCCTACTTTTATGACAGCTACACCACCAGATAACTTTGCAAGTCTTTCCTGCAACTTTTCTCTTTCATAAGTATTTGTACTAACTTCCAATTGTCGCTTAATTTGTTCACAGCGCTGTTTAATAATTTGTTCATGTCCTTCAGCAATTATAGTTGTTGATTCTTTAGTTACAGTTACCCTGCGAGCCTGTCCTAAGTGTTCTAACTGAAGATTATCTAAAGTCAAACCAACATCTTCTGATACTACTGTACCACCAACTAAAACAGCTATATCTTCTAACAATAGCTTACGACGATCACCAAAACCAGGTGCGCGAACAGCCACTACATCAATAATACCTCTTAACTTGTTTACTATTATAGTAGCTAAAGCTTCTTTTTCTATATTTTCACAAATAATTAGCAGTGATTTTCCTACTTTAGCAACTTTTTCCAATATCGGTACAAGCTCTTGCTGAATAAGAGTAATTTTCTTATCAGTTAAAAGAACAAAAGGATTATCTTGTACAACTTCCATACGAGAAGAATCTGTAACAAAATAAGGAGAGATAAAACCTTTTTCAAAACACATACCTTCAGTAATTTCCAATTCCGTGCCAGTAGATTTACCTTCTTCCAAAGAAATAATACCTTCACGTCCAACTTTTTCAATCGCTTCAGAAATCATCTCACCAATATTTAACTCATTACCAGCAGAAATAGATGCAACTTGAGTGATATCCAAAGGATTAGTTACAGGACGTGCAGACTCTGCAATCTGATTTACTATGAACTGTGTTGCTTTTTGTATGCCTTTTTTGATTTCCATAGGATTTGAACCTGCAGCAACATTACGCAATCCTTGTTTTACAATAGCATGAGCCAAGACAGTAGCTGTAGTTGTACCATCACCTGCTACATCGTTTGTCTTCGAAGCAGCCTGACGAATCAATGCTACACCAGTGTTTTCAAGATGATCTTCTAGCTCTATTTCTTTAGCTATGGTTACACCATCATTAACTATTTGAGGTGCGCCAAACTTTCTTTCTAGTACAACATTTCTTCCTTTCGGACCAAGCGTCACAGAAACAGCTTCAGCTAAGATATCCATCCCTTGTTCCAACGCTTTTCTAGCATTATCTTGATATAAAATCTGTTTACTCATAGAAATAACTTTATAAATATATAAATAAATCCAATCAACCAATATGCATATATAAAAATCAAAAGTTCGATACTTACTTGAGTGTTAAATTCTTGCATATCCAATATATCATAATTTTTTAAAAAACCGTATGAGTATTAGAGATTATATTAATATGCTTAAAAAAATGATATAATTGCCTAGGGGCTTGTAGCTCAGTGGATCAGAGCACGTGGCTACGAACCACGGTGTCGGGGGTTCGAATCCCTCCTTGCCCGATGAGCATCATAAGGATCGCTGTAAACTATAGAGCTTATTATAATAACCAAAAAGGATGTTTATTCATGCAATCTATTCGAGGTATGCACGATATATTGCCAGACGAAATAAGCTATTGGCAACACATTTACAATATGGCTTTAAAAATTTTAAATACAGCTAACTATAAAGAAATCCGAACTCCCATCGTTGAGTCAACTTCATTATTTCTTAGAAGTATTGGTCAAGACACTGATATTGTCAACAAGGAAATGTACACTTTCCTTGATCAAGGCAAAAGACACCTTACATTAAGACCTGAAGGAACTGCAAGTATAGCTAGAGCTATAATACAACATAAACTTTGTGAACCAACGACAATCCAGAGAGTATGGTATCTAGGACCAATGTTTCGTTATGAAAGGCCACAACAAGGAAGACAAAGGCAATTCCATCAATTAGGATTAGAGTGTTATGGTAGTATAAATCCTATTGTAGATGCTGAAATTATTTATTTAGCTCAAACGATATTACATGCTTTAGAATGTACTGATTTCACTATTGAAATCAACTCAATAGGTACTTTAGAAAACAGAGAAGAATACAAGATAAGACTTAGACATTACCTAGAAAAATATAAAAATGACCTAGATAATGAGTCGCAAAGCAAATTATACACAAACCCTTTACGCATATTAGATTCAAAAGAGCCAAAAATACATGAAATTTTGTACTATGCTCCCAATCTCGCAGATTGTCTAGATCCTAAATCAATGATTCATTTTCAATCACTACAAGAATACTTAAAAAGTTTAAACATTAAATTTAAGATAAATAGGCAATTAGTTAGAGGATTAGACTATTATAATGATACAGTTTTTGAAATTAACACCAATTTACTCGGTACTCAAGGGACAATATGTGGTGGTGGACGTTACGATAGCTTAACAGAACAATTAGGTGGCAAAAGAATCCCTGCAGTAGGCTGGGGAATTGGTATTGAAAGATTATTACTATTAATCAAAGACAAAATCGAGTTAAAAAATAATAAATTATGCATATATATAGCCACACAAAATAGTTGTTATTTACAATATAGTTTACAGATTATACCAATTATCCAACAATATGGTTTAAAGTATGAGTTGGATCTTAGTGGAAGTGTACTAAAAAAACAATTACAAAAAGCTCTAAAAAAACAAGCTATGCTATGTCTAATTATTGGGGAGGAAGAAGTAAAGAATTCAAGTATAACATTAAAATGGCTTACTAAATACGACCAATACACATATACAATCTCCGATTTTATAAATTTAGTGCCAAATATATATGCAGAATACCTCAATTTTAATCCAGTAAAACCTCATCATATTAATGTAGGATCTTATTAGTTGACATAATAATCAAATCCCTTGATAATATCGGAAGTAAGAATTTACTTGGGGTGTCGCCAAGTGGTAAGGCAGCGGACTTTGACTCCGCCACTCGCAGGTTCGAATCCTCCCACCCCAGAATATTAAGTGATATAATTAAAATCTATCTATTTATGGATGATATCAAGAGTACAATGTTATCATATCAAATAAGTTGAAAATAAATTCGATTCATAAAAATATAACTTTATTAAGATAAGGATCAATAAGTATCTATGGCCGTTATACAATTTATTAAAGGCATTAACGAAACAGTAGTACCAGATGTTAAATTAACAAGATCACGCGATGGCAGTACTGGTACTGCAACTTTTAGATTTACTAATCCTAATATATTAGAAGCTGGAATGGAGAGTAAAGGCGATATAACAGGAATGTACTTACTCGATGAAGAAGGTGAACTAATTACGCGAGATGTGAATGCAAAATTCATCAACGGGAAACCAAAAGCTATTGAGTCAGTATACATTATCAAAGATCCCGACAATTGGGATAGATTCATGAGATTTATGGAAAGGTATGCCAATGAAAATAACTTATCATTCACCAAAGCCGAAGATTAATTCAATCTATAAATTGACAATGTTAATATATTTATGAATAACTAATAAACAATATAATATGGCATAATACACTTATATATGAATATTTCTTGGAAGTGGCTAGGGGAACTAGTGGACTTAAAACATATAACGCCCGAACAGCTAGCCGAAAAACTCACCCTAGCAGGCTTTGAGATAGAAAGTATTCAAGCAGATGATGTACACAAAGCTATTTTAGACATTAGTAATACAACTAACCGACCAGACACAATGCATATCATTGGAATTGCAAAGGAAATTGCCACAATCTTACAAAGCCCTTTGGAATTATCTTGGACACAAGTACATCTTCCTATTAAACGGATATATCTCAAATCAAATCAAATAACATACACTGATCAGATTATTAGTCACATATCTAATATACACGTTAGTGAATCACCTCAATGGTTAAAAGATAGATTAAAATTATATAATATAAAAAGCCAGAATAATCTTGTTGATATAATCAACTTTATAGCTATCAAATGGTCACAACATATAACCATATTTGATTACACTAAGCTTAAAGAAAAATATGACATCAAGTATACAACAGATTCAATAGATCATATAAATCTTAAGATACTAGATAAAGAAGAACAAGCAACAACTCACTATGAAGGAGTTACTTCAAATTTTCAAAACTTACTAGATCAAAATACTACCGAAATTTTAGTTCAAGCTAAAATTTTCACCAAAACTACTGTGAGGCAAATATTACAAAACATAGAACTTGAGCCTCACTTAGCTTTTTTATATAAAAAAGAATCATACAACAATGATTTACTCGATGCATATAGTGAAGCAATTTTACTGATCAATTCTTTATGTAAATCGAAAACTTATAACATTTGCTACATATCAACAGCTCATAAGATATATAGACCAATCAAGTTCAACTCTAAAAAGTTAAATACTTTGCTAGGTCCAGTCAAAGCTACAAAAGATATCAGTAGATACAAATATAAAGAAATCGACTGGATACAAAAGATATTTCATAACCTTAACTTAATTTTGCATTCTGGATCAGACAACTATAATATTGAAATTCCACTGTATAGATTAAACGATCTAGCCAGAGAAATTGATTTAATTGAAGAGATCAGTAGAATATATGGGTTCGATCATTTTGTAGATAAAATACCTATACATCATAAAGTAGGTGCAAAAACAATATCTAAATATCGCATAGTACATATACGATCTGTACTTCGAAGTATTGGCATGCATGAAACAGTCCACTCTTCTTTGGCCAATGCTGATAATAATAATGTAAATATATATAACCCACTAACAACAGAATACAAGAATTTACGAAACAACTTAATTGGAGCTATTATCGATGCAAGCACCTACAATCTTAATCAAGGAAACTATCCACTTGAAATATTTGAAATAGGAAGGATTTTTCAAAACCATACAAACAATTACAATGAAACAACTCATATTGCTGGAATTATAGGTGGCAGTAAACATATTCGTACAGAATGGGATCAAAAACCAATAAGCTTAAGCTGGTTTCAAGCCAAAGGAGATATGGAAGAAATCTTTGAAAGACTAAATATACCAGTTCAATGGAAAAAACCTGACAAAAATTTTTATATTTATAAAAACACCTATAAATATTTTCATCCTAAATACATTTCCGTATTATATATTAATCAGAATCCTATAGGTATATTTGGTCAGCTTTCTATTATTTTAGACAAAACAAATATTACAAACAAAATATATGCCTTTGAGCTTTCAATAGATAAATTATTGATTCAACCAACCGACAAAACTATCAATCGTTTCTATCAATATCCTAAGTATCCTGCAATAGTAAGAGATATAAACATTAAATTTTCAGAGAACATCTCTTTAGAAAAAATCTTAGATATATTAGATAATCATGATAATCCAATCATAGAATCAGTACAATTATTTGATGTATATAAACAAAGTACTCAAAATTCCTATTGTAAAAGCCTCAGTTTTCGAATTACATACAGAAATCCAAACAATACATTAACAAACAAACAAGTAGACAGCATTGAATCACAAATAAAAAATCAATTAAAAACGAAAATCACTTGTATTACAAATATATAAAATCTATAGAGCAAAGTCATAAGCCGGATTTTGTTCTTCTATATATATTCAGATAAATATTAGAAGGGTAGTTATTTATCTTCAGTAAAACATAATAAAGTTTTTACTTTATGCGGTATTTATGCATTAGTCATAAATAGATCAATTTCAGTTATACTAATGACTTTGCTCCAAGATGGGGTTTACCTAGCAAATATCTTGATAATATCTCTGGTGTGCTTTTACCACACCTTTGCACCCTTACTTAATTAAACAAATAAGTGGTCTATTTCTGTGGCACTTTCCTCATAATTACTTACATTGAACTTTCTTCAACAATCATTTCCTATATGGAGTCCGGACTTTCCTCAAATTTTTTTAAAATCTGCAACTACCTACGCTTACTCTATAGATACTTTAATAATAATAACAAAAAAAATAAAGAGGAATCAAGAAATGTCGTTCACGCATAAAAAGTTTGCACAAGTATTAAATCAATATCAGTATACTTTCCATACTGGCGATATTATCGCTGGTACAATATTTAGTGAAGAAACAGAAGGTTTTCTAGTAGATATTGGTAACCAAACAGCCGGATATCTTCCAAAAGCCGAATTATTTTTAACACACATATCAAGCGAAGATATAAAAATCAATGAAACTCAAGAATTTTTTATTCTGGCACATAACTTAGAAGCAAAACAGTTAATTCTCTCACTCAAAAGGTTGAAATATATAAGAGCATGGGATCGGATTAAGCAACTAAAAAATGAAGATATAACGCTTGAAGCACATGTAAGAGGGAGTAACAAAGGTGGCTTATTAATAGAAATCGAGGAAATTCAAGGATTTATACCTAATTCACATCTGTGCTACACTACACAGAATAAAAAAAATTTCATTAATAAAAATATACTTTGTAAATTTTTAGTCGCTGATGAGCAAACCAACCAACTTATTCTTAGTAATAGATGTGCAATTACAGAAAAACTCATGCAAAAGATAAAAGTTGGTGATCTGATAACTGCTGAAGTTATTAAAGTGACAAGTTTTGGCATATTTTTTAATATTTATAGCATACCTGCTTTGCTACATAAATCTGAAATAGAAAACGCATATAGTAATAACATGAATAATATTTTCAGCAAAGGAAAGAAATGTGCTCTGATTATTATGCATATAGATTCTAAACAAGGAAGAATTTCAGTTTCTATGACTAGAAACTGACTAAGAGTTTTTCTATCCACCACCAACAACAGTGATAATCTCTAGTTTATCTTCCTCTTTTAGCATAATAGATTTCAACTGATGTTGATATAAAATCTCATTATTATATTCTATTAAATTAATCTCTATATCAATATTTAAATAAGTAAGCAGGGCTTGTATAGACATTTGTTTATAACAATGAAATGGTTCACCATTAATTTGTATGCTACAATATTTTTCAGACATAACTTATATTTATAATTCAAAAGTTTATAGACTTGCCTTTAGAAAAAATATTACAATTTAAATTATATCATGGCGGGTGTAGCCAAGTGGTTAAGGCAATGGATTGTGACTCCATCATTCGCGGGTTCGAGTCCCGTCATTCGCCCTTCATACCAAAAAGATCTATTCGATAAAAATATTGAGATAATTGAGTTCTATTACGTGTGCCCGTTTTAGACAATAAACGGCTAACATACTTCTCGACATTGCGTACAGTTAAATTCAAATTTATAGCAATCTCTTTATTAGTCATACCACGTAAGACAAATTTTAAAACATGTTTTTCGCGCTCAGTTAATGAATTTACTATGTTAGTTTTAGAATTATCTACCAAATCGAATAGATCTTTTTGATTTATATATACATCATCAGAAACATTTTTAAGATTAGTCAGTATATTTCGTATCATAGATAGTAACTCCGCCGGATCAAAAGGTTTCGTTAAATAACCATAACAACCTAAGTCATATCCCATAATTCTGTCTTGAGTCATCCCTTTAGCGGTCAAAAATATTAACGGAACCTTATAACTTACGTTCTTTTTACTTATATATTCTATTAAATCATAGCCATTTAAATTTGGCATAACAATATCCGATATTATCAAATGATAGAATACATTATCTAATTTCAGAATTGCTTCTGTGACAGTTGTAACACAATCAACAATAAAGCCTGCATTGACTAAATATTCGGATATAGAAGATAATAGACCAACATCATCGTCAACTAATAAAATTTTATAACACATATTGATAAGATTATATCTATATAGCATAAGTGGCTTTTTATATACATCATCATACAAATAATGTCTTTTAATCAATCTATAAGTAATTCCAAGATTGTACCATATATTTACAAACTTAAAAGAGGCGATTCTTTAATAATTCATCATGATAATAACAACATTTACCTAGTTGTAGAAGGGATATTAATATTACACAAAAAATTTACTAATGGAGAAAAATTTAGTACCTGTATTGCTTATGAAGGAAAATTAATTCAACCATTTATCCCAATTAGCACAAGCTGCAATTATTTCTATGAATTAGAATCCATATCTATGACATATATACTAAGTATATCAGGTAAAGACAACTCATCTTTACATACAATCTCAAAATTCCCATTAAAATACAATTTAGTTGAGAACTATCATCTTTTGGATATTTTAATCCATCGAAATATCAAACAGAGAATCATACAGTTTTTTCTAATATTATGTGAATTGATAGGAAAAAATCATCATAAATATATACTAATCGACATCAGACTTTCTTATGATACAATTGCTACAGTGACTGGAAGCCACAAAAATACCATTAGTAAGCTAATAAATCAGTTAGAAAAAGAAGAATTAATTCAACATAATAAACATCAGGTATTAATTTATAATTTAAACCTTCTAAGCAATTATAATCAAAGATAAAATCTCATATACAGCTAAAATATGTTATAATATATTATGTCTTAAACAGGTGAAAGATCAATCTATTTACTTAAGCATAGTATTTAGTCTATATGTAAAAAATTTTTTAAGTACCGATAAATTTTATATTATGGGTAAGATTTATGATTGGTTTGAAGAAAGATTAGAAATTCAAGCGATCGCAGATGATATTACAAGTAAATATGTTCCACCTCATGTCAATATATTTTATTGTTTAGGTGGCATTGTATTCACAGCTTTCTTGATTCAAGTAGCTAGTGGATTCGCTATGACATTTTATTACAGACCAACAGTTGCTGAAGCATTTTCTTCTGTAGAATACATTATGACCGATGTAAACTACGGATGGCTTATTCGATCAATTCATCGCTGGTCAGCTAGTATGATGGTTCTTATGCTCAACTTACATGTTTACCGTGTTTACTTAACTGGAGGATTTAAAAAACCTCGAGAACTAACATGGGTTACAGGTGTTATTCTAGCTGTCTTAACTGTTTCTTTTGGAGTAACTGGCTACTCACTACCATGGGACCAGATAGGTTACTGGGCCGTAAAAATTGTAACAGGTGTCCCTGAAGCTATACCAGTCGTAGGAGGTACAATCGTAGAATTGCTTAGAGGTGGTGTTAGTGTAGGACAAAGCACATTGACACGTTTCTATAGTTTACATACATTTGTATTACCATTATTAACCGCTGTTTTTATGTTAATGCATTTTCTAATGATAAGAAAACAAGGAATTTCAGGGCCTCTGTAATAGAAATACATGAAAATAAATTCAATAACACGATAATAAACTAAGGATAAAATCGACATGTCTATAATTAAAAAACCTGATCTAACCGATCCAAACTTAAGAGCAAAATTGGCTAAAGGAATGGGACATCATTACTATGGAGAACCTGCATGGCCTAATGATTTACTATATATGTTCCCGATAGTTATTTTAGGCACAATAGCTTGTATAGTTGGTTTAGCCATTTTAGAACCATCAACACTTGGCGAAAAAGCTGATCCATTCGCTACTCCACTAGAAATATTACCTGAATGGTATTTCTTTCCGACTTTTAATTTACTTAGAGTGATACCAAATAAATTAATTGGAGTACTTTCTATGGCAGCAGTACCTGCTGGTCTAATAACAGTACCATTTATCGAAAGCATTAATAAATTTCAAAACCCTTTCCGACGTCCAGTCGCAACTACTGTTTTCCTCGTTGGTACTTTTATAAGCATTTGGCTGGGAATAGGTGCTACAATGCCTTTATCTAAAGCTATTACATTAGGCTTATTCTAAATATCAAAAAAGTTAAATCCAATAAATCAAGATTATTGGATTTGAGTACTCAAAAGAGCTATTTAATCTCTACAGTTGCGCCTGCCTCTTCAAGCTTACTCTTCATTTGTTCAGCATCATCTTTTGTAGTAGATTCTTTAAGTACCTTAGGTGCTGATTCAACTAAATCCTTTGCTTCTTTTAAACCTAAACCAGTTAGAGACCGTACTACTTTTAAAATCGCTATCTTTTTAGGTGCAGGTACCTCAGCCAATACAACATCAAATTCCGTTTTTTCTTCAATTTCATTATTACCGCCAGGAACAGTTGTTCCTGGTACCATCATAGTACCAGCTACTGATGCTTGTGAAGCATCTACATCAAATGTCGACTCAATTTGTTTAACCAACTCAGCAGCTTCTAACAATGTTAGAGACTTCAGATCTTCAATAATATTTTCAATTTTACTAGTCATTTTTCAGTATAAATCTTAACAATTAACAAATAAATAAAATAAACAATACTAATACCGTTTAATACAAGTAATAATTACAATTAAATCTAAGTAGTTTTTAAACTATTAAGGTCAACTGCAATTGATGGTCCCATAGTACTACATATATGACAAGTTTTCCAGTATTTTCCCTTAGCACCTGTTGGACGATTACGATCAATTGATTCTTGAATAGTAAGCAAATTCAATGACAGATCTTCAGTAGAAAAGTTAGTTTTACCAAAAGGTATATGTACAATACCGGATTTATCTAATCTATATTCTAATTTGCCCATTTTAAATTCTCTTATAGCATTCGTTAAATCTGTCGTCACTGTACCCGCTTTAGGAGAAGGCATAAGGCCTTTAGGACCCAAAACACGACCAAGTTTAGCTATCATTGGCATGACATCCGGGGTAGCAATTAATTTATCAAAATCAATATCTCCCTGCATTATTTGCTCTACAATCTCTTCAGAGCCTACAAGGTCTGCACCTGATGCCACAGCTTCAGAAAGTTTTTCTCCTTTTGTAACTACAGCAACTTTCATCGACTTACCTGTTCCTTTCGGTAGAATAACTGTTGATCGCAATTGTTGATCGGCATATTTAGGATCTAACCCTAAAACTATATGAACCTCAGCTGTTTCTATAAATTTCGCTGAGGACGTTTTCTTCAGTAGAGCAATTGCATCTTTATAATGGTAGTCTTGACTTTTAACCAAAACCAAAACATCCTTAAACCTGCGCGAAGTCTTCTTTTTAGTCATTATTGAAACCTTGGTTAATAGTTCTATGATTTTACTGTAATGCCCATATTTTTTGCAGTTCCAGAAATAATTTTTTTAGCTTGATCAATATCATGTGTATTTAAATCTTGGAGTTTTGTTTCAGCTATCTCCTCAAGTTGTTCTAGTGTAATATAACCAACAACATTAGTATTTGGCTTGCCGGAACCTTTAGCTACCCCTGCGGCTTTTGCCAACAGTACAGAAGCTGGAGGGGTTTTTAAAATAAATGTAAAGCTGCGATCATCATAAATAGAAATTTCTACCGGAATCACTAATCCTTGCTTATCAGCAGTTCTGGCATTGTAGTCTTTACAAAACATTACAATATTGACGCCATGCTGACCTAATGCCGGACCAATTGGAGGTGCTGGTGTTGCTTTACCAGCACTTAAAGCCAACTTAACCACAGCAATAATTTTTTTAGCCATATTTAAATCTCTTATGAATGTAGGGAATATATAGAACCTAATTATCAATATAAGCAATTAAGACAAAAACCATGAAATACATAAAGTAGTTTATCTTTTTTATCATGCATTGTATCTTAATTTATCATCAAAAAGATAGATGTAGATAAAATTGAATGTACGTATATAATAAGCCGAGTTGAATTACTTTAGTCATTTTGCAATCTTCCATTTGCATAATTATATCTGAACACTAATGATCTAACTCTATGTACAGATATTTGCATTGAACTTATTTATAATCAAATTTCTAAATGGTATATTAACCTTATTGATTCATGATTTAGAATTTTTTAATTACAGTATAATAGAAATGGATCGATAAAATATACTAATAAATATAAGTATAAAAGTAATAAATAAAATGACTAGAAAAATATTGTAACTCTTCAATCTCACATTATTACTTTCACCAAAATATACTAACTTTTTCACCTATTTGTTTAACAATACAAAGTAGTGAGCTTATCCTGGACAAGACATTACTTACAATTTTTACTGAAGACTTTATTAGAAAATAATATGCCATCCGAATAAAAATGTCTTGTAGTTTATCTTCATCAAGTACATCACGCTCTGAAGGACTTGAACCCTCGGCATTAGGTTTTGGAAACCTACGTTCTACCATCTGAACTAAGAGCGTATAGAGTACAATAATATTTTAAACTATTTTAACTGCAGACATCAACTTATAAATTACATCTAATAACTCTTTAACTTATGCATGAAGATCAATGGATATTAAACAGTACAGAATACCAATTATATGCAAGACACCTAATGATACCGGAGATACGAGTCGCTGGTCAAAAACGTTTAAAAAAAGCCAGAGTGTTATTTATCGGAGCAGGAGGACTTTCATCATCAAGTTTATTATATTTAACTGCAGCTGGAATTGGACATATTGGTATAATTGATCACGACACAGTAGAATTATCTAACTTACAAAGACAAGTTATTTATAATATTAATCAAATTGGTAATTTGAAAACTATATGTGCTCAACAAACTTTAAACAAATTAAATCCCAACTGTAAACTACAAATATATAATCAACGATTTAGTCAATCTAATGCTCATACTTTAATCAAAAGCTACGATATTATAATAGATGGTACAGATAATTTTAATACAAGACATATTATTAGTACAACTTGTTATAAATTACATAAAATTCATATATACGGAGCCATTTCATCTTTTGAAGGTCAAGTAAGTGTATTCAATTATAGCGGAGGTCCACACTATAATGATATTAAACCAATAAGTATCAACAACACAATGAATGACTGTAATATTTATGGCGTTTTAGGAGTACTGCCTGGGTTAATTGGTTTAATACAAGCAACTGAAGCACTTAAGATCATAATTGGAATAGGAAATATATTAAGCGGCTATATGATTATATATAATGCTCTACAAATGTCGTTTAAAAAAATTAAAATACGTAATAAAACTACCAATGTAGAAAATCAGCCTAATAAATACTACCCACAACAAAATACTATTAATTCTAAACTTGCATATGAAAATCTCTCAATAAATTTTCTTCATAAATATCTAAAAAATTACAAAAACATAACATATCTAGTAGATATACGCAGTTCTAATGAATACGAAAGTCAACATTTACAATATGCGATTAATATACCTCTAAATAAACTTCAAGACCAGAATAACTTAAAAATACTAAAGAAACAAGCTAAAAACAAAAATATTATTATATATTGTAATTCCTACTCAAGATCTAAAATTGCATCTGTATTGCTAACTCATGCAGATATAGAACATTATATACTAAAAATATAGCTTAACAATAATTCTACTTATCGTTAAGTAATAAAATAAGTAATTAGATTATAATTTAAATATAATAACTTAGCAACAAGCACGAATAACATAAGATTCAGCTGTATTTATACTATAAAATTTAATACATTAAGGAAAGAAAGGGATTCGAACCCTCGTTAGCAATTAAGCTAAATAGCATTTCCAATGCTATGCCTTCAACCACTCGGCCATCTTTCCTAATATTGAACAGTACATATATATATTTGTAGGTTATACAATACCATATTGTATTATTATTGTATATAATAAACTGGATAAATTATTAAACAATAATCATATTATTTTTATGCCTAACAAAAATATTCAATTAATACTTAATAAAACCACGAAACACTTAGGATTAGCTGGTGATATTATTGATGTTAAAAAAGGATACGCAAGAAATTACCTGTTGCCTACAAAAATAGCTGAACGAGTAACCAAAAGTAGATTAAATTATATACAACAATTAGAGAAACAACAGATACTAGCGAATGAAAAGAGAAAAAATGAAGCTTACAATTTAAAAAGTCAGCTTGATACAATTAATAAATTTAGCCTTAAAAGAAAAATCAGCAATAATAGTAACATATTTGGAAGTGTCACCGAAAAAGATATAGTAGATGTAATACATAATATAGTTGGTATGAGAATAGAGAAATCACAAATAAATTTACCTGAAATTAAAACACTTGGACAATACAACATTGATATCCACTTTATCGATAATATTCAAACAACAATAAAATTACAAATCCTTCCTGAAACAATATGACGAATATAACAAACTTTTTAATTTAAAGAATTCAGTAGACAAACTATGCCCAATCAGGATTCTTCGATAAAATATCATGAACAGCTACCACCACAGCATAATTTAGCTGAAGAAATTATTCTTGGTGGTATATTGGTAAATGCAGAAATAACTCAACTTGCCATTAGGGAACTTGTTGCAGAATCTTTTGCAATTGAAACACATCAATTGATCTATAGAACAATCTTAGACATATATTTCAAAGAAAAATATGTTGATTCAATAATTCTTATTAATACTTTATGGGAAATAAACTTACTGGGTAAGATAGGAGGAATACGTAAAATACTTAATCTTCTCAAGCAAGCTCAAATATTTATATCACAAGACATTACAAATCTTACAGCTAAATATTACATATATCTTATTAAAGATAAATATCTAAGAAGACTCTTAATTCAATATGGTTATAATATCATCAAGCTTGCATATATTAACTCAATCGAATCTAAACATATATTTACGAAAACAGATAAATACATTGATAGAATCAAATACATGATTACACAAGAGGATAAAACAAGTATTAACTCTATGTTAACGAAATTTTTAATCAACCTCAAGTGTGAACAACCGCTTCAAGTAGACATTAAAAGGCCATCAGGCTTTAATACACTTGACAAAATTATTGATGGGTTTAGTCATGGCGATTTAATAGTTATAGCTGGACGACCTTCAATGGGTAAAACATCTTTCAGCCTCAATATTGCTCTAAATATGCTGAAACAAGATTTTAAAGGTATATGTATTTTCAGCCTGGAAATGTCTAAAGAACAAATTTTATATAAACTATTATCTATGGCATCCAAGATACCCGTCAATAAACTTAAAGCAGGTTATATTAACAAAAATGATTGGATTCAAATACAGAATGCATCTCATCAACTTGTTAGTTCAATAATTAATATTGATGATACAGCCAATTTGTCAATCACCAATTTAAGTATTAAAGCTAAAACATTCAAGAATGAATATCCTTCTATGAGTATAATGATTATTGATTATTTACAGTTAGTACAAGTAAATAATCCAAAATCTTCAAATCGCTCAGAAGAATTATCTATCATAACAAGATCTTTAAAAATCCTAGCCAAAGAATTGAATATACCTGTAATCATTATTTCACAACTTAACCGTAATGCCGAAAGTAGAATCAATAAACAACCTTTACTATCTGATTTACGTGAAAGCGGATGTTTAAATAAGTCTACACAAATAGCACAATATAGCTTAAAAACGTCTTCAAATTCATATTTTGAATATAAACCTTTAATGATAACATTTGACTATTGTCACCAATATATTAAGTATAATATTGAACAAACCATAACAAGATCAACTACACAATACGAATACAAAATCATTAAAGGTAGCTGCAATTTAGTTAATACAACACATAACCACCTAGTATTTACTCATCAAGGTTGGCAAAAAGTAGATACAATTAAATCTCATCAATATACAATCACATATTCAATAAATCGTGAACAATCAATTAAAAGAATTAGTTTAACCAATACAAAACAACTAATGTACGACGTAACTATGCCAGAAACAAGATCCATATACTGCAACAATAATTTTCATGTCCACAATTCTATTGAACAAGATGCAGACCTCGTACTAATGCTTTACCGAGAATCGTACTATATACAACATACTAATAAACAAGATATTACGAATCTGATAGTTGCTAAACATCGCAACGGACCGACAGGTACAATTGAGTTGCAATTTAATGCTACCTTAGCATCGTTTACTGATATCATATAAAGTTATCCGATGATCACTCATAATCATATGTAGCATATTAAATTCCTTATATGCTATAATTAGTTTATAATAGAGCCGAGATAGCTCAGTTGGTAGAGCAGTGGACTGAAAATCCTCGTGTCACCAGTTCAAACCTGGTTCTTGGCATTACAAAAAATAGCTATAATCGCAATACTAAATTGCGATTATAGATAAAATTTACTTTATAGTAATTAGAGAAAAATTATAAAATACTAAGACTGTAATAGCTCGAGTTTTTCGCCAAGTAATACCGTTACTTCTCCATCATCTGTAACATCAACTACAGCGCTATCACCGGCTTTAATTTTGCCTGACAGAACTTCTTCTGCTAAACTATCTTCCAACAAGCGCATCACAGCTCTTCTTAAAGGTCTTGCACCATAACTCGGATTATATCCTTCATCAACCAATCTATTTTTAAATCTTTCAGTAACATCTAATTGTATTTCTTGCTGCTTAATCCTATCAAAAACTTCTTTTAGCATCATTTCAGCAATTTCTCGAACTTCATCTTTAGTTAACTGACGGAAAACAATAATTTCATCTAAACGATTTAGAAATTCAGGTCGAAAGTATTGTTTCAGTTCTTCATTAACTAGTGTTCGAATTCTATTATATTGCGATTCTACTTGAGACTCTCCTAATTCAAATCCTAGACTACCTCCACCCTTTTCAATAACTTTTGAACCAATATTTGAAGTCATGATTAATAATGTATTCTTAAAATCAATGGTTCTTCCTTTAGCATCAGTTAATCTGCCATCTTCTAAAATTTGTAATAACAAATTAAAAATATCTGGGTGAGCTTTTTCTATTTCATCAAACAAAATAACAGTATAAGGGCGTTTACGGACTGCTTCAGTTAAATAACCACCTTCGCTATATCCAACATAACCAGGAGGAGATCCTATTAATTTAGAAACTGTATGTCTTTCCATATATTCTGACATATCAAGACGTACCATTGCTTCTTCAGCACCAAAAAAATATGAAGCCAAAGCTTTAGTTAACTCTGTTTTGCCTACGCCTGTTGGACCAGAGAAAATAAAACTTGCAATCGGTCTACTTGGGTTTTTAAGACCAACTCTAGCTCTTCGAATCGCTCTAGACACAGCTACAACCGCTTCATCCTGTCCTATAATACGACCATGAAGAGTTTCTTCCATATGTAATAACTTTTCAGATTCACTTTTTGTTAACTTTGTTACCGGTATACCTGTCCAAAATGCAACAATTTCTGCAATATCTTCCTCAGTAACTACAGGATCTTCAAGACTTAAATCAGGTTCTGTTTTTTTACTTTGAGCGATTGCCGCTATCTGAGCTTTAATTTCCATTTCACGGGTTCTATACTGCTCAGCTTTTTCATATTTTTGAGCTCGTATAGCTTCATCTTTAGTCTTTAACACCGTTCTTAGCTCTTTATCTAATTCTCTAGCTGCAGGTGGTAGTTGAGAATTTAAAAGACGTACTCTAGAACCTGCTTCATCAATTAAATCAATTGCCTTATCAGGCAAAAAACGATCTGATATATATTGATTAGCATATTTTGCCGCAGCTGCTAGAGCACCATCAGACATTTTTAACTGATGATGTTTCTCATACCTATCACGTAATCCAAATAAAATCTCAATAGTTTCTTCTACACTAGGCTCACCTACCATAACAGGTTGAAAACGACGTTCTAAAGCTGCGTCTTTTTCAATATGTTTCCGATATTCTTCAAGAGTCGTAGCACCGATACACTGTAAATCACCTCTTGCTAAAGCAGGCTTTAAAAGGTTTGCTGCATCAATTGCACCTTCAGCCGCTCCTGCTCCAATTAATGTATGTACTTCATCAATAACTAAAATAACATTATTGGCAGATTTTATCTCATCCATGATCCGCTTCAATCGTTCTTCAAACTCACCGCGATATTTGGTACCTGCCACAAGCAATCCAACATCAAGGGTAATTACTAACTTGTCTTCAAGAATTGATGGGACATCCCGATTTGCAATTCTTTGAGCCAACCCTTCAGCTAAAGCAGTTTTACCTACACCTGGCTCACCTATAAGTACAGGATTATTCTTAGTGCGTCTCCCTAAAATTTGTATAACTCTTTCAATTTCTTTTTGCCTGCCTACTACAGGATCTAATACCCCCTCTATAGCTAGTTCTGTCAAGTTAGAACCAAACTCTTCAAGAGTTGGCGTTTTACTACGCGTTTGTACATTATTATTGCCATTTGCATTTGCTTCAGCGTTATCACCTAACATTTGAATAACTTCTGTACGAATAGAAGAAACGTCTACAGCGAGATTTTCTAATACTCTCGCTGCTACTCCTTCTCCTTCCCTCACTAATCCCATCAGTAAATGCTCTGTACCAATATAATTATGACCAAGCTGTCTTGCTTCTTCTAGCGAAAGTTCAAGAACACGTTTAGCACGAGGAGTAAAAGGTATTTCTACTGCAACAAATCCTGAACCTCGACCTATAATTTTTTCGACCTCAATCCTTGCATCTTTTAAATTTACATTCATAGACTTTAAAACTTGGGCAGCTATTCCGGTTCCTTCACCTATTAATCCAAGCAAAATCTGTTCAGTACCAACAAAATTATGACCTAAGCGTCTTGCTTCCTCTTGAGCCAACATTATAACTTTAATCGCTTTTTCAGTAAACCGTTCAAACATATCAATACATACAATAAAAATTATTACCTTTGATACTAGTAAATATTAGCACAATTTATACATTAACTTAATATCTATTATGAAATCATCTCAAATTAAATTAGGTAAATATGATAACAAACTTACAAAATGTTATTATTATTTTTCCATTTATATCTGAACATAAAGCAATTTTTAGAAGCAGTATATTCACATATAATCTTATAGCAAACAATGAAATAATTAAGTATATAACTTTAGTATGTTTAGTTGGAAAATTACAGTATAAACAAATCAAATACTAAATATTTACAAAATATAAGATCATTTAACTAATTTCAGCATCCAAAACTTAAATAGATATTATTTATGATTGATACGATATACAATAGATAACAAATAGGATATACTTGATTAAAGAGTATAATTAGACTAGCAAAAAAATATACTCAGGTACTAATCAATTTCATTAATTATAGACGAGAAGACTTAAATATATGGTTATACATACCATATCCTTGAGGAGATATAATAATCTAACAATTTATCTACAAACATTAAATAAATCAATTAGTAAGCTAATATAAATTATATGACTTTTATTATTAATTTAAAATCTACGCTGATTCAAGATATAGAAAAATCGTATCTCAAAAAAAATTTACCTAACATACAAATAGGTGATTCTGTAAGAATGGGATTATTAATTCAGGAAGGAAACAAGGAACGTATACAATACGCTGAAGGAGTAGTAATCTCAATACATAAAGCAGGTCTCAACACAAGCATCACAATTAGAAAAGTCATGCAAGGAATTGGTGTTGAGAGAGTATATTTAGTACACTCGCCAAGAATAAAAAGTATTTCAATCACACGTAGATCTAAAGTACGGCGTTCTAAACTCTATTATCTAAGAACAAGATCAGGTAAAGCAACACGACTAAAACAAAAGTTCAGATAATAACAGATAATTCTATAGTTTAAATAACTACTACAACTGTAGAATTGATACAAACTTGGACATATAGCTCAGTTGGTTAGAGCATCATGTTGACATCATGAAGGTGACTGGTTCAAATCCAGTTATGTCCACTTTTAAGATAAAATCATTAACTTATTATCTGGTAACAATTAGGCAGGCAAGTTTTACAGAAATCTTTTATCAAAATAAATGATCCTTAACAATCATAATATGATAAAATACATGAAGCTGAGATAATATGGGTCGGTGCCCGAGTGGTTAATGGGGGCGGACTGTAAATCCGCTGGCTTTGCCTACGTTGGTTCAAATCCAACCCGGCCCAATTACTTTAATTAAACTGACTATTACATTAGTAGAATATATCCGAATAAATATGTTGCCCTTGTAGCTCAGTGGCAGAGCATCTCCTTGGTAAGGAGAAGGTCATGGGTTCAATTCTCATCAAGGGCTTTAATAAGATATCAACAGTAAAGCCAGAACTACTTTCTTATACCTATACCTGTACTTGTATTTTTAGTCTGTTTTTGTATGCCTATCATTTGTGAATTACTTTTGCCAGGTGCAACCATAGGGTAACAATTTTCATCCTCAACTACATGACAATCTAACAAAATTGGACCTTGATAAGTCATAAACTCATGTATTCTATCTTCAATGTCACGTCTTTCACTTATAACTAAGCCCTTAATACCATATGATGCAACTAGATCTTTTAAACTTGGTGCACCTAAAGACATATTAGAATGAGAATAACGCTCACCATAAAAGGCTTGCTGCCATTGTCTTACCATCCCTTGCCATTTATTATTAATGACTAATATCTTTATAGGTAATTGATATTGAGCAATAGTTCCTAACTCTTGTAAATTCATTTGAAAGCTTGAATCACCACTAATACATATTACATGCTCTTTTGGAAATGCTATTTGGGCTCCTATAGCCGCAGGTAAACCATAACCCATAGTACCCAAACCTGCGCTGGACATCCAATGCCGAGGAAGAACATTTAAGAATTGAGCTGCCCACATTTGATGCTGACCCACATCAGTAGTATAATAATTATGACTAGGATAATCGTTTAAATGCTTCAATATTTCCTGAGGTGAAATTCTGTGCACATGTTTTGGAACTAACAGAGGATACTGTTTTTTCCATTTTTTTATCCTTTCTTTCCAAGAGTAAGTATGGGCATACAGAAATATATTTTTAGTTTCAATAATTGCTATTAACTCCTCGAGAATACATCTAATATCTCCAATTACTGCTAATTGTGGTATACGATTTTTTCCTATTTCAGCAGGGTCTATATCTATATGTACAACTTGTGCATTACAAGCAAATTCATCTAACTTACCTGTAACACGATCATCAAATCTAGCGCCAAGAGCTATTAACAAATCACACTCACTGACTGCAAAATTGGCATAGGCTGTTCCATGCATACCTAGCATCCCCAATGCAAGCTCATGATTTTCATCGATAATACCTTTACCCATTAAAGTAGTGGTAACAGGTATTTGGCATATTTCTGCTAAAGTTTTAATTACTGCATGGGCATTTGCTATAATTGAGCCACCACCTACATACAATAAAGGCTGCCTTGATTCATCTAGTAACTTAGCGATCTGTAGTATTTGTGCATTATGTGATTGTATAAAAGGTCTGCATCCAGGTAAGTTAATTTTACCTGGATCAACAGGTGTGTAAGCAAATTTCTCAAGACCTACATCCTTAGGAACATCAATCAATACAGGGCCAGGTCTACCATGGTTAGCTAAATAGAATGATTCCGCAATTATTTTTGCCATATCTTTGGGATCACGTACAACATAAGAGTGTTTTACAATTGGTAGAGTAATTCCAAAAATATCTACTTCTTGAAATGCGTCAGTACCTATAAATGCTCTTGCTACTTGTCCAGTAATTACAACCATAGGTACAGAATCCATTTGAGCAGTTGCTATACCAGTTACTAAATTAGTTGCACCTGGACCAGATGTAGCAAAACACACTCCAACTTTACCCGTACACCTTGCATATGCATCGGCAGCATGGGCCGATCCTTGTTCATGTCTCCCTAATATATGCTTAATTTCACCTTTTTGTTCCCATAGGTATAGTTCATCATAGATAGGTAGTATTGCGCCACCAGGGTATCCGAATATATATGATACATTATGTCGTACTAAACTATCTATAAGCGCAAATGCACCAGTTTGATAAGTAATTTCTTTATTCATGTTTATATAAGAGTTAAACGATCTTAAAAGATAACAAAAATAAGATATAAACTAAAAACTATTATATTAATATAATATTATATATGTCTAATTTTATTATTCTTTGATAGTAGTCTACAAATAGATTGTGAATTGGTTTACAGATCTAGCCGTATCCAAGCATTAATTTTAAAATGAGATATAAAGTTATTATAACTAATAACAAGATAATCATTATTAAGTAGTTAATTTGTTTGTTCTTTGATAACTCGAAAATTGGGTAAACAGCTGTCAAGAAAAATCCAATGAATACTGAAATAATAAACTTTGGAAATTTCCAAATATTATCCCAAAAAGTATGCATATTATATTGTTAAAATTATAAAATATCTGTTCAAAGCTTTATATTACAAATTGGTATCGTAGTACTGGTTACCTATTTTTATTCTAGATGAACTTGCTATAATATACCGTGTATATAATTATTGTTGTTTTTATTGGATATACTAGTTATTCTAACTTATACTAATTTAATTATAGCGATTATGAATTATTCCGACAAGATAGCATCGTTCGAACAAATTATTCCTCGAATCGAATCTATAAAAGGTAAGATTATTGTTATTAAGTATGGCGGATCTGCCATGAAGGATGAAAGATTAACTCAGCAAGTTATACATAATATCGTCTTGCTATCAAAATTGGGTATTAATTTTGTGGTTGTACATGGTGGAGGTCCTATAATAAATAAGTGGTTAGAAAAACTAAATATAAAGCCGAAGTTTGAAAATGGTATTAGAATTACCGATGAGGTAACTATGGATGTTGTAGAAATGGTACTAGCAGGTAAAGTAAATAAAAGCTTGGTAGCTTTACTAAATTCGAATAACTTAAAAGCATTAGGTTTATGTGGTAAAGATAGTAATTGTATAACAGCCGCACCAATTCATCAATCATTAGATAATCGCGTAGCTAATGTTCAATCTGTTAATCCTGAACTTATTTATCTATTAATTAAAAATAATTATATACCAGTAATAGCTCCTGTTGCAGCTGATGCTTTAGGAGTTTCTTACAATATTAACGCTGATACTGTTGCAGGTGAAATTGCAGCTTCTCTAAATGCTCATAGTTTACTAATGTTAACTGATACACCTGGTATTTTGTATGATCATACAAATCCATCTACTTTGGCACACTTTTTGAACTTAGATGATCTTGATCACTTAATTGATATAGGAACTATCCAAGGAGGCATGTTACCGAAGGTATATTCTTGTATTAAAGCATTATCAGCAGGTGTTAATTCTGCAAGAATTATAGATGGTAGAATACCGGGTAGTATATTGTTAAGTTTACTTACAGATAGTAAAGTGGGTTCAGTTATCTCTCGATGATATTGTATATATTTAATCATTTTGTTAAGATGGTGGTGTTATGTGCAGCCCAAGGCTCAATAGCTCAGTTGGTTAGAGCAGGGGACTCATAAGCCCAAGGTCGCAGGTTCAAATCCCGCTTGAGCCATATACTTAATCTGTTGTTATAATCTTTCTATCTATGATTTTTATAATTTATGTGTTAAGCTGATCTTAGCCGTAGGAGAGGTGGCTGAGTGGTTTAAAGCGGTAGATTGCTAATCTGTTGTACAATTATTATGATGTACCGAGGGTTCGAATCCCTCTCTCTCCTAGCTTTTTATATAATATTTGCAAAACCTATAACTTTTATGTAAGGTTTTATGCAATAAAATATAAGGGACTGTAGTTCAATTGGTTAGAGCACCGCCCTGTCACGGCGGAAGTTGCGGGTTCGAGTCCCGTCAGTCTCGTCTATAACTGTTTGACATATTTGTCTTTCTTTGGCACATATGTATATGTGGATACAATATCTTCAAGTAGATCACCATCAATTGTTTCTTTTTCTATTAATAAATCCACTAATTTATCAATTACTACTCTATTATCTTGTATCATCGCTAATACTTGTTCATGACATTCTCGTATAATATCTTGTACTTGTTTATCTATTCTAATAGCTATTTCGTCAGAATAATCTGTTCCTACGTTCATACCTCTTCCAAGAAAAGGATTACTGTCTTCACTTTCTAAAGATAGTGGACCGATATTTGACATACCAAATCTAGTCACCATTTGTCTAGCCATTGAAGTCACTTGTTGTAAATCATTGCTAGCCCCAGTTGTAATTTCTGTATTGCCAAATACTATCTCTTCAGCTGCTCGTCCCCCTAGAGCTCCCATAATTCTTGCTTTAATTTGACCTCGTGAAATTAAAGATTGATCTTCATTTGGTATAAACCATGTTAGTCCTCTGGCCTGTCCTCTAGGTATTAGTGTTACCTTTTGTACAGGATCGTGATTTTCAAGCAAGGTACCAATAATTGCATGACCAACTTCATGGTAAGCTATTAGTCGTTTGCTTTTACTATTAATCAAAGGAGTACCTTCCATACCTGCTACTACTCTATCAATTGATGCATCAACTTCAGCAATTGTGATTGCTTCTTTACGTCTTCTGGCAGTTAAAATGGCTGCTTCATTTAATAAATTAGCTAAATCTGCTCCGGAAAAGCCTGGTGTTCTTCTCGCGATTGTTTTAATAGATACATCTGCATCCATTTTTTTATTTCTAGCGTGAACTTTCAAGATAGCAAGTCTACCATTGAGATCAGGAACATCTACTGTGACTTGTCTATCAAAACGTCCAGGTCTTAGTAACGCCGCATCTAATATATCTGCTCTGTTTGTTGCTGCTATAACTATAATCCCTGTATTACCTTCGAAACCATCCATTTCGGTAAGTAATTGATTTAAGGTTTGTTCTCTTTCATCATTACCTCCTCCAATTCCAGTTCCTCTCTGTCTACCTACGGCATCAATTTCATCAATAAAGATAATGCAAGGGGCATTTTCTTTTGCCTTTTTAAATAGATCTCTGACGCGAGAAGCTCCAACTCCTACAAACATTTCTACAAACTCCGAACCAGAAATACTAAAGAAAGGGACATTAGCTTCACCAGCAATAGCTTTAGCTAGTAAAGTTTTTCCTGTACCTGGAGGTCCAACAAGCAGTACACCTTTAGGGATTTTTGCTCCAACTGCTGTAAATGAGTCTGGTTCTTTTAAAAATGTAACTACTTCCTGAAATTCTTCTTTTGCTTCATCAACTCCAGCTACATCATTAAACACAACTCCTGTTTTTGCTTCCATTTGGAATAATGCTTTTGATTTGCCAAAAGACATCGCTTGTCCTGGTCCACCAGGATTGTTACTTGATCTGCGAAATAATACAGCAAGTCCTCCAATAAATAAAATAGGGAAAAATAAGTTCCCAATTAAATTTAATAAAGCACCGTTGTTTTTAGGTGGATGAGCATCAATATCTATTTGAGCTTTTCTTAGCTTAGTAATCAACTCAGGTGCACTTGCTGGTAATTCTACTCTGATTTTTTGTACTCTATTGCCTAATTCCGGTCCTAAAGCTTCTACAATAGCGGTATGTCCATTGTCATACATATCAACTCGTTTAATCCATCCCATATCTAAGTATTCTAAGAATCGTCCATAAGTCATACGGGAATTTGTGACATTATTGTTAATTTCTGAAGCATTGGGTGTCAACAATCCTTGCCATAGAAAAAAACCAATCACTAAGAAGGGTAGTGACCAAAGCATAATAGTCTTCCAAGATAATTTCATTATTTTAATACCTCTTGCATTGTTGTTAATAGATGTATGCGATTCTTCAACAAATGTAACAGTTATTGCGAGATTTAGGCAATTAATTCAATACTTAATTCGAGGTAAATAAAATATAGCTCACTAATCTTTATAAAAATTATTGTATTTCGTCTTAAAAATAAATTAATTTTGTACTATTTTATTTAATTCTATAATAGGAGGTATGTATTTATGCTAAAAAAGGGTAGTACTGTGAAGATTATTCGAAAAGAGTCATATTGGTATCAAGATACAGGCACAGTAGTGAAAGTAGATAGTGGTATTAAATATCCCGTTCTTGTAAGATTTGAAAAAGAAACTTATAGTGGAGTAAATAGTAATAGTTTTGCTGAGGATGAGGTAATTCTGGTTAAGTAATAAAAAATAATGCAAAAGATACATCAAGGAAAATAATTTTTGATGTATCTTTTTGATCGAATCTAAATTAGACTAACTACCTAATGTAGCCCAGTCTACATCAACATTCTCTAATACAAGTGATGAATTATAGATTTGTAATATAATTAAAAGAAATAAGAAAAACAGCAGCATAAATATAGCCATAATAGGTGTTGTGCCCCAGCCAGGCGCTACTTTTCCGTATTCTGAGTTTAAAGGTCTTAAGATTTCTCCTAATCTAGTTCTTAATGCCATAATATTCTTTTGTTCTTTTTTGTTATAATTTATATTATGTACCAATATTAATTGGGTTAGCACATTTTATCTTTAACTAACACCATGGAAACAGCAACAGTTTTAAGTATTTTTATCTCAAGCTTATTGCTTGGTATCACAGGATATTCTATTTATACAGCTTTTGGTCCATCTGCTAAAGAGTTAAGAGATCCTTTTGAAGAGCACGAAGAGTAATTATTCTATTCAATAAATCTCCATAAAGTATTTATGGAGATTATTTATTCTTCTACTTTATTTAGCTATCCTTGGTGGATCTCTAAAAAACACTGCAAAGAAGATTACCATTAATGTACCTGTTAGTAAAAATACATATACAAGAGCTTCCATTTAATTCTCCTCATATAATCTTAATATGATGCTTAAACCTTATTATACAGCACCTTGTCTCTTACTACTTCGATCTCCTAGTTTTTGGAAAGCTCCAAATTCAACTTGTTCAGTTACTTCTGCTCCAATTCCTGCAAAAACATCTCTGAAAATTGTTCTGGAACCATGCCATAAATGACCAAAGAAGAATATTAGAGCAAAATTTGCATGTCCAAATGTAAACCATCCTCTAGGACTGCTTCTGAATACACCATCAGATTCTAAAGTGGTTCTATCAAATTCAAATACTTCGCCTAATTGTGCTTTCCGCGCATATTTTTTCACACTTGGAGCATCTGTAAATGCTTTACCATTCAGTTTGCCGCCATAGAAGTTGACAGTAACACCGACTTGTTCAATGCTGTATTTTGATTCAGCTCTTCGAAAAGGAATGTCTGCTCGAATAATACCGTCTTTATCCACTAAGATTACTGGAAAGGTTTCAAAGAATGCGGGCATTCGTCGAACTGTTAATTCTCTACCATCTTTATCTTGAAAAATAGGATGACCTAACCATGCTTCTGCAATTCCATCTCCTTTATCCATTGGACCTGAACGAAAAAGACCGCCTTTTGCTGGATTATTTCCTATATAATCATAAAAAGCTAGTTTATCTGGTATTCTTGACCATGCTTCTACAGGACCCAGTCCTTCGCTTAAAGAATTTTCTACTCTTCTCTCTATTTCTTGTTGAAAGTATCCACTATCCCATTGATATCTTGTTGGTCCAAATAGTTCTAGCGGTGTTGTTGCAGAACCATACCACATTGTTCCACAAGTAATAAAAGCACTAAAAAATACTGCAGAAATACTACTAGACAGTACAGTTTCAATATTTCCCATTCTTAGTGCCCTATATAGCCTTTGTGGAGGTCGAACAGTTAAGTGAAAGATGCCCGCTAAAATACCTACGGTACCCGCTGCGATGTGGTGGGAAGCTACACCACCCGGGTTGAAAGGATTAAAACCGTCAGGTCCCCATGCGGGTGCTACTGGCTGTACCTTACCTGTGATTCCGTAAGCATCTGATACCCAAATACCTGGACCAAATAGTCCTGTTGTATGAAAGGCTCCAAAGCCAAAACAAAGTAAACTGGATAAAAGCAGGTGAATGCCAAAAATTTTTGGAAGATCTAATGCTGGTTCTCCTGTTCTTGGATCACGGAATAACTCTAAATCCCAGTACACCCAATGCCATATAGATGCAAGAAATAAGAGTCCTGACAAAACAATATGGGTAAGGGCTACTCCTTCAAAACTCCATAGTCCAGGATTAGAAACACTTTCACCTGTAATACTCCAGCCTCCCCATGAGTCTGTCACTCCTAACCGAGCCATAAAAGGCATGACAAACATGCCTTGTCTCCACATAGGATTCAGAACAGGATCTGAAGGATCAAAAACAGCAAGCTCATAGAGAGCCATAGATCCAGCCCATCCGGACACCAGTGCTGTATGCATTAAGTGAACTGAAATTAAACGTCCTGGATCATTTAAAACGACTGTATGTACGCGATACCATGGTAATCCCATCTACTATATCTACCTCCTGGTAAAAATAAATCAATTTTTATTGCTTTCTTACTTTCTTGATTTAACTCTTTGCCAGATCAATATCTTAACTATAATAGTATTATAGCATTGTTATTACATTTCATCTTTTATTTAATTTTAATCCTCGAATTTGTTAGACACTAATTTATATACTAGTAAAAAGCATATAATATTTGTCGAAAACAGCAGGCTGATAATTTGTAATATATTGATGGGTCCCCAAACTGTTTCCATAATTATAGATTCATAACTAAAAGATTCATGCAAATATGTATATCTAATTGCTTCTATTGCATAACTAAGAGGGTTGATGCTAGCAATAACTTGAAGCCATGAAGGCATAAAAATTAAGGGTGCTAAAGCTGTACTAGAAAATAAAAGTGGAAGATTCATGATTAGTATACATGCTAACAATTCAATATGACCAGGTAAAATAAAAGCCATGATTAAACTTATGCTTGTGATGCTATTACTAAGCAGAAACAAAATTCCCGCAATAACTAATCCATTTTTAATATTAGGTATAGAGTTCCCTATTAGAGAGCAAGTATATATTATACTTACTACTTGAATTAAGCTGTTAAAAATTATATTAAAAGAAGAAGAGATAATAATGGAATATCTGGAATATAGTTGTGAGCTTAAGATTCGATTGAAAAAACCGAATTCACGATCAAAAATTATCGGTAAACCAGCATTGAGAGAGCATGTAAAAGCAGTAAAAACAATTATACCGCTACTAATAAAATCACTGTATTTGGCTGTATTGGTAAATAGCTGAATAGGCGCATTTTGAAATAAAGCACTAAACAGCAATAACCATAGCAATGGTTGTAAAATTCCTGTAATTAATAGCGATGGTCTACGCCATCCTTGGATTAATAATCGGGTAGTTAAGACATAAATTTCTTGAAAATAAGATTGTATGAGTTTACTATTAGATCGAGTATTAAAATTAGGTTTTAATACCGAGTAATTTTTTTCTTGCAGAGTTTCTTTCATCTTATATTTGAAATTATGGTGTTTTAAATAATATAAACTATGTAAACGTATAAAAACAATATTTATTTTATTTGTGGCTAATATTATAAATCATAAGATTTTTAACCTTTTAATGATTGATTGCTAAATCAATTGTTTAATGTAAGTTATATATTTAATCTATAATTTTATTTTTAGTAGATTAAGTTTTATATGAATTAGTAAAAACAGAATATACTTTAATGGAGAATTTTATGGCTGAATATAAAGTTACATTACAAATGGAAGATGATTCAGTGGTTACTATTACTTGTAGTGATGATGTTTATATTTTAGATGCGGCTGAAGAGCAAGGAATTGACCTACCTTATTCATGTCGTGCTGGTGCTTGCTCTACATGTGCAGGCATCATTAAGGAAGGATCAGTAGATCAATCAGATCAATCTTTTTTGGATACTGATCAAGAGGAAGCTAACTTTATTTTAACCTGTGTAGCTTATCCAACTAGTGATTGTACCATTCTAACGCATCAAGAAGATGGCTTATATTAGTTTGAATAAAATAGTAATTTATATTTAAATAAGAGTGTCTAAATATATTTAGACACTCCTTATCATATTTTTATAACTTAACTTCAATATCCACACCTGCAGGTAAATTTAATTTCATTAATGCGTCAATGGTATGTGATGATGGATCGTATATTTCAATAATTCGTTTATGTGTTCTTAACTCGAAATGTTCTCGTGAATCTTTATCAACATGAGGTGAACGTAAAACACAGTATATTCTTCTATGTGTTGGTAATGCTATTGGGCCTATAGATATAGCTTTTGTTCGATTCACTGTATCAATAATGTTAGTGCACGATGTACTTAATAAATTATGATCATAGGCTTTCAGTTTTATTCTTATTTTATTTTGTTGTTGTAAAGTCATATATAGATTTTAAGCATTTATGTTTAATCAAACCTGCTAGTTTTATACAAATTACTCTAGTATTTTGGAAACAACTCCAGCGCCTACGGTACGACCACCTTCTCTAATTGCAAATCTCATTCCTTGTTCAATTGCAATTGGATTAATCAATTGTGCACTCATTTTGATTCTATCACCAGGCATTACCATTTCAGCAGCAGATCCGTCATCGGCAGTAAATTGTGTAATTGTTCCTGTGACATCTGTTGTTCTTACGTAAAATTGTGGTCTATATCCTGAGAAGAATGGCGTGTGTCGACCGCCTTCTTCCTGAGTTAAAATATATACTTCTGCTTCAAATTGAGTGTGAGGTGTAATTGTTCCTGGCTGTGCTAAAACCATGCCTCTCTCTATATCTTTTTTTTGTATACCTCTTAAAAGTATTCCTATATTATCTCCAGCTATACCTTCATCTAGAGTTTTTTGAAACATTTCTAGTCCAGTTATAGTTGTGGTACGAGTTTCTTTTAAACCGACTATTTCAATAGAATCACCTACTTTAATAATTCCTCTTTCTATTCTCCCTGTTGCAACTGTGCCTCTTCCTGTAATTGAAAAGACATCTTCTACAGCCATTAAGAACGTTTTATCAACGTCTCGTTCTGGCGTAGGTATATAATTATCAATCGCATCCATAAGAGCATGTATTTTATCAACCCATTTATCATCTCCTTTTTTCGTTTCTGGATTTTGAGTGACATAATCTAAGGCCAATAGAGCGGATCCAGCAACAAAAGGAATATCATCCCCCGGAAAATCATATTGTGCTAGTAACTCTCTTACTTCAAGTTCTACGAGTTCTAATAGTTCTTCATCATCAACTTGATCCTCTTTATTTAGAAAGACAACTATATTCGGTACACCTACTTGCTTTGCTAGCAAAATATGTTCTCGGGTTTGTGGCATAGGTCCATCAGCAGCTGATACAACTAAAATTGCACCATCCATCTGAGCAGCACCTGTAATCATATTTTTTACATAGTCGGCATGTCCTGGACAATCTACATGAGCATAATGACGATTATCTGTTTCATATTCGACATGTGCAGTGTTAATAGTTATACCGCGAGCTTTTTCTTCTGGTGCTGCATCAATTTCATCAAACTTTTTTAACTGAGTGTTTCCAGCAACAGCCAAAGTTGCTGAAATAGCTGCTGTTAACGTAGTTTTGCCGTGGTCTACATGCCCAATTGTACCAATATTTACATGTGGTTTCTTGCGTTCAAATTTACTTCTTGCCATGTGTTAGGTATAATTTTATGTGGTTTAATTATTTGATTACTTTTGGCGATTATGATGTATATATTTTATAATAGATAAGGATGAAAAAATTAGTATCTATAGTGTGCAAAAGCTTTATTAGCTTCTGCCATACGATGTGTTTCCTCACGTTTACGTATAGAATTCCCTGTTTCACTGGCCGCATCCATAATTTCATGAGCTAGTTTTATGGCCATGTTTTTACCGGATCTTTCTTTCGCAAATTTTGTTATCCATCTAAGTGCTAAGTTTGTACCCCGATAAGCTCTAACTTCTATTGGCACTTGATATGTGGATCCACCTATACGACGTGCTTTTACTTCCACCAATGGCGTAGTATTACGTACAGCTTGTTCTAAAATATGTAGTGGATCTGATGTGGATCTATCCTTGATAAGTTCTAACGAATTATATATGATCTTTTGAGCTATACTTTTTTTACCACTTTTTAAAATTCTAGCTGTTAGCATACTTACTAATTTGCTCTTATAAATAGGATCAGGTTGTACAAGTCTTTTTCTGGATGTATTTCTTCGAGACATATTTGATGTTTACAATTAAATTGTGATGTGAACTATACTTTTCAATTTTTAGGTTTTTTTGTACCATATTTTGATCTGCCTTGTTTTCTGTCCTTTACGCCCGCTGAATCCAATGTACCTCTTACAATATGATATCTTACACCGGGTAAATCTTTGACTCTTCCCCCACGAATAAGAACGACAGAATGTTCTTGGATATTATGGCCGATACCTGGAATATATGCTGTTACTTCAAATCCAGATGTTAGCCTGACCCGAGCAACTTTTCTCAAAGCTGAGTTAGGTTTTTTCGGTGTGGTTGTGTATACTCTTGTACATACACCCCTCCTCTGAGGACAAGATTTTAATGCAGGAGATTTGGTCTTTTTTTCTATTTTAATTCTTGATGATCTAACTAATTGTTGAATAGTTGGCATTAATTTTTGATATTGATAGTAGCGTCGATTAATACATGTGTATTGTATCTTTTTGGTGAATTACCTGTCAAATACACCGATGTTTTCTATTCGAAGCCCTTTAATTATTATTTTGTTTGTTATGTAAATTATATTTTCTTATAAATCTTTCGACTCTACCTTCTGTATCAATTATTCTTTGAGATCCAGTAAAAAACGGATGATTTCCCGACCATATATCAACATGTAATTCTGGTTTAGTAGATCCTATTGTCATAATATGTGTTCCATCACAGTAAACTTTAGCATCAGGATACCACTTAGGATGAATATCTTTTTTAGGCATAATGGTGTTGTATATAAGTTTGTATAAGTTATCTTTTAGAAAATTGTGGGGCTTTTCGAGCTTTTCTTAAACCATATTTTCTTCTTTCTTTGACTCTTGCATCACGAGTAAGATGGCCTTCTGCTTTTAGAGCTATTCGATTTTCAGGACTTATACAACATAGTGCACGAGCAACCCCTAAACGGATTGCATCTGCTTGCCCTGTTAAGCCACCACCCTGTATATTAACTAATATGTCATATTCATTGTTTAATCCAAGGGTACTTAATGGACCGTATGTAATTCTAATATAATTTGGACTAAATTGTAGATAGGATTCACCAGGTAAACCATTAATAATTAGTTTCCCTGATCCTGGTACCAATCTAACTCTTGCAATTGATGCTTTACGTCTCCCTGTGCCAGCATATATTGCTTTTGTGTTTTCTGATATTGTTGTCATAATAGATTATTAAGTATATTAAATTTAAGATTATATATCGATCATGATTGGTTGTTGTGCTTGATGAGGGTGTATATTTCCCCGATAAACCTTTAAATTTTTGAAGATTTGTCTTCCTAAGACACTTTTAGGCAACATCTTTCTAACAGCGTTTTCTATAATTCTGTTAGGTAATCTTTCTTGTAAATTTCCTAATGTTTCTCTTTTTAAATGTCCTGGCCTACCTGAATGCCTGTAATATAGTTTCTGTAGTTTTTTGCGTCCTGTTACAGCTATTTCTTGAGTATTGATAATGATAACATGATTCTTACAGTTGTATGATGGGTGAAATGAAGTTTGGTTTTTACCTTGTAGGATGACAGCAATCTTTGTTGCAAGTCTACCTAAGGTACAGCCTCTAGCATCTATAAGGTACCATTTATGAGTTTCATCACACGCTGGCTTTGGTATATGTATAGTATTCATAAATATTTTAATGGAATATCAAATTTTGTCTGGTTTACTGACTTTGTTTAGTTTTGTGTTTTTTCCTTAGGTAAAGTAATACCTAATCGTTTTTGTAATGCTTCAATGACTTCATCTGCGGATTTTTGACCAAAATTTTTTATTTCTAATAACTCTTCTTGTGAATAATCTAATAAGTCAGAAACCGAATGGATATGTGCTCTTTTCAAGCAGTTATATGCTCTTACTGATAGTTGCAATTCTTCTATTAGTACAAGACTAATTTGTTGTTGCTCTTGTATAGTGGTATCCTCTACAGGCTTAAAATCTATATTTCTTAATGGATAAAATAAATTGGTTAGTACAGTTGCTCCTTGACTAAGAGCTTCTTGTGGCGATAAACTACCGTTAGTCCATAATTCTATCAGTAATTTTTCTTGTATGGTTAATGGGTTGACTCTAATTTCTTCTACAATGTAATTAAATTTTTTAGCAGGCATAAATACAGCATCTATTTGTAAAAAGTCTACTGCTTTATCATCCATGCCTTTATCCACAAGTCTATATCCTCTCCCTTGTTCTATTCGAAATTCCATTTCGAAAATAGTATTGTTGCATATAGTGGCAATATATTGCCTGGGATCAATAATTTCAACTTCGTTTGGAATATCAAATAATCCAGCTGTTATTATTGCTGGTCCTTGTACTCGAACTCTTCCTATTTGTGGTTTATCAGTGTAGCTTTTTATTACAACTTCTTTTAAGTTTAAAAGAATTTCTAAAACATCTTCTCGTACACCAGCAATAGTAGAAAATTCATGATTGATTCCTGCTATTCTTACAGCAACAACAGCTGCACCATATAAATCAGATAAAATAGTTCTCCTAAGTGCATTTCCTACAGTGATTCCTTGTCCTTGTTTCAAGGGTTCTAAAATGAATCGCCCATATTGTTCTCTTGCACCGTCAGTTTTTGACTCTATGCATTCTATGTGGAAATGATTCATTGATTATTGTAATTCTTATTATTGGGGATGTAGTAACGAATATGCTAACTGTAGTAGTTAATAATCATTAACACAGTGTTAAACTCTACGTTTTTTGGGTGGTCTGCAGCCATTGTGTGGTACAGGTGTTATATCTTTAATTAGAGTAATATCAATTCCCGCAGCCTGTAATGCCCTAATTGCAGTTTCTCTTCCTGCTCCTGGTCCATTGATCATTACTTCAGTTTGTCGCATACCTTGATCTATTGCTAATTTTGCTGCTTTTTCAGCAGCTGTTTGTGCAGCAAAAGGTGTACCTTTTTTGGCTCCTTTAAAGCCACTCCCTCCAGATGAACACCATGAAATAGTTTTTCCTTTTAAATCGGTAATCGTGATTATTGTGTTATTAAATGTTGATTTAATATGAGTTATACCATTAATTACATGTTTTTTACTTTTATGAGAACTACTTTTTTTAATTTGCCTAGCCATGGTTAGTATCTATGATTTGATATTATTTTTTAGGTGCTTTCTTCTTGTTCGCCATAGTTTTTTTAGAACCTCTTCTTGTTCTTGCATTGGTTCTGGTTCTTTGACCTCTTAATGGCAAACCTAATCTATGCCTTTTACCTTTATACGAGTTAATATCCATTAAACGCTTGATATTCATCGATTCCAGCCGTCTTAAGTCACCTTCTATTTCATATTCATGATCTAATATTCCACGTAGTTTCACAATTTCTGAATCACTAAGGTCAATGATTTTTGTATTTCTGTCGATTTTGGCTTCATCTAATATTTTCTGTGAGCTGGTTAAGCCAATACCATAAATATATGTTAAAGCTATTTCAACTCTTTTTCCTCTGGGAAGATCTACACCTGCTATTCTAGCCATAATCAATTTTTATATCTTTACTTTGTTTAATAATTTTATTCAATTCATCATATCGAAGATTTTATCCTTGTCTCTGTTTGTGTTTAGGATTCGTACATATTACCATTACTCTTCGATTTCTCCGAATGATTCTACATTTTTCACATATTTGTTTGACGGAAGGTCGTACTTTCATAGTTGATTTTTAATATAGTGAATATAAATTTTGTTTACTTCATCAAACTTTCATATTGCTCTGAAATTATATATGTTTGAATCTGTTTAGCTGTATCAATCGCAACGCCAACTAAGATTAATAGAGATGTTGCACCAAATCCTCGAAAACTATTAATTTGTGTAACCTGTGCTATGATTGATGGTACTAATGCAACTAAAAATAAAAATAGTGCTCCTAAAAAAGTTAAACGATTAATAATCTTTTTTAAGTATTTATTTGTATCTTCTCCTGGTCTAATGTTTGGTATACTAGCACCCATTTTCTTCAGATTGTTTGAAAGATCTTCTGTGTTTAATACTAAAGAAGAGTAAAAATAACTAAAAAATATAATAAGTGTGCCATATAATATAATATATATAATACTATTATTAATGCAGTTGTTTACTATTTCTTGCATGGTTTTATTAGGAATTAGTGACTGCAAATAAGTAGGTAAAGCCATAGATGCTGATGCAAATACAATAGGCATGACACCACCTTGATTTAATTTTAGTGGCAGATAACTTTGAGGATCAATATCATATTGTTTAATTAGTTGTCTTGCTGATATAATATTGATCTTGCGTATACCTTCTTGCACTAAAATTGTAATAACAAGCATAGTAATAAATAAAGGTAATAATATAATTGCTTGTTGAAGAATTAGTGGGTTACTATTTGGAATTGAATTTTTTAAACTTTGCGGTATCCCAGAAATGATATTTTGAAAAATTATTAAGGAAGGACCATTGCCAATCCCTTTTTCTGTGATGATTTCCGAAAACCACATCACAATCATAGAGCCTGTACTTAAGCTGATTATTATGTCTAAAATAAAATTCATATTCCAATAAAAGACGTATGGTTTAATCCATAAACAAATGCCAATGCTTTGTATTACAGCCCATCCTAAAGCAAGATAACGAGTAATCTGTGTAATCTTTTGCCTACCTTTTTCTCCTTCTTCTTTTTGTAGATTTTCTAAGTATGGTATTGTTTTAGTTAATAGTTGAATCACAAGGGATGAGTTGATGTATGGTACAATACCTAAAGCAAATACTCCTATTGTAGAAAAACCTCCTCCTGAAAATATATTTAAGAAGCTGACAAATGCATTGTTTCCTACTCCATTGTAAAAAGCATCGTGATCGATGCCAGGTATTGGTATGAAAATACCAAGCCTAGCAATGATTAATAAAAGTAATGTTAATATTATTTTCTTGACAAGAATTCTATTTATAGACATGGAAAATAAACTGATTTGTTCTAAAGAAAATTTCTAGTATGATTATGTATATATTGTTTCGATAGATATATTTCGTTCTGTAGCAACGGCTGAAAATGTTTTTAAATTTGCTAGAGCATTTAATGCAGCTCTAGCATTATTTAGAGCATTTGATGAACCAAGTTGTTTTGCTAAAATATTTTTTACTCCTGCTAGTTCAAGTACTGTTCTAACTGATCCTCCTGCAATTACTCCAGATCCTTGAGCTGAAGGTTTAATAATTACTTCAGCAGCACCAGATATACCGTAGGTTGGATGAGGAATTGAGTTGAACTTTGTTAAAGGTATATTAATGGTATTTTTTTTGGCATCAGATACAGCTTTTTTTACAGCACCAATTACATCACTGGCTTTGCCAACCCCAACCCCAACTTGTCCTTTTTCATCGCCAACTACTATAATAGCTCTAAAACTTAATTTTTTCCCTCCCTTGACAACTTTAGTTACTCGACGTACTTGTACAACTTTTTCTTCCCACTGATTATCTTGTTCTTTACTTTTTGGATTTTTCTTTTTAGTAGCCATATATTTTAGACCAAACTAGTTTATTTTAAAATTGTATACCTTCTTCTCTGGCAGACTCTGCTAAAGCCTTAAGTCTCCCATGATAGCGTTTATCACCTCTATCAAAGACAACCTTATTAATTCCTTGACTTAAACATGCTTTTCCTATCAATGTGCCTACTCTCTTTGCAACTGCACATGTTACTGATGATGCTTTTTCAGTTTTGATATCTGTAGAAATACTTGATTTAGTCATCAATGTTTTAGAAGTACTATCATCAATTATTTGTGCATAAATATGTTTATTCGAACGGAATATATATAATCTGGGTCTTTCAGACGTACCTCTTAATTTTTGTCTCATTTTATTATTTACCTGCTTTTCCAATTTTTTTCTTTACAATTTCATCTTTATATCTAATGCCTTTACCTTTATATGGTTCTGGTGGTCTTACAGATCGAATTTTTGCTGCTATTTGTCCTACTAACTCTTTATTGATTCCTTGAACATGGATAATAGTATTATTTTCCACATTGATTTTAATATCATCAGGAGGATGAATTATTACAAGATGACTATAGCCAACATTTAGAATAAGTTTTTTTCCATCCATTTGAGATCTATAGCCTACTCCTCGTATTTCTAGTGTCTTAGTAAACCCATTATTCACTCCTATAACCATATTATTGATTAAAGTTCTTGAGAGACCGTGTAATTGATGAGCTTCTTTACTATCTTTTGTTGTTATTAATGACAATGCTTGATTATCATTAATAACTTGTTTTTTTATAACAATTAAGTCTGATAATTCTTCAGTTAATTTCCCTTTAGGTCCTTCAATACTAATTGTATGATCTTGAATACTAGCTTTAATTTTTTCAGGTAAGATAATAGCTTTTTTTCCTATCCTAGACATATAAATTTACCTACTTGATGCTTATTGTTTACCAAATATAACATAGTACTTCACCACCAAGACCATTGTGTCTGGCTTTGCGATCTGTCATCACGCCTCGAGAAGTAGAAATCACAGCAATTCCAAGGCCTCCTAGTACTTTGGGTATTTCTTTGTGATTAGCGTATACTCTAAGCCCTGGTCTACTGACCCTTTTTAAGCATGTGATGACACATTGACGTTTTTTACCTTGGTATTTTAAAGATATTAATAAGAAAGTTCTTAAATCTTCATTAATTTCTTCAAAATATTCTATAAATCCCTCCTCTTGCAAAACCTTTACTATATTTCTAGTCATTTTTGTAGCTGGTACTTGAACAAGTTGATGCTTAGCTAGGTTGGCATTGCGTATCCGTGTTAACATATCGGCAATTGTGTCATTAACCACTTGATCTCCTAATTTATTACAAATGTTTTTAGTTATAAAATGGCATGCCTAGACCTCTTAATAAAGCTAAGCTTTCTTCATCAGTTTTAGCTGTGGTAACTATTGAAACATCAAATCCACGGATTTTATCAATTTGATCATATTCAATTTCTGGAAATAATAATTGCTCTTTAAGTCCTAAGTTATAATTTCCTCTTCCATCAAAATTTCTGCTACTAATCCCTCTAAAGTCTCGAATTCTAGGCAATGATAAATTGATTAGTTTGTTAAGAAAATCATACATCTTTTGCTTACGTAAATTAACTGTTATACCAACAGGGACGTTTTCTCTAATTTTAAATCCTGCAATAGCTTTTCGAGAACGACAAATAATAGGTCTCTGACCAGTAATTAGTTGAATCTCTTCGATGCTTTTTTCTAATGCTTTTGAGTTCTGTCCAGCTTCACCTAATCCCCTATTAATTGTTATTTTTACTAATTTTGGTACTTGATGCTTATTGTGATATTTAAATTTTTTTTCTAGATCTGGAATGATCTTATGATGATATAGTTCTTGAAGTGAGGTATTATTCATAAGTATTTAGTTTATTGATTTAGCTAATTTAATTAATCTTCGTTCATATATTCCAGAAGAGTTTTTGGTTTTTTTATATCTACTTGCAATTTTTCTATCGGCATCATAAAGCATGACATTTGAGCTAGCAATTGGTGCTTCTTGTCTTACTATCTGTCCAGTTTCTCCTTCTTGCTTAGGCCGAATATGTTTTGTTTTCATATTAATGTTTTTAACAATAATTTGTTTCTTTCTTTTAAATGTTTTTATTACTACACCAGTTTGTCCTTTGTAATTTCCTGAAATTACTTTCACTAAATCACCTTTCTTGACGTGTATTTTGTTTCTTTGTCGCTGATAATTCATTATACTACCTCGGGTGCTAAAGATATAATTTTGGAGAAATTTTTATCTCTTAGTTCTCTTGCAATTGGTCCGAACACTCTTGTACCTCTAGGATTGTTTTCTTGATTAATAATAACGGCAGCATTATCATCAAAACGTATGCTCATGCCATCTACCCTTCTTATAGTATGTTTTGTTCTAACAATTACAGCTCTCACTACATCAGATCTTTTAATAGCCATATTAGGTGATGCATCTTTAACTACACCAATTATAATATCGCCAAGACCAGCATATAATGGATTACTTGTCCCTAAAATTCTGATACACATTAATTTTCGTGCACCACTATTATCTGCAACATTAAGATACGTTTGTGTTTGAATCATTATTATTTTATGGTTTATAAATTATTTAACTGGCCCATTTTTTTTGCTATTGTCCAGCATTTGGTTTTGCTTAAAGGACGAGTTTCTTGTATCTTCACAATATCACCAATTTGGCATTTGTTATCTTCATCATGTACTTTATATTTTTTAGTACGTGATAAGATTTTTCCATATTTTTTATGAGCTATCTTAGTTTTTACAACTACAGTTACTGTTTTTGTCATTCTATTGCTAGTTACTATTCCTATCTTTTCTTTGGTTGGCATAATTTCTTAAATTAAACATCTATAATTTATAATTTGACATACTTTTCGTGTTGAATAGTCATGATTTGCGATAATTGAGTTTTATACAATTTTAATATATGTGGTTTTAAAGATTGTTTAGTTGCTTGTTTCATTCTAAAGTCAAATAAAATTTTTTTTATTTCTAGTATTTTTGTTTCTAGCGTCGCATCGTCCATTTTTCTAATATCTTCTAGTTTTAATTCTTCCATATATATGTTATTTCGTAATAAATTTTGTTTTTATAGGTAATTTGTAGGATGCTAATTTCATTGCTTCTTTAGCTGCTTTTTCTGGCACCCCATTCATTTCAAATAGTATATGTCCTGGCTTTACAACAGAAACCCAATACTCAGGTGCACCTTTGCCAGATCCCATACGTGTTTCTGCGGGTCTTGCTGTTATAGGCTTGTCTGGAAAAACTCGTATCCATAATTTACCACCTCTTTTGACGTATCTTGTAATTGTTCTTCTGGTTGCTTCTATTTGTCTAGAAGTTAACCATACAGGTTCTAATGCTTGTAAAGCATAATCACCAAAAGCAATAATATTGCCTTTACTGGCTTTTCCTTTCATTCTTCCTCTATGTTGTTTACGATATTTTGTGCGTTTTGGACTTAGCATATTAACTTTTGTCTTTAATTTTATGATTCTTGTACACTTTTTGCAGTACTTCCAGGTAAAAGTTCTCCTTTGAAAAGCCAAACTTTAACTCCTAGAACACCATACGTAGTTTGAGCAATTCTGTATGAATAATCTATGTCGGCTCTTAATGTTTGTAAAGGCACTCTGCCTTCTCGAACCCATTCGCTACGAGCAATTTCAGCACCATTTAATCTACCAGATACTTGTATCTTAATTCCCTGTATATTAGCTCTTTGTGCTCTTTGGACAGCTTGCCTAACAGCACGTCTGAATGCTGTTCTCTTTTCTAATTGCTGTGTTATAAAATCTGCCAAAAGTCTTGCTTTAGTATCTGGTTCGGTTACCTCAACAACGTCGATTCTAATTTGTTTATCGTTTCCTATTACATCTTGTAGGTTGCTTCTAATATTTTCTATTCCAGTAGCAAAACGACCTAAAACAATACCGGGTCTTGCTGTATGTATTTTAACTTCTATCTGATCTACTTTTCTATCGATTTCTATCTTAGCAATACTTGCATTGTCCAGACTTTTTTCTACATACTCCCTAATTTTAAAATCTTCTTCTAGAAGCCTAGGGTATGTTCGAGAATTAGCAAACCATGAAGAAAGATGACTCTGATTAATACCAATACGAAAGCCTAAAGGATGTGTTTTTTGTCCCATGAGATATCTTGTTACTTCTTAATATTTTAATCTATAGCTGCAAATTATTAATGTTTTATCAAGCCTAATGTAATGTGACATGTCGGTTTATGTATTGGAAAAGCTCTTCCTTGTGCTCTTGGTTGAAATCTTTTCATTTTCGGCCCTTGGTTAACAAATGCTGTTCTTATTTTAAGTTCTTTTTTATTAATTCCTTGATTATTTGATGCATTACATGCTGCGGACTCTAATATTTTTTGTATACTTATGCATGCCTTATAAGGCATAAATTGTAGTATTAATGCAGCTTCTTGATAGCTTTTACCACGTATTTGATTTAGCACTCTACTTACTTTGGTTGGTGATAAGCGTAAATATTTACCAACAGCTCGAATTTCTTTATTGGTTACTGTCATGTATTACCTTCTTGCCTTACGATCATTTTTTATATGGCTTCTAAAAGTTCTGCTTGGTACAAATTCGCCTAATTTATGTCCTACCATCTGATCAGAAATAAATACTGGGAAATGTTGTTTGCCATTATATACTGCAATAGTATGTCCAACCATATCAGGTAAAATCGTTGAGGATCGAGACCATGTTATAACTGTACTCATAGACTTGACTGCATTCATTTGGGTAATTTTATTAAACAACTTAGTATCTATAAAAGGACCTTTCTTCAGAGATCTTGACATATCTTTTATCTTTAATATTATTTGTATTATGAATAAGATAGCTACTTTCTTCTACGTAAAATATAATTGTTGCTATATTTCTTAGTTTTTCTTGTTTTTACTCCTAAAGCGGGTCTACCCCATGGAGTTACAGGATGTGATCTCCCTATGGGTGATCTTCCTTCTCCTCCTCCATGCGGATGATCAACTGGATTCATCACAACCCCTCGAACACTTGGTTTTTTACCAAGCCATCTGTTTCGTCCTGCCTTACCTATTGTAATATTACTAGAATCAATATTACCAACCTGTCCTATGCTAGCATAGCATGATTTTCTAATTATCCTGACTTCACCTGATGGAAGTTTTAGGGTTACAAATTCTCCTTCCTTAGCAACGATTTGAGCATATGTACCAGCAGATCTTACAATCTGTCCTCCTTTACCCGGTGTAAGTTCTATATTATGTACAGCGGTACCTAAAGGTATATATTGCAAGGGTAATGCATTTCCCACTTCTATTGGTGATTTAGGGCCAGATACAACGATTGAACCGACGGGTAATGATCGAGGGTGTAAAATATATCTTTTTTCTCCATCGGTGTAGTATAGAAGAGCTATCCTAGAATTACGATTTGGATCGTATTCTATTGATGCAACTTTAGCTTTTATGCCTATTTTGTTTCGTTTAAAATCAATTAAACGGTACTTTCTCTTATGTCCTCCTCCTCTATGGCGACACGTGATTTTACCTTGGTTATTGTGTCCTTTTTTATTATGTTTTTTAATAATCAACGACTTTTCTGGTGAAGTTTTAGTGATCTCTGTGAATGTGGATACTGTTCTGTTACGAGTTCCAGGTGTATACGCTCGATATAATCGGATAGCCATGATTTTGAGAATAAAATATGTTATTATACAAACTATAATTCTAATGTGCTAATTTTCGGGGAATAAAATAATTTGATCCTCCGGTTTTAATGTTACAATTACTTTTTTGTGTATAGCTTTTTGTCCTGTGTATTTACCTACTGTACGTTTTTTAACTGGTTTTATTAATGTATTAATATTAGTGACTTTTACGTTAAATAAGATTTCAATTGCTTGTTTAATCTGATGCTTTTTAGCGCCTTTTTTAACTGTAAAGCAATATTGATTATCTTCTAGTATTCTTGTAGTTTTATCAGTTAATAAAGGTTTATGTATTAAGTCAATTAGTTTAGCTGATGCATTCTTATCCATTGTATACCTCATCGATAATAGATAATCCTTCTTTAGTAATAATAATTTTCTGTGCCTTTAGTAAAGATAAGATATTTAAGTGATTTGCCTGTAACAGCTCAATATTAGATAAGTTACGCGTTGCTAAATATAAGTTCAAGTTTTTATTGCTTACAATAATTAATACTTTCTCTTTTGTATTAATATTTATCTGTTTTAGCTTTTTAGATATTATCTTTGTTTTAGGATATTCTAAGTTGATGTCTATAGCGTCAATTAATATTGTTTGATTTGCTCTATTAATTAGAGCCTGTCTAATGGCTAATTGTTTTTCTTTTATATTGATTTTTTTCTTGTATTGTTTAGGTTTAGGTCCAAATATAACACCACCACCTCTCCATAATGGTGAACGTATTGATCCCGCTCTTGCTTTTCCAGTTCCTTTTTGTTTCCATGGTTTTCTTCCGCCACCTTGAACTTGACTTCTTGTTTTGGTACATGATGTACCTTGTCTTTTTTCACTCATTTGTGCAATTAGGCTTCGATGAACTATGTATGAACCATTTCTTGCACACGATTGTAATGTAACTTCTTTGCTTGTATTGGTGTTTAAGCCTGATTTATATATACTATATTGTATAGTTTTTTCAATAGCCATATGTGAGTTATTTATATTGATTGTTAATTAGTTTCTATGCTTACCACTGCTCCTGGTTTACCAGGAACAGATCCTTTAACAAGCATGAAATTTTGTTCTGTATTCACGTCAATCACTAATAAATTTTTTACTTTAGTTTTTCTTCCACCTAATCTTCCTGCCATTCTTTTCCCAGGAAAGACACGACCAGGAGTTGTACCAGCTCCTATTGATCCAGGTTGTCTGTGGTTTTTGCATCCATGTGACATAGGCCCACGGCTAAAGTTATGTCTTTTCTGATATCCTGAAAAGCCTTTGCCAATACTATTTCCTTGAATATTAACTTTGTCTCCTATTTTTATTACATCTACTTTGATGATTTGTCCTACGCTAAATTGATTAAAAGAATCGGTTTTATACTCACGTAGGTGCTTGAGAGATGGAGCGTTAACTCTATTTAAATGACCTAGTCTCGCTTTTGTTAACAGATGGGAAGCAATTTGTGCGTAACCAATTTGTATAGCATTATATCCATCTGAACTCATGGTTTTTATTTGAGTAACCATGCATGGACCTACCTTCAAAACAGTAACAGGTATGCAAGTTCCATTGTTTGTAAAAACTTGAGTCATTCCTATTTTTGTTCCTAATAAATTTATAGACACTTTCTGGATTTCCTCTAGGTTTTTAGAAAGTCTTACAAACAAACTTTTACTACATAGTGTGTATATGATTAATTATTAGAAATAATTTAATCAATACAATATTTTATTGTTATATTTTTTAGTCCGCAATATTGTAGTTGTTGATAATAATAAAAATTGTATCAGGTGAAATAGTCACTTGCAAGTATATCACTCCGTAGAAGTATTATCGAATAGCTTTATTGAATTGACTGTGAGCATATAGTGAGATGAATAATATAAAGTATTATCTGATTTATTTCTATAGTAATAAATAGGTACCTAGTTGGAACTGTAAACTATATGAGATAAGTTTCGGTAATTACACCTTCTAATCTTTGTGTAAATATATCAAAATACTCTTTAAGATATTTTGTATTAACAATCTAAGAGGATTTTTAAACTATGTCAAAAGTTGTCGGTATTGATTTAGGTACTACCAATTCTGTAGTAGCTGTAATGGAGGGTGGAAAGCCAACTGTTATCCCTAGTGCAGAAGGATTTCGTACAACTGCCTCAGTTGTAGCTTACACTAAAACAGGAGATAAACTTGTAGGTCAAATTGCAAAACGTCAAGCTGTAATTAATCCAGAAAACACTTTTTATTCTATAAAGAGGTTTATAGGACGTAAAAAAACAGAAGTTGATCAAGAGCTATCTCAATCTTCTTATGCTATTAATACTCAGCAAGACAGTATTAAAATTCAATGCCCAGCATTGAACAAAGAGTTTGCACCTGAAGAAATCTCTGCACAAGTACTAAGAAAGTTGGCAGAAGATGCAAGCAAATATTTAGGACAGCCTGTTACACAAGCTGTAATTACAGTTCCAGCTTACTTTAATGACTCTCAAAGGCAAGCAACTAAGGATGCTGGTAAGATAGCTGGTTTAGATGTTCTACGTATTATTAATGAACCAACAGCAGCATCTTTATCTTATGGATTGGATAAACAGAATAATGAAACTATTTTAGTCTTTGATTTAGGTGGTGGTACATTTGATGTTTCTATACTTGAGGTAGGTGATGGTGTTTTTGAAGTATTATCTACATCTGGTGATACTCATCTAGGAGGAGATGATTTCGATCGCAAAATAGTTGATTGGTTAATTCAAGAATTCAAAAACGCTGAGGGAATTAATTTGAAAGAAGACCGTCAAGCATTACAACGATTGATGGAAGCGGCGGAGAAAGCAAAAGTAGAGTTGTCTAGTCTTCCACAGACTGATATTAATCTACCATTTATAACGGCTACTAATACAGGTCCTAAACATTTAGAAAGAAGTATCTCAAGAGCTAAATTTGAAAATTTATGTTCTGATTTAATTGCCCGTTGTGAGGTACCTGTTAGAAATGCTCTTAAAGACGCACAGCTAGAAACTAGTCAAATCAATGAAGTTGTATTGGTTGGTGGATCTACAAGAATACCAGCTGTGCAACAAGTTGTAAAAGATATAATTGGTAAAGAACCTAATCAAAGTGTGAATCCTGATGAGGTTGTTGCAATTGGAGCAGCCGTTCAAGCAGGCGTTTTGGCAGGAGAAGTAAAAGATATATTGCTTTTAGATGTTACACCACTATCTTTAGGAGTAGAGACTTTAGGAGGTGTTATGACTAAAATAATACCTAGGAATACAACTATTCCAACTAAAAAATCGGAGGTATTCTCTACAGCTGTTGATAATCAGCCGAATGTAGAAATACATGTTTTACAAGGTGAAAGAGAATTTACTAAAGACAATAAGAGTTTGGGAACCTTTAGACTCGATGGTATTACACCTGCACCTAGAGGTGTACCACAAATTGAAGTCACATTTGATATTGATGCTAATGGCATTTTATCTGTAAAAGCTACAGATAAAGGCACTGGTAAAGAACAGTCTATTACTATTACAGGTGCTTCTACATTACCAAAAGATGAAGTGGAAAAAATGGTAGCTGAAGCTGAAAGTAATGCTGATGCTGATAGATTAAAGAGAGAAAAAGTTGATACTAAAAATCAGGCTGATGCTTTGTGTTATCAAACAGAACGTCAATTAGAAGAACTAGGCGAGAAAGTTGATAATAGTTCTAAACAAAGAATAAATGATAAAATTCAAGAACTGAGAAAAGCGATACAGGATGATAACATTGATTTGGTATCCACTTACCAAAAAGAATTACAAGAATTAATGATGAATCTTGGTACAAAAATACAAGACCAAGCAAAAGCCACAGACTCAAATCCAAAAGGTAAGCCTGTGGATAAAGATGATTCTTCAAATGTAATAGATACGGATTTTTCTGAAACAACTAAGTAGTTTATAATATGAGAGCGGGTAACGCGATTCGAACGCGCGACATCAACCTTGGCAAGGTTGCGCTCTACCACTGAGCTATACCCGCTTGTGCAACAATAACATCATCACAGATAACATCATTGCTTGTCAAGATATATGTTACTTTACATTGTATACATTGATGCTATTATTGCTTTTTACTTAATTATAAGCGATTATTTATGGTTATATTTTATTAATACCTTATACTACAAAAGAACTCACCACTCCTGTAATTATTACAAGTCCTGCCCATAAGCCAGTACCGGTGTAGATTAAATTTTTAGACTTCTCCCACTGACCTGGAGATGCCAAGGTTACAGGCACTCCCACTACTAGAACCGTAGATAAGGCAATTAAAATAAATACCAATAATTGAATTACTATTGACATGAAGCCTCCATTTTATTTCTTTCATTATGACTGAATATATTGTACAAGTTTTTTACTTTTTTAGAATGTATTTGTAACTCTTTATACTAATTTTTCTTCTTGTAACTGAATTATGCTACAATCAACATTGTTATGCTATATTCTTTGACTTACATGACAATTTAAGAAGAAAATGATATAAAAAATTATCTTTCATGTAAATTAGTATGAATAAAAGTAAAAAACCTTAAATATTATATGAGGAAATAGATATGGAAGTAACTTTAATTTTTGCGAAATTACCTGAAGCATATGCTATATTTAGACCACTAGTTGATATTTTACCAGTTATTCCTGTGTTTTTCTTGTTGTTAGCATTTGTTTGGCAAGCTGCTATTGGCTTCAGATAATATTTTCTCTTTATGATATTGTATATAAATTATTGATATGTTTTATCAAAAATATGTTAATATGACGTTTCTATACACAAGATTTGTTCAAACAATTGTGTTTTAATATTTTATTTATTATTAACCTTATATATGGTAGAACCACTTTTATCTGGCATTGTACTAGGTCTTATACCAGTAACCTTATTTGGACTACTCGTTGCCGCGTACTTACAATATCGTAGAGGTAATCAATTTGGATTATAGTATAATTACAAATTAAGATAGATTATATCTCTAATATGCTTACTCTAAGCTAAAAATCATACTCTATCTTATGGTTAGAGTATTGATTATATCTTGTTCAAATAGATCATTTACCAACTGGATTTAGTAACTCCAGGAAGTAAGCAATCATGAGCCATTTCTCTTAATACATGTCTTGAGAGTCCAAAAGCCCTATAAAATCCTCTACTTCTTCCGGTTAACCAGCAGCGATTTCGTAATCTAGATCTAGCACTATTGCGAGGGAGTTTTTGTAATTCTGTTTGTAATTTTAGCTGCTCTTCAAAAGAATTTAGTTTACTAATTCGTTTTTTAATTGTATTTCTTTTAGTTCTGTATTGCCTTACAAGGCGTTCTCGTTTGACTTCTCTTTCTATCATTCCTTTTTTAGCCATACTTGTTTAACTTATAATTATCATAGAGAATATGTTATCTTATTTTTTTTATCATAGCAATGTAAAAATAAAACAGCTGTTTAAGTATATATTTAAATCAGCTGTTAGGTTAGCTATATATCAGTTTTATAGGTTTATATTAACCAAATTTGCCGGCTGTAGAAGCAATCACAAATGCAGCATACGTTAATATATATCCTACAGAAAAGTGTGCTAAACCGACTAGTCTAGCTTGTACTATCGAAAGAGCAACAGGTTTATCTTTCCATCGAATTAAATTGGCTAAAGGTGTGCGTTCATGTGCCCATGCTAGAGTTTCAATTAGTTCTTGCCAATAGCCACGCCAAGATATTAAGAACATAAATCCTGTAGCCCATACTAAATGCCCGAACAGAAACATCCAAGCCCACACAGACAAATTGTTCATCCCATAAGGATTATAGCCATTAATTAGAGGTGAAGAATTCAGCCAAAGATAGTCTCTTAGCCATCCCATTAAATATGTTGATGATTCATTGAACTGATTTACATTACCTTGCCATATTGTTATATGTTTCCAATGCCAATAGAATGTTACCCATCCAATGGTATTTAACATCCAAAACACTGATAAATAAAATGCGTCCCATGCTGAAATATCGCATGTGCCACCTCTGCCAGGGCCATCACAAGGGAAGCTATATCCAAAATCTTTCTTGTCCGGCATTAATTTCGATCCTCTCGCATCTAAAGCGCCTTTAACTAGAATTAAGGCAGTCGTATGTAAGCCTAAAGCAATCGCATGATGTACAAGAAAATCACCTGGTCCAATTGTTAGAAATAGAGAGTTTTTACCACTGTTAATAGCTTCTAGCCAGCCTGGTAACCAAACGTTACTGCCAGATTTAGTAGCAACACTATCAACAGATGATAAAAGGACATTAAATCCATATAGAGCTTTTCCTGAACTTGCTTGTATCCATTGAGCAAACACTGGTTCAATAAGAATTTGTTTTTCAGGTGTTCCAAAGGCAATGACTGTATCATTATGTATATACAGACCTAAGGTATGAAAACCTAAAAATAAGGAAACCCAGCTTAAATGTGAAATAATAGCTTCTTTATGTGCTAGCATTCTAGATAACACATTGCCTTCATTCTGTTGTGGATCATAATCTCTGATAAAAAATATTGCTCCATGAGCAAAGGCACCTACCATTAGAAAGCCTGCTATGTATTGATGGTGAGTATATAGTGCTGCTTGTGTGGTAAAGTCTTTCGCCATAAATGCATATGGTGGCATCGCGTACATATGTTGTGCAACTAATGAAGTAATTACTCCTAATGATGCTAATGCTAGCCCTAATTGCATATGTAAAGAATTAGTTATTGTTTCAAATAGACCTTTGTGTCCAGAACCTAATTTTCCGCTTGGTGGTCGATGTGCTTCAAGTATATCTTTTAAGCTATGTCCTATACCCCAATTAGTTCTATACATGTGTCCTGCTACTATAAATATAACAGCGATAGCTAGATGATGATGTGCAATATCTGTTAGCCATAAAGATTGACTTTGCGGATGAAAACCTCCTAAAAAAGTTAAGATGGCTGTACCAGCACCATCACTTGTACCAAAAATATGGCTGGTTGTATCAGGTTTGTCAGCATAGATACTCCAATTTCCAGTAAAGAATGGTTGTAAGCCAGCAGGGTGAGGAGTGATTTTAGTAAAATTATCCCATCCAATATGCTGGCCCCGTGATTCTGGTATTGCAACATGTACAAGATGTCCAGTCCATGCTAAAGAACTTAGACCGAACAGGCCTGATAAATGATGATTTAATCGGGATTCATTATTTTTAAACCAAGCTAAACCTGGTTTAAATTTAGGCTGTAGATGCAACCATCCGGCGAATAGCATTAATGCAGATAAAATTAGAAGTAACAATGATCCATTGTATAGATCATTGTTTGTTCTCATACCTATAGTGTACCACCAGTGATATATACCAGAGTATGTAATATCTACTGGGTAGGAAACACCTCCACGACTGAACGCTTTTAATGCTTGTTGTCCAAAATGTGGATCCCAAATAGCATGTGCTATTGGTTTAACTTTCAAAGGATTTAGTATCCATTGTTCAAAGTTGCCTTGCCAAGCAACATGAAATAGGTTTCCTGATGTCCATAAAAAAATGATAGCAAGATGTCCAAAATGAGAAGCAAAAATCTTTTGATATAGATTTTCTTCTGTCATTCCGTCATGAGTCTCAAAATCATGAGCAGTAGCAATCCCATACCATATTCTTCTAGTTGTGGGATCTTGTGCTAATGCTTGGCTAAATTTAGGGAATTTTGTTGCCATATATATATTTTCCTAATTTTATATTATCCGACTGCAATAATTCTAGCTAGGAAAAAAGCCCAAGTTGTGCCTATACCTCCTAGTAAATAGTGAGCTACTCCTACTGCACGTCCTTGTGTAATGCTTAGTGCTCTTGGTTGAATAGATGGTGCTACTTTGATCTTGTTATGAGCCCATACAATAGATTCAATTAATTCTTGCCAATAGCCTCTACCACTAAATAAGAACATTAAGCTGAAAGCCCATACAAAATGTGCTCCTAAGAATATTAATCCGTAAGCTGATAAAGCTGAACCATATGATTGAATTACTTGTGATGCTTGTGCCCAAAGGAAGTCTCGAAGCCAGCCATTAATTGTTAATGCACTTTGAGCAAAGTTACCTCCTGTGATATGAGATACTGAACCAGCATTAGACACGCTCCCCCAAACGTCTGATTGCATTTTCCAGCTGAAGTGAAATATAACCACTGAAAGTGCATTATACATCCAGAATAAACCTAAGAATACGTGGTCCCAGCCTGATACTTGGCATGTCCCACCTCGACCAGGGCCATCACAAGGAAATCTAAAGCCTAAATTAGATTTGTCAGGTATTAGTCGTGAATTTCTAGCAAATAAAAATCCTTTAACCAGAATTAATACAGATACATGGATTGTAAATGCATGTATATGATGAACCATAAAATCGGCTGTTCCTAAAGAAATAGGCATCATTGCTACTTTGTTACCTATAGCCACTACATCTCCTCCAAATGCATAACTTGCTGTTGTTAATGCATTGGGAGCAGTGTTGCCTGGTGCTAATGTATGTATACTTTGTACCCATTGAGCGAAAATTGGTTGTAATTGAATTGCTGTGTCAGAGAACATATCTTGAGATCTACCCAGAGCTCTCATCGTATCATTATGTATATATAGACCAAATGAATGAAAGCCTAAGAATATACATACCCAATTTAAGTGTGAAATAATAGCATCTCTATGACGTATTACTCTATCTAGTAAATTATTATAGTTTTGTGCGGGATTATAATCTCGTACCATGAAAATAGCAGCATGAGCACCTGCACCTACTATGCAGAAACCACCAATCCACATGTGATGTGTAAATAAAGACAATTGTGTAGGGTAGTCAGTTGCTATAAAAGGGTATGGAGGCATAGCATACATATGATGAGCTACAATTATACTTAATGAACCTAGCATCGCTAGATTGATTGCTAATTGAGCATGCCATGATGTAGTTAGAATTTCATATAAGCCTTTATGTCCTTCGCCTGTAAAAGGACCTTTATGAGCTTCCAGTATTTCTTTCATGCTATGTCCTATACCCCAATTGGTTCTGTACATATGACCTGCTACTAAAAATAACACAGCCAAAGCTAAATGGTGATGGGCTGTATCGCTAAGCCATAAACCTCCTGTTACTGGGTTTAATCCTCCTTTAAAAGTCAAAAAGTCTGAATATGTGTTCCAATCCAGTGTAAAGAATGGAAGTATGCCTTTACCAAAACTAGGATATAGCTGTGTCATTAGTTCTTTGTTGATCAAAAACTCATGAGGTAAAGGTAACTCTTGAGGTGATACGCCAGAATCTAATAGTTTATTAATAGGTAAAGATATGTGTATTTGATGTCCAGCCCAACCTAAGCATCCCAAACCAAGTAAACCGGATAAATGGTGATTCATCATAGACTCAACATTCTGAAACCATTCTAGTTTTGGTGCTGCTTTGTGATAATGAAACCAGCCAGCAAATAGCATGATGGCTGACATAATTAAGCCACCAATTGCAGTTGCATATAGCTCATATTCACTAGTAATACCAGATGCTCTCCATAATTGGAACCATCCAGATGTAACTTGAACCCCTTGGAAACCACCACCTACATCGCCATTTAGTATCTCTTGACCTACTATGGGCCAAACAACTTGTGCACTTGGCTTAATTGATGTAGGGTTATTTAACCATGCTACATAATTGGAGAAACGTGCTCCGTGAAAATACATACCACTTAACCAAAGAAAAATTACTGATAATTGCCCAAAATGAGCACTAAAGATTTTTCTTGAAACTTCTTCTAGTGAACTAGTATGACTATCAAAATCGTGCGCATCAGCATGTAAGTTCCAAATCCATGTTGTCGTTTTAGGACCTTTAGCTAATACTCTAGAAAAGTGTCCAGGTTTTGCCCATTTTTCAAAAGAGGTGTTTACCGGATCTTTGTCTACTACGATTTTAACTTTCTTTGTCTCTTGCTCTTTTGAGCTTATTGTCATGGAGATTCTCCTTTGTTGTTGAGACAAGGAATTAAAACGCTCACTACTGATTTATATAAGATAGCAAGTTTTCATTCTAATATTATAAGCATAAATTACATAAGACTTGCTATCTTTTAACAATAGTTAAAAGATGACAATAAATTGTCTTGCTAAAGGTCTAGTCTGGCTTAATTCTCATTAATGGTTGACCACAGTCAACTATATCTCCATCTTTTACAAGTATTTCTACTATTTGACCACTTATTTCTGCTTCAATCTCATTCATGAGTTTCATTGCTTCAACTATACATACTGTTTGATTAATTTTGACATGATCATTTAGCTGAATAAAATAGGGTTCATGTGGTGCAGGTGATCTGTAAAAAGTACCTACCATAGGAGATACAATCGTAAAATAGATTTCTAGGTCTTTATCTTTTCTATTATTTGGTTCATATGCTTGTATTTCGTTGCTTTGTTTTTGAGACGGCTTAATAAGTGTTTTGGATCTTGTAGGAGTTACTATTTCTGTGCTCGGTCTTACTTTATATTTGTTAATACTAACAATTTCTTTGTTTATTACTAATTCAAATTTATCTTGTTTTATACTAACATATCGCAGGTTATTATTTTTTATACATGATAGTAATTCTTTTAGATCATTTAAGTTGAATTGCACGAGCTTTACCATCTCCTTGAATATATTGAATTGATAAATATTACTTCATATATCATAATGACTATGACTAAGTTTATATGTCAAATATCTTTTGATCAATGTTTACTTTTGTATTTATGTGTGAAAAATTTCTAATTAATCAACAATCTTTGTGCTTACTTATCTGCACAAGGCTAATCATTGAATATTTAATTGAAATATGAAATAGTATATCCGTGCAGGTATATGAAAGTGAACGTCATTATAAGTAAGTAATCTATTAAATATTTAATGATTCATATAGAATTATTTTTAATATTTTATCAATATTTATCTTTAAATTGTTTATATAAAATTCATGTTAATTGCAGATGATTTAGATCAGTTATTAGACATTTTGCCTCATTTTATAAGAAATCCTTTAGAAATTCATCCCAATCGAAAAAACTTAATTGAAATTGTTATGGATTTAGGTAGACGTCCTGAAGCGAGATTCCCATCAGGGCCTGAGTATTTATCACATCGCATAGTGTCTTGGCATGATTTAGATTACTCAATTAAAAGGGTGGGGAATTTTAGTGGTGATAATCGTTCTGGCATAGAAAGAACTTTACATCGTATTAGTTCTATTCGTAATAGACAGGGAAGTATTGTTGGATTAACATGTAGAGTAGGTAGAGCTGTATTTGGAACTATTAGTATTATAAGAGACTTGTTAGAAACTGGTCAATCTATATTGTTGTTAGGCCGTCCTGGAGTTGGTAAAACCACAGCAATTAGAGAAATTGCTCGAGTACTCGCTGATGAGATGGAAAAAAGAGTTGTTATTATTGATACTTCAAATGAAATTGCTGGTGATGGAGATATTCCCCATCCTGCAATTGGTCGTGCACGAAGGATGCAGGTTTCTCGGCCTGAACAGCAACATCAAGTTATGATAGAAGCTGTAGAAAATCATATGCCTGAGGTAATTATTATTGATGAAATAGGTACAGAGTTAGAATCGCTTGCGGCAAGAACTATAGCTGAAAGAGGTGTACAATTGGTAGGAACAGCTCACGGTAACTATCTAGAAAGTTTAGTAAAAAATCCTGTATTATCTGATTTAGTAGGAGGAATTCAATATGTTACATTAGGTGATGATGAAGCAAAGAGAAGAGGAACGCAAAAAAGTGTTTTGGAAAGAAAATCTTCTCCAGCTTTTCAAATTGCTATTGAAATTCATGAAAGAAAAAACTGGGTTATACATGAAAGGGTCGATGCTACTGTTGATCATATACTGCAAGGTTATCAAACATTTATACAAAGAAGAGTCATTTCAGAAGGAGTAGTAAGTATATTATGCGAAGAAGTTGTTACAGATGCAACTTCAATGTCAACTAAATGGAAAAAGAAAACGATAAGTGATAATACTATAGAAGTTAAGGATATATATAATACCAATCAGGATGATAAGTTAATTCCATCTTTTCGTGCTCGCACAATATCAACTAGTAAACATATTGTTACAAGTCAAAAATTTTTATTAATATACCCTTATGGTTTAAATTTTCAGGAAATTAATACAGTCATTAGTATGTTACATTTGCCTTTATTACTGTGTCGCGAAATTGGTAAAGCAGATGTTATTTTGGCTCTTAGATCGAATTTAAAACTAAATCATAAGCTTAGACAAATAGCTCGGACAAGACGTATAACTATTTATACTATACATAGTAGTACGGTACCTCAGATTACTAGAGCGCTAAAGAAAATGTTAGAAATTAATTCAGTGTCTTTTATCCGTTGGTCTGAGTTTTGTGCGGGTAAAACCAATGAACAAATAGCAGCTCTTAATGAAGCTAAATGGGCAATAGAGAAAATTGTTATCTCAAAAAAACAACCAGTTGAATTATTGTCCTGTTTAGCGGATTCAAGAAAAATTCAACATGATTTAGTAAAATTTTATAACTTAAGAGCACGAAGTTTAGGGGAAGAGCCATACCGTAGATTACGTATTTATCCAAACTAGTTATGGCATACTATAAGTTGAATTAATACTATAGATACAGGCAGTTACTATTGTCTAAAAAACTTACATTTCAAGGATTCACATGAGTGGAACAGCTATTTTTGATAGGGTACAAGGTATTGTCGCACAACAACTAGGTGTAGATAAAAATCAAGTTACTAAAGAAGCTAATTTTGCTGATGATTTAGGTGCCGATTCTTTAGATACGGTTGAATTGGTTATGGCAATTGAAGAAGAGTTTTCTATTGAAATACCTGATGAAGATGCTGAGAAGATAGCCACTTTAGGTCAAGCAATAGATTTTATTGAAAAAGCTGTACAGGAAAAATAAATAAAGAATATATTCGGAGAGGGTGGGATTCGAACCCACGGAACCTCATCGGTTCATCTGATTTCAAATCAGACGCAATAAACCAACTCTACCACCTCTCCTATTATATGTCAAATATGTGCTACAATATTTAGAATAGCACAATTAACTACTATATACAATTAGAACTATGAATTTTACAATAAAACAAGTCAATCATAGGTAGCTTCAGAGGTGAATTTTTTATTAACCGGATTAACATTTTTCCCAATTGAATGTGAAATATTGTTTACGCTTTCTCTTCCAGCATTAACTTTCTCTGGAGCAACACCATCTTTCGGATGAAGATATTGGACCTCACCATTAGGAAAAATGCGATATATTTTAAAATCAGATATTTTAAATTTGCTTTTAAGTTGACTACTTAATGCTAAACATTGTTCTTTCTTTGCTAAGTATAATAAATTTTCGCCATCTCTCATTATCGCAGCGCCTCCTGTAGGCATCTCAAAAATTTGCTCTTTTTTGCTTGTCCAAGTAATCGCATATTTTTCTTCTATTTCAGCTGCTCTTAACCATCCACCAGTACTGCCACCAAATGTAGGTGACGGCATTTTTAAATTAATTGTGTTGTTCATACTTGTTAATACTTTAAATAATAATATAATATACTATCTATTTTGAGATTTAATTCCTGTATAAAGTACATAAAGCTTTTCTGTTGAACTTATTGTACTCAAAGCTGTTATTATTTTAAATATTAAGAATAGTAAATCATGTCTATTTTTATTGTGTAAAAAATATAAGACTGTAGTCATTAATCTTTTGTAAGAGGTAGTAAATATTATGAAATTGGCTTACTGGATGTATGCTGGACCAGCACACATAGGAACCTTGAGAATTGCTAGTTCATTCAAGAATGTGCATGCAATTATGCATGCGCCGTTGGGCGATGATTACTTCGTGTGACTTGTTAATCTATAACATTAATTAATGGAAAGATCTAAGTAATTAATATGCTTATGAACAACTGTAAATAATTATAGGTGCAAGGCCTATCACTTAAACAGCAAGTGTTCTAATTTTTACTTGACTGTATAATTGACAAAATTATATAGGTTTAAGCGTAAGTAAAAAAGATAATAATTACGATGAATTAAATTCAAGCTTCAATACTAATACAAGATCATTAGTTATATTTATATATTATTTATATATGGAAAAACTGTGTATGTTTTGGAGTATGCATATATGCTGTTCGAATCATTTCCTTGGAGTATTGTTTACATCTAAAATTATTAGACACTATTATTTATGGAACAAGTAAACGGCTTTACAAGCAATCTATTTAATACATTTTGAATTAACATAGTTAGCTTTTGCTAAAGGATTGTTTAAAAAGCTAATGCTTTTGCGTAATGCAAAAGATATGCCAACTTAAACACTTGAATTTTTTTGTATATCACTAACATAAAGCATTTAGATGAGTAGAGAAATATATATAAATTTCGATACGGTATTTTGGACATCGATTAATTGGAAGGATATATTTATATATGTTACCAAGTTGAAATCTAGGATATACAAAGCTACAAGTCAAAAAATATACTTTAAGATATTATTTTTGCAGAGAAAGTTAATTTTATCATTGTCTGCAAGGTATCTAGCTTCTAAACTTTTGTTTAGCTGTCATGAATATAATACCTATAAAAGCTTATATGATCCGGAACATGTATCTTTCATCGAACAATTCGATGTACATAAATATGTGACTTTAAACTTAAATATCAGTCAGATTAACAGAAATATAAGTAGTATCTCCAGTTATTGTCAAAACTTATTAGATTTATTGGTTGTATTTATACTTAAACCTTATTTAGATGGATGCATATTAAAAAATAGCTTTCTTTTTTACGTAGAATTATCAGAAAATAAGGTTCAAAGCATTCGAAAAAAAATGTTATATAAAATCCAACAAAATTACTCCGTTCAAAAGATTGATCTTGCTAATTTTATCTATGGAGTTAACACGGATTATATTCTAACAAGATTTCCTGCGACTCATTTAATACAGTTGATTTTACACAGATGTTTCAATCAATCTGTATTGAAGAAATATATTCCTAGTTTAAAAAGTTTAAATAGATTCCATCAGTCTATTGAATGTAGTTTACCTATGTTAATCTGTGAGCTTGTTAAATATTACCTTATGCTGGAAGTATTATATTTGCTAAAACTATGGATATCTAATACAGATGATAGATTCGATAATTTCGATACTTTACAGGTCTTAAGTTATAATACTGAGATAGTAATATTCCATAAAGAAAAAAAGTTTATACATTTGATAAATTATATTGTGGGATATCTAGTTAATTACAAAACTTATTCTAATCGTATGCTTTTTTTACAAGCGTCCGCATCAGTAATTCATGGATTCACGTTTATGGATTATTTTATTATTTTGCAACAAAATAATAAAATCACTATTAAACCATCTAAAAAATCTCTGTTAGAATTACTGGACGAAGTAACTCTTGTATTTGATAAGACTAAGGGTGATACAATCCAACACTTGATTAGTAGATTAAACTATTTATTAGTTCAATGGATGTATTATTTTTTTAATACTAAGGATTATAAAACATTTGCTTTAATTGACTATTTAATATACCTCAAATTACGCGCTTGGATTTTTAGGTATCATAAGAGTTGGAGTAAAATTAACCAAAAATATTTCTTTGTTTTGAATGATGTATCTTTACAGTCTTTCTATAGGTATAGTTCGTGGTTTTTTAAGAACATACAATCTAATGTTCGTGCTAAGAGATTACAAAAGTTGTTCTTATTTAAGCTAAGAACTTGTGATAATACTAACAAATTGTACGGTAGATTGAAAATATGATTCATTTGTAGCTTAATTCAAGAGAAGCCGTATGAGATGAAAATCTCACGTACGGTTTTGAAGCCGAGTAATCTGTAGAACTATATTATAAAAAGATTACTTAGGTAACAATGTAATGAGATCCATGCTAGAAAGAGATAGAAACTTTACACCTGTAACAGCAAGTATTGTCGATAGGCATGTTTTAGCTAGGGGATCACAGGAAAAAGTAATAAATAATATAACAAGAAAAGATAAAGAAGAAAAGCCAGATTTGGTGATTTTAACACCTACATGTACATCTAGTATATTACAAGAAGACTTGCATAACTTTGTTAATAGGGCATCGATAGAAGCACTAGCTGATGTAATATTAGCTGATGTGAACCATTACAGGGTTAATGAATTGCAAGCTAGTGATCGTACTTTAGAACAAATTGTTGCATTTTATATCAATAAAGCTAAGAAACTCAATTGTTTAAATGTTGAGAAAACACTAAAACCTTCTGTTAATATCATTGGCATTTTAAGTCTCGGCTTTCATAATCAGCATGATTTGGTTGATCTTAAACGTCTTTTTAATGACTTAGATATTGAAATTAACCAAATTATACCAGACAATGCTTCGGTAGATGCTTTAAAAGATTTACCGAAAGCTTGGTTTAATTTTGTTCCTTACAGAGAGGCCGGTCTACTGACAGCAAAGTTCTTGTACAATGAGTTAGATATGCCGTATGTAGATAAAACTCCAATGGGGTTGACGAATATTAGGCAAACGGTACAAGATATTCAGAATATTTTAAATAAGCTTAAATGTAGTCGCAATTATGAAAATTACTTAGAAACTCAAGCAAAATATGTTTCTCAAGCAGCTTGGTTTTCTAGATCAATTGATTGCCAAAATTTAACTGGTAAAACTGCGATAGTCTTTGGAGATGCAACACATGCAGCTGCTATGACTCAGATCTTGTCTAAAGAAATGGGTGTAGAAGTTTTATGGTCCGGTACTTATTGTACTCATGATGCAGATTGGTTTAATTCACAGGTAGAAAATTTATGCTCTAAAATTCTTATCACTGATGATCATAATATAGTTGGTGATATGATTGCTAAAACCGAACCAAATGCTATCTTTGGTACTCAAATGGAAAGACATATTGGTAAACGTCTCAATATTCCATGTGGTGTCATATCATCTCCAGTGCATATACAAAATTTTCCATTAAGTTATAAACCATTTCTAGGATACGAGGGTACAAATCAAATTGCTGATTTAATATATAATTCTTTTACTTTAGGTATGGAAGATCATTTATTAGATTTATTTGGTGGTCATGATACTACTGATATTTTAAATAATACATTATCATCTGACAATAATATTACTTGGTCTAAAGAAGCTATGAAAGAATTAGCCAAAATTCCAGGTTTTGTGAGAGGTAAAGTTAAAAGAAATACAGAAAAATTCGCTTTAAGAAAACAATACAGCTGCATTAGTCTCGAAATTATGTATGAAGCTAAAGAAAATATAAATAATTAAATTTAACGATTTTATCTGTTACTAAAAAATATAAAAAATTAGATTATGGCCAGCAGAAAGCTGTGCCATAAACTACATATAGTGTACTTCTATTTAATGACTAGTCTCGTATCTTGTGACTTAATAGGAGGTATGAAATAAAGTTTAATAAGATTAACTGTTAAAGACCAATAAATAGGCGCTTTAATGAAATTATTTTGTATAGAACTGTGACTATTTTGGTCAATCTTAATGAGTTTATTATTGTGTTGAGCACATTCATCTAATAGTTTAAAAAATCTAGGATTATCTACATTTAAAGAAATAGGGAATATCCTGGAAGCACTTTCATTAGTTTTACGTATAACTTGCATATCATATTGTCTAGAATCTAAACCAATAGCATTATAGAAATCAGATCTCTGAAAATCATTTAAATACATAGTTGCAAATACACTTAATAGAAAAAAACGGCACCATAAGCGTGATTCAAATGTATTTAAAAACTCAGGTTGGGATTTAAGAAGTGCAGCAAAGAAATCTCCATGTCGGTTTTCGTCTTGACACCAATTTTCAAAAAATCGAAAAATTGGATATATTCTGTGTTTTGGATGTTTTTGTAAATGCCTATAGATTGTTATATAACGCCAATATCCTATCTTTTCTGATAAATATGTAGCATAAAAAATAAATTTTGGAGCAAAGAAAGTATACTTTCTACTTTTAGTTAGAAAGCCTAAATCTAATGCAAGATTAAAATCTCCCATAGCTTTATTTAAGAAACCGGCATGTCTTGCTTCATCTCGGGACATTAGAAGAAAACATTCTGCAATAATCGGATTACTAGTTGCTAAACGTCTTGATAATTCTTTGTATAATAAAAAACCTGAAAACTCTGCTGTACATGATCTCTCTAAAAATTCAATAAACAGAGATCGTGTATCATTATCTAGACTTGCCCAGGATTGATTAAATTCTTCATCTCGAATAAAATGCTGTCTATTATAATCAGCTCTAAACTCTTCTAGTATGGCTTCAAACTCGTATTGATTTTGAGAAATATCTAAATTCGCCATTTCACTAAAATCTGTTGTGTAAAACCTTGGTGTTAGGAGTGTTTCTTTTGTTGGCGTTTTTACTGATGTTAAAGTATTTTGCATCGATATATCTAAAATATATAAAAATAGAATTATTTATTACTATAGTATACTTAGTGTTTTTAAATTTTGTAAGATATAATAAATATTTCCTTTGTATTTTGTTTTTAAAAATTTATATTTCTTTATATAGATACAAGTTATATTTTCCGACAATATACAAAGTCTTGTATGATTGCTTAGTATAATATATACTGGTCTTATTAGGCTATATTTAATTTTTTATTTGAGTAAAATAGATTCGATAATTAACCAGGAGAATGTTTTGGATATCATAAGTTTAGGTTGGGGAGCGTTTATGGCAGTATTTACCTTTTCGATTGCATTAGTTGTTTGGGGTAGAAATGGTTTTTAATTAAATTAATATAATAAAAAATAGGAGAATTATATGGGCGCTGAAATAGTAAATTCTGCGTTGTTAAGTTCTATAATGGTGTTAATAGGTTTAACACTAGGATTTGTCTTGTTAAGAGTACAAGGTGAATAAGAATGTACAGCTTTAACATATAAACTAAGTTTAGATGCTTCGTAACCTATATTATATTTTAAGTGTAGCAGAGAATCATGAAATTTATTTGGTATATTGCAAGTATACTATTGATACTGCTAGTTTTAATTAGCAATCCAAAATCAGAAAGCTTAGGCGTGTTGAAAGGACAGACTCAGCTTTTTAGTAATACTCGTCAAGCAATAACTGTTTTAGAAAGTCTAGTATGGAGTTGTATTATTCTGTTTTTATCATTAACAACTGTATTAGCAATACGTTATGAACAGTAGATGTAGAATCTTTTATGATATCATGAATTATTTGGTTGTTTAAATATGTCGTCACAAAAAAAATTTTGTCCAGTACCATTTGATCAACAACCTCTTAACGAGTACAAATCACTTAAAAAATCACCTTTGTTTAGCTTCTCAGCTACTGACTTTAAAACTTTTGTCAATAGGCTGATATTAATATTTGTTGGAATCATTACATTAGGATTAAGTGTTACTATTTTTTCATTAAGTCTTTCAAAGTTATCTGTACATATCATTGTATACAATGTGCTTTGTGCATTATTTAGCATAGAAGTATTGTTAGTACGTCTATATTTAGGCTGGTCATATGTTTTAAAAAGACTCGCTAGTGCCAGCATCTTTTATGAAGAATCTGGTTGGTATGATGGACAGTTGTGGATAAAATCAGCTGATATCTTGACACAGGATAGATTAGTAGGAGTCTATCAAGTGGAACCATTAGTAGTACGTATAAGAAGTTTACTAATATTGATATCATCTATTGTTGTATTATTGTTTATATTTTTGTTTTTGTTCTCTTAAGATATTTGGTCCTTGTAATTGCGATTATAATCATTTAGTATATGAAATAGATTATCGCGGGGTAGAGCAGTCTGGTAGCTCGTCGGGCTCATAACCCGAAGGCCAATGGTTCAAATCCATTCCCCGCTAGTAAAGTATTGATATTTAGTACAGTTACAAGATATGTTAAAAATATTATAAATCTTGGAAAGAACAAATGCTTTAGTTATTATCTATAACTTTAACTTTACATTGCATTTTCATACCATAATTTTATGATCTCCAGATATTTTTAGATCTATATTTTAATATTGTGGTATATTTGTAATTAATATTTTATATTTTAGAGATTGTGAGTAAAATTTAATAATGTCAGATATCAATTGTCTAAAAGTTGGTAAGCCAGCTCCAAATTTTAGTGCTACTGCTGTTTATGATCAAGAGTTTTTAAATGTGCGGCTAAGTGAATATTTAGGTAAATATGTCATTCTATTTTTCTATCCATTAGATTTTACTTTTGTCTGTCCTACAGAAATAACAGCTTTTAGTGATCAGTATGAACGTTTTCAGCATGTTAATACTGAAATATTAGGTATCTCAGTAGATAGTGAATATTCACATCTTGCATGGATACAAACTGAACGTGCCTCTGGTGGTCTTGGAGATTTAAAGTATCCACTGGTATCGGATTTAAAGAAAGAAATTAGCGCAGCATATAATGTTTTAAATGATGAAGGTGTTGCTTTAAGGGGTTTATTTATCGTTGATAAAGAAGGAATTGTTCAACATAGTGTAATTAATAATTTGGCTTTTGGTCGCAGCGTTGATGAAACCTATAGAACTTTACAAGCTATTCAGTATGTTCAATCTCATCCTGATGAAGTTTGTCCGGCAGATTGGCAACCAGGCGATAAAACATTAGTACCTGATCCGATCAAATCAAAAGAGTATTTTACAGCAATTTAGATTATTATTTTGGTGTTAATATTTTATATAATGATCATTCTTGTATAGAGGAAACAAATATGTCTACTAAACTAGCTGAACAATTGCGCAAAGGTACCACAAAATCCCATAGTATGGCAGAAAATGTTAGTTTTGTTAAGTCTTTTCTTGGTGGTGTAGTTGATAAAAAGGCCTATCGTAAGCTTGTAGCTAATCTATATTTTGTATATGTGGCTATTGAAAAACAAATGGAATCTAATAAAAATCACCAACTGATTCAACCCATTTATTTCACAGAACTACATAGAACGACCAGTTTAAAGGATGATTTAAAGTATTATTATGGAGACAATTGGATAGACGAAATTGCTCCTTCAGAAGCAACTCAAATCTATGTTCGTCGGATACATGAAGTAGGGATGAATCAGCCAGAATTACTTGTTGCACATGCATATACTAGATATATGGGAGATTTGTCTGGAGGTCAAATCTTAAAAAAAATTGCTCAAAATGCAATGAATTTATCTGGTAATCAAGGTACTTCTTTCTATGATTTTCCAGAGATTCAAAATGAGTCTCTTTTTAAAGATAATTATCGTGGTCAGCTTAATCAAATACCTGTTGATGAGCGTCAAATATCTGATATAATTGCAGAGGCTAACATTGCATTTACATTGAATATGAAAATGTTCCAAGAGCTGAATTCTAGTTTAATTAAAATTATGATTATGTTACTGGTTAATACTATTAGTAATTTAAAAATTAATCAGAGATTTTTCCCAGTCAAGAAAAGTAAAAGTAAATCTTAAAGTGCTTGGTATAATAATAATTCATTGGATGAACCATGATTTCAATCTCTTCAGGATTTATTGAATTGAATCACAATATTATAAACTGCATAACAACTATCTATTATCTATGAGCAAATTAAAAACATCTGCTTCTATATCGAAAAGATTTAAAGTGACTGCAACTAGAAAACTGTTACGTAGGCATGCATGTAAAAGTCATCTATTAGAAAAAAAATCACATTCAAGGAAGAAAAGATTGTCTAAACCAGTTTTAGTGAATAAAAGTGAAATGCTAGTGCTTAAACAAAAACTTTATTTGTAGGTTTGCTTAGTTGAAAATACATTTTAATGTTAAGGAATTAAATAGGAGTTAAACTACATTATGACTCGTGTAAAAAGAGGAAATGTTGCAAGAAAAAGAAGAAAAAAAATTTTAAAATTAGCAAGGGGATATCGCGGTGCACATTCTGGGCTTTTTAGAACTAGCAAGCAGCAGGTATTAAAAGCCTTACGTTACTCTTATATAGGAAGAAAAAATAAAAAAAGAGACTTTCGTAGCCTATGGATTTGTAGAATTAATGCTGCAACTAGATCTAATAATTTACAGTACAGTACATTTGTGCATTTATTAAAGAGTAAAAAAGTTGGTTTAAATAGAAAAATGCTGGCTCAGATGGCAATATTGGATCCTACTAGTTTTCAGTATATTATACGTCACATCTCTTGATATATTGATCTTTGCATAATAACTCCTAATAGTATAGGGACAAGTCCTGATGATATGTAAATTTTTTAATATATCAGTATATTTGTTGAAGAATATAATGTCCTACTAAGACTAAAGAGAGAAACTTGTTATTTTCTTGTCTTTGTAGAGGCTCTAATGTACTAAGAGCTGTTTGCATATGTTCTTCTGCTAAATCTTTAGCTTTATTTAATCCTGTGCCCCTTTGTATAATACTGACAGCTTTTGAAATATCTGATTTATTTTCAAATTCTTGATCAATTAAATTTCTCAATTCATATGAGTCATACAATGTAAAAAGAATAGGTGCAGTTAAATTGCCGTTTTTTAAATCTGATCCTATTGGCTTGCCTAGTTTTTTCTTAGTACCAATTATATCTAATATGTCATCGACAATTTGAAAAGCTAAGCCCATATGTTTACCGTATAAATAGTACTGATTTTGTTCTTGTTCATTTAATTGACTTAACATTGCTGCGCCTTGACAACTTGCTGCTATTAATGATGCTGTTTTGTAAAAAGATTTTTCTATATATGCATCTACAGAAATTGTGTAATTAAAGTGGGTTAATCCTTGTCTTACTTCTCCTTCTGCAAAGTCAGTAATTACTTTGGATATCGTTTTTACGACACTTAGGTTATTAAGATTAGCAAGGTACCAAGAAGACTGAGCAAACAAGAAATCACCTGCCAATACCGCTATTTTATTGCTAAATAGGCTATGTACAGTTGTTACACCTCTTCTTGTTATACATTCATCAATTACATCATCATGTACTAAACTAGCGGTGTGGATAATTTCTGTGATTTCGGCTAAGCGCTTATGAGATGCTGTGATACTGGGTGTACTCAGGGTGTTGTGTGCAATCAAGATCACTATTGCTGGCCTTAGTCTTTTGCCACCGGCAGAAAATAAGTGTTCAGAGGCAGCATTTAAAACTGGATGCCTTGCACCTACCATTGATTCCAGATTATCATTTAGGTCTTGTAGATCATCTTCTATGGCTGTAAATATAGATTGATATACCATATAAGTTTGTTTAAATGTTTATTAATAAAGTTATCGTAAGCTAACTCTTATAAATTTTTCTTGTATATTTGAAGTCGAGAAAATGCTTAGACTGATTATTATAGCATAATTTCATATTTATGGTATCTTTATTTATATGTGTCTCTATATTCAATTTTACGATTAATAAGATACTTAGATCCTAATAAGCGATTTGGATTTTGATAGTATTATATGAATTGCAATTGTTGATGTGTCAACTATGAAAGCTATACTGGTATAGTTATATTGTTATGTGAATTTTTAATATAATAAAATTTTATATGTATTCATTAAGTAGAGGAACTTATCTGAAGTATGAGCAAAGATATAACACTTCCACTGGTGTATAAAAAAGATGATGATGTTAGTTCTGAGGATATTTTATCTCTTTACTATGATATGGTACTTGGACGCAGTTTTGAAGATATGTGTGCTCAAATGTATTATCGTGGTAAAATGTTTGGTTTTGTACATTTATATAACGGTCAAGAAGCAGTATCTACAGGAGTTATCAAAGCATTAATGGATGAAGATTATGTATGTAGTACATATAGAGATCATGTACATGCTTTAAGTAAAGGTGTTCCAGCTAAAGCAGTTATGGCTGAGCTGTTTGGCAAAGAAACCGGTTGCAGTAAAGGACGCGGTGGCTCTATGCATATTTTTTCAGCAAAGCATAATTTTCTTGGTGGTTTTGCTTTTATTGGAGAAGGTATACCTATTGCTACGGGAGCAGCTTTTCAAAGCATATATAAAAAACAGGTTTTAAAATCAACATCTAGAATCCAAGTTACCGCGTGTTTTTTTGGTGATGGAACAAGTAACAATGGTCAATTTTTTGAGTGTTTGAATATGGCGGTGTTATGGAAATTACCTATTATATTTATAGTAGAAAATAATCAATGGGCAATCGGTATGGCTCATCACCGCTCGGCTTCAACTCCGGAAATACACAAGAAAGCTTCTGTGTTTGGTTTACCTGGAATTGAAGTAGATGGCATGGATGTTTTGGCAATAAGAAAAGTGACTTTGGAAGCTATTGAGAGAGCTAGAAGTGGAGAAGGCCCTACCTTGATTGAAGCTTTAACGTATCGCTTTAGAGGTCATTCTTTGGCTGATCCTGACGAATTGAGATCAAGAGACGAAAAAGAAGCATGGATTGCTAGAGATCCAATTAAGCGTCTTCAGAGATATATTCTCGAAAAGAAAATGACGACTAATGACAATTTAGCTTCCATAGATAATGAAATTAAAGAGATAGTTGCAGATGCAGTTCAATTTGCCTTATCAAGCCCTGAGCCAAAAGTAGAAGATTTGCATAAATATCTTTTCGCAGAAGATGAACCATAAAATTATATTTAGATAAATATATGATTAATTAAAAAATGAATAAAATATTAATGTTTGATGCTTTAAGAGAAGCCACTGATGAAGAAATGTTGCGAGATCCAAGAGTTTTTGTGATAGGAGAAGATGTCGGCCATTATGGTGGATCATATAAAGTGACTAAAGGTTTACATGCAAAATATGGTGATTTAAGAGTACTCGATACGCCAATTGCTGAAAATAGTTTTACTGGTATGGCTATTGGTGCAGCAATGACAGGTTTAAAGCCAATAGTAGAAGGTATGAATATGAGCTTCCTTTTACTTGCTTTTAACCAAATTTCAAATAATGCTGGTATGCTACGATACACATCGGGAGGAAATTTTAAAATCCCTCTAGTAATTAGAGGACCAGGAGGTGTGGGGCGCCAATTAGGTGCTGAACATTCTCAAAGGTTAGAAGCATATTTCCAAGCAATACCAGGTCTCAAAATTGTTGCATGTTCAACACCTTATAATGCAAAAGGTTTGTTAAAAGCAGCTATTCGCGATGAAAATCCTGTCGTTTTCTTTGAGCATGTTTTGCTTTATAATTTGCAAGACAATATACCTAATTATGATTATGTGCTTCCTCTAGATAAGGCAGAAGTTGTTCGAGAAGGCATTGATGTTACAATTATAACTTACTCTCGTATGCGTCACCATGTCTTACAAGCTGCAGATACGCTAGTTCAAGAAGGTTATGATCCAGAAATTATTGATCTTATTTCCTTGAAACCTTTAGATATGGAAACCATATGTAAGTCAGTTAAGAAAACTCATCTTGTTGTTATTGTAGAAGAATGTATGAAAACGGCAGGAATTGGTGCAGAATTAATTGCTCAAATAAATGAAACTGTTTTTGATGAACTGGATGCTCCTATATGTAGATTATCTTCTCAAGATGTACCTACTCCGTATAATGGAAGTCTAGAACAGGCTACAGTTATACACCCGCACCAAATCATTAATGCTGTAAAAAGTATTATTACAACAAAAGTATAAATAAAGTAATTAAAGAATAGATACGTAACAAGGACTTGCTAATACATAGCCCTTGTTTCATGATAATTTAAAAATTAATTTCAGCTGCCTGTACTTTTTCCCATTGTTTTTTCTTTAATACGAAGAAAATTTGTGATATAGTTACAGCCATAAAGAAAGCAATCATTCCTTTAATTCTAGCAGGGCTTTGTAGCACTATTTCTGTTTCATTCTGACCAAATCCACCTACATTAGGGTCTTTAGTTAATGCTTGATCTATGGATATAGAGTCTCCAACTTTTACTGTTAATTCAATGCCTTTTGGTATTACCTCTTTCACTATACTATCATTATTTTTAGCTATACTAATTGCATAACCACCTTTCTCAAGATTTTGTATATCACGTATAGTACCATTTGTTGTAGAAGTAATTATGTTATTATTAGTTTTTTCTCCTGTAGGATATACTTGTCCTCTACCTCTATTTGCTCCTACAAATACAGGGTACTTTAAGAAAGCAGCTGTTTTATCTTTAGATGGATCGGGTGATAAGACAGGGAATACAATTTCCTTGTTTTTATCTCCTGGAACAGGTCCTACTACTAATATATTATCTTGTGCTGTACTATATGTTTGGATATAAACTCCTTTAGTTTTTGCTTTAAGTTCTTCAGATAAACGGTTTGCAGGAGCTAGTTTAAATCCTTTAGGTAAAATAACTACTGCACCAACATTGAGTGAACCTTTAGTACCTGAACCTAATATTTGTTTGACTTCGCTGTCATAGGGAATTTTAACGACAGCTTCAAATACTGTGTCAGGTAATACTGATTGGGGTACTTCAATCTGTGCCGGTTTTTGAGCTAAATGACAATTGGCACAAACAATTCTTCCTGTTGCTTCTCTGGGATTATCATATGCTTGTTGAGCATATATAGGGAAGGCTTCTACCCGTGAACTATTCAAAATAATAGATATTAAAACTGATAGTAGAATACAAATGCTAATATTAATTTTTTTCCTAAATTTAATTAAATAATTCAAAGTCATGTTTGTTATTTTTGATATAAAGGTAATTATAGGCAATATTATTTTATATATAGACTAATAATGCATATAATAATAGACTGAAAATAAAGTATACTATTAAATGTCTTGATCATTTATCATATTACAAATTTTATTAACTATATTTATTGACTTTATTATATTATAGAATAATCGTTTTTATGGTTATTTTTTCAATATTATCAGGATACTAACTCCACTAAAATATAGTGCTAGTATAGCAACTGCCATCAAAGTTTGTGTAAACGGATCCGTGGATGGAGTTAAAATAGCACCTAATATAGTTGCAATAACAATTATATATTTCCAAGCAGATAACATTTGCTTAGAGGAAACTATATTTAGTAAACCCAGAAATACTTGAAGTATAGGTACTTGAAAAGCTAACCCAGTACTAATTAATAATAGAAGAATAAAATCAAAGTATTGTTCAAAAGACCATATAGGTTCTATAATGTCAGCACCATAATTAATAAAAAATGTTAGTGCGGCAGGCGCTAAAATCGTGTATCCAAATATGATGCCCATAAAAAATAAGCATACAGAACCTAATAAAGATGGGATAATAATATTAGCTTCTTTGCCTGTTAAACCGGGTAATATAAACATTATTATATGATAGATAGCAATAGGCAAACATAATAAGATACCACAGTAAAAGGCTATCTTGACTGATACGAAAAAGTATTCGCCAGGTGCGAGCTGTAAAAATTTAACTCCTTGAGCAGGTTTCTGTAGGAAAGATGTAACTTTCTTAAGCATAAAAAAGCTACTGGTAGTTGATATGCTAAAAAGCATAAATGTAATTAAAAATCTTTGTCTTAGCTCGTTCAAATGTTCTGATATAGACATTTCTTTGTCATCATTTTCAGCATATATTTGTTTATTCATAACAAGTGGCATTTAATTAATCTGATATTACATTATTCTTTTGTGTCAGTATGTAGAATAATTATATCAATTTAGATAATTAGATTTTAGACATGACCTAAGTAATATGATTTTTTATATCTAGATTTATAATCACCTATTAACTTTAAGTATTACAAAAGATATCTTTATTCAAGCTAGTTTTGTTTAGACCTATAATATATAAGTACAATTACAATGTGGCTATAAGATAATATTACCATTAATTTAAGAGTTATTGAAGATATTGATCTTGTATAAAGCTTACATTAAAGCCTGAAAATAGGTAATAGATTAAAAGTAAAGTGAAGGAGATTTTATATATGAGTGTTAAGGCAAGTGGTGGAAGCCCGGTAGCTCAACCACAGCTTTACCGGACTGCATCAATCTCGACTATTATACAAGCAGAACAGCAGGATAGATTTTTACAATTGGGAGAGTTGAATCAACTTGTAGCTTTTTTAAAATCAGGTAATCGCAGACTTGAAATAGCAAATATCTTAACAAAAAATGCTGATCAGCTGGTTGCTAAAGCTGCTGAGAAAATTTTTACTGGCGGGTCAGCAATTTCGTACTTGGAGAGACCTCAAGCATCTTTTATGTCAAATAACTTGAATATGAATTCCAGTAGGCAAATGCAAACTGAAATTCTAAAAAGTGATGGGAGGACAAATGCTGTATTTAACACTTCTGAGGCTACACCACCGGGATTTAAACCTATTAATGTGATCAAATATGGATCAACTCGTATGAAAAAGTCATTACGAGATTTAGATTGGTTTTTAAGATATTTAACTTATGCTATAATTGCAGGTGATCCTAATATTCTTTCGGTCAATATACGAGGTCTACGTGAATTAATTGATAATGCTTGCTCTAGTGCTGCTGCAAGTGTAGCTATAAGAGAAATGCGTAAAATAGCTGTAAATCTCTTTAAAAATGACCTTGAAGCTAGTGAGCTGGTTATTCAGTATTTCAATGTCATTATCAAAGAATTTGATTCTTCAGCATATAGTGATATCTTAAGAAAAAGAACTTCTGGTGACTTGCAGGGTTTAAGATTGCCGAGAATATATGCTGAAGCAGGAAGTGCTACTCAAAGATTTGTTATGAAATCTAATCTTTCTGCTGATGAAAAAAATGCAGTAATTAAAGCTTGTTATAGGCAAGTATTTGAAAGAGATATTGCTAGGGGTTATAGCATAACTTTCTCAGATTTAGAATCTCAAGTCAAAAATGGACAATTATCAATTAAAGAATTTATACGGTCAATAGGTAAATCAGAAATTTATCGTAAACAATTCTTTGAACCTTTTGTTAATAGTAGAGCTGTAGAATTAGCATTTAGACATTTCCTTGGTAGAGGTCCTAGTTCTTTAACTGAGTTTCAAAAATTCTTTGCAATTGTATCTCGAAGAGGTCTAGCTGGTTTAGTAGATGACTTGGTAAATTCGAACGAATATGCGGATTATTTTGGAGAAGAAACCGTTCCATACTTAAGATCTTTAGGATCAGAACCACAAGAATGCAGAAATTGGGGACCACAAATTAAATTGTTTAACTATAGTGCTCCTTTTAGGAAAGTTCCTCAATTTATTACCTTATTTAGTGATTATAATCAAGCTTTGCCAGATCAACATCCTTATGGCAGAGGAAATGATCCTTTGTTAATTCAATTTGGAGCTATTTTTCCTCGTACTACAGTAAATCCTAAAAGTAATCCTGCGCCTTTTGGGAAAGATACAAGACGCTTACTAATACGTCGTGGTCCAGGAATATATAATCAAATGAGTCAACCGCAAGTTAGATCATTATCTCCTGGTACTTTAGGACCACGAGTTTTCAAGCTATTACCTCAGATTTCTTCATCTGTAGAAGAGTTTAATATATCTCGTGAATCTGCTATTAATGCTTGTTATTTAAGAGTTTTTGGAAGACAAGTTTATCAAGAAGAGCTTCTAGCATTTAAACCAGTAGAAAGTCAAGTAAGAGATGGATATATTTCTATACGTGATTTTGTAAAATATCTTGCTAAATCATCAGTATTTAGATCGCTATATTGGGAACCTTTTTATATATGTAAAGCAATAGAATATATTCATAACAGATTACTAGGAAGGCCTACTTATGGACGTCAAGAAATTAATCAATATTTTGATATAGTATATAAAGAAAACTACTATAAAATGATTGATGCGATTATTGACAGTAGTGAATATACTGAAACTTTTGGCGAATATACTGTTCCTTATGAGCGGTACTTAACAGCAAGTGGTTTGTCTAGCCGTAGCATTAAAAGTAATCTAATTATTAGCCCTTCTAACTTAAAGTCTAGTCGGTTTATACAACTAGGTGAAATTCAGCAATCCTGTAGTATTAATAGTATTAAGCGAAGAATTAAACAGGGGGTATCTTCAGCCAGGGATCAAGTTGTAATATTTAAATTGGATGCTCAGCAGAAATCTAATTTAGAAACAGTGTTAAGAGCTTGTTTTAGACAGGTGTTTGAAAGAGATCTTAGTCCATTTAGTCTTGGATATGAACTTGTAGATTTAGAACGAGCATTTTTAGCATCGGAACTCGATGTAAAACAGTTAATAGAAAAATTAGGTTCCTCTGCACTATACGCTAAAGAATTTTATCAACCGTATCCAAACACTAAAGTGATTGAGTTAGGTACTAAACATTTTTTAGGAAGAGCACCAAATAATCAAGCTGAACTTAGATATTATAATCAAATTTTAGCTTCGCAAGGATTAGCAGCATTTATTAAAAGCTTAGTAAATTCTAAAGAATATGAAACTATTTTTGGTGTGAATATTGTGCCTTATCGTCGTTTCCCAACTTTACCAGCTGCGAACTTTCCAAACACAGAAAAATTGTATAAAAATTTAACTAAGCAGAATGATTCAATTGTAGTTCCAAGTTTCAAGCCTACTCAAGGTAATCAGTAACTTATATTTCTAGCTTTCTTGCTTTAGTAGTTCGCTAAAAATATAAATATACTAGTGTAATAAGCATGCTAGCATTTTTTTGTATGAATATGATCTAATTACATATTAATATGTAATCAATTAATAATTCGTTAAACATATGCTTGGGCATTAAAGTTTTAGCCTTCGTATTCTGTTAAGCTAATAAGTTTCGGTATATAAGGAGTGTAAGTTATGAGTATTGTTACTAAGTCAATTGTAAATGCAGACGCAGAAGCTCGGTATTTAAGTCCAGGAGAATTAGATCGGATTAAAAGCTTTGTACTTTCTGGACAACGTCGTTTACGTATAGCGCAGATATTAACTGAAAATAGGGAGAGAATAGTCAAGCAAGGAGGTCAGCAATTATTTCAAAAGAGACCGGATGTAGTATCACCGGGCGGTAATGCTTATGGAGAAGAAATGACTGCTACGTGTTTACGGGACCTTGATTATTACTTACGTCTTGTAACGTATGGTATTGTTGCTGGTGATGTAACACCGATTGAAGAAATCGGTTTAGTTGGTGTTAAAGAGATGTACAATTCTTTAGGTACGCCTATCTCAGGTGTTGCGGAGGGAGTTAGATCAATGAAAAGTATAGCTTGCTCTTTGTTATCTGGTGAAGACTCTGCTGAAGCTGGTTTCTATTTTGACTATACTTTAGGTGCTATGCAATAGTCTATTCGAATTTTTAGTATCACATTTTTAATTAATTGAATAAGGAAAGAATAATATTATGCAAGATGCTATTACCTCTGTGATTAATGCTGCTGATGTTCAAGGAAAATATTTAGATGATAACTCTGTTGAGAAATTACGTGGATATTTTCAAACAGGAGAACTGAGAGTTCGAGCTGCAGCTACCATTGCTGCAAATGCGGCTACGATTATTAAAGAATCAGTTGCTAAGTCTTTATTATACTCAGATATTACACGTCCTGGTGGTAACATGTATACAACTAGAAGATATGCAGCATGTATCAGAGATTTGGATTACTATCTACGTTATGCTACCTATGGCATGCTAGCTGGTGACCCATCAATTCTTGATGAAAGAGTTCTAAATGGCCTTAAAGAGACTTATAATTCTTTAGGTGTACCTATTGGTGCAACAATACAGGCTATTCAAGCAATGAAAGAAGTCACAATCGGTTTAGTAGGTGCAGATGCAGGTAAAGAAATGGGACTTTACTTTGACTATATTTGTTCAGGATTAAGTTAAAATACTTAAGGTTTGATTCAATCAAGGTACGATAAAAAAGCAAGATAATATTAATATAAAACAACTGTATTAGTTTTACTATCTTGCTGTTACTTATGTTTTGGATTACACGCTAATAGTTGCTAAAGCTTGCAATCTTGCACGTGCTTTTCTAATATTTTGTGTTGCTTCTATTTTTTCTTTCGAACTTGCTGCTTCTGCAAATAAGCTAGAAGCTTCTTCTAAACTTCTTTGAGCCATCTCAGGATCTATATCAGCAGCTTCCTCAGCTCCATTAACAAGTATTGTGATTTGATTGTTATCAACTTCAGCAAAACCACCAAGTAATACAATAGGTATCCATTCTTTCTCAATTCTCACTCTCATGACACCGATATCTAATGCTGTTAATAATGGTATATGACCAGTTAAAATCCCAAGTTGGCCAGTGCTGCTAGGTAAAATAACTTCTTCAGCACTTGCATCCCATACAGTTCTATCAGGGGCAATTACACGAATATGTAGTGTCATACTTGATTACTTACCCTTTTAATTTTTCTGCTTTTGCAATTGCTTCATCAATATCACCTACTAAATAAAATGCTTGTTCAGGTAAATCATCTAATTTACCCTCAAAAATCATCTGGAAGCCTTTAATGGCATTTTCTAAAGATACATATTTACCTGGTGATCCGGTAAATACTTCAGCTACAAAGAAAGGTTGAGATAAAAATCTTTCAATTTTTCTAGCTCTTGCGACAATTAGACGATCTTCCTCGGATAATTCATCAAGACCTAAAATTGCAATAATATCTTGTAGTTCTTTATACCTTTGTAGTGTTGATTTAACTGTTTGTGCTGTAGCATAATGTTCATCACCAACAATGTTTGGTTGTAGCATTGTAGAGGTAGAATCTAAAGGATCTACAGCTGGATATATTCCTTTAGCAGCTAAACCTCTCGATAATACTGTTGTTGCATCTAAATGAGCAAATGTTGTAGCTGGAGCTGGATCAGTTAAATCATCAGCAGGCACATATACAGCTTGTATAGATGTAATAGATCCTTCAGTTGTAGATGTAATTCTTTCTTGTAAAGCTCCCATTTCTGTTGCTAATGTAGGCTGATAACCTACTGCTGATGGCATTCTGCCCAACAATGCTGATACTTCTGAACCAGCTTGTACAAATCTAAAAATATTATCGATGAATAGTAATACATCCTGCTTATTAATATCGCGGAAATACTCAGCCATTGTTAAAGCGGTTAGACCAACTCTCATTCTAGCACCAGGTGGCTCATTCATTTGACCATAAACAAGAGCAACTTTAGAATCAGTTAAATTTGTCTCATCAATTACTTTAGATTCCTTCATTTCTTCATATAAATCATTACCTTCTCGTGTTCTTTCACCTACACCTCCAAAAACTGATACACCTCCATGAGCTTTTGCAATGTTATTAATTAACTCCATAATTAGTACAGTTTTGCCAACACCAGCACCTCCAAATAGTCCAATTTTTCCACCTCTCCTATAAGGAGCTAATAGATCCACTACTTTAATGCCTGTCTCAAATATAGATGGCTTAGTTTCTAGTTGTGTGAATGATGGAGCTGGTCTATGAATCGGTAGACTTGATTCTGAGGATACTTCACCAAAACTGTCCACAGGTTCACCTAAAACATTGAAAATACGCCCTAATGTAGGAACTCCAACAGGAACTGTAATTGGAGCTCCTGTATCAATTACCTCTAAACCTCTTTTTAAGCCATCTGTCGCACTCATCGCAACAGCACGAACTCTATTATCTCCTAATAGTTGCTGTACTTCACATGTAATAGTTCCTACTGGTCCTTTTACTTTTAATGCATTAAATACTTTAGGAAGTTTACCATTAGTGAACTCGATATCTAATACAGGACCAATAATCTGTGTAATGGAGCCATTATTAGTTGTTGTAACCATAATCGTATTGTTAATGTTTTAGTCAATAGATAAAATTTCAAATCACGTTGTTTTAATTACGATGGCATTATAAATTATAAATGTCTACTTGCCTATCTACAACAGTAATTAAGTTGATATACTTAATTGTATATGAAAAAAGTATAAATTGTATCAAAATTAGAACTTTATTAATATCCTTCATTTTGTATGTTTCGTCCAGTAGTTTTTAGCCAATTTTGGGCTTCAATATAATTATTGGGTGCTAGGTAAATTGCTTGTTGCCAATAGCTAGCTGCTTTATCAAACATACTTTTTGAAACATTAGGATTATTGTTATTAGATGCCTTCATACCTTGATAATGATATATAACTGCTATGTTATTCAGAGCTTGTGTTAGCTTTGAGTTCAGTTCTAGAGCTTTATGATAGTATTCTAAAGCTTTAATATGTTCACCATTACTTGCATAAATAAGGCCAATATTATAAAGTATGTAGCTTCTATCATATGGGTCTTCTTCTAAGTTTAAAGCTTGGTAGTAGTTTTCTAGTGCTTCAGCATATTCACCTTCTGATTGAGCGGACATACCATCTCGATAATAACAAAATGCTTCTTTCTCTTCTTTACTTGCAGGAAGAATTTTTAAAACTATGTCGGCTAGAACTGTAAAAGTTTTATCAATAAAATTATCATTCTTTTGTGATCTTGACATAATATAATCCTTATAATTTATTTACATTTTGATCATAAATATCATATGTTACAGATAAATATGTTACCTATAATATAAAATTGGGTACACATATTTAAACTTGATTGAATAATATAATTAAATATTGCATTGTAATTATAATGTTTTATGTGGTTTATCTAATAACTTTATAATATAAACAAAAGTTATGATCAAAATATTCTCTTACTATTAATATCTATACTATGTATTCTAAATATATACAAAAGGCAAAGTCATTGGTATCTAAAGATATTCAAGGAAATTGGTTAAACCTAGAAAATCCTAAAATTATTTATACTAATAGTTTAAAAACTACTAGAAAAATTAGTCCTGTAAGTTCTATTAATGATCCATTGATCGACGATTCTGATACTACTATAAATAATCGTCAAGATAGAAAAAACAAAATATATAATAAATCGATAGATCTTCTTGAATCGAAAAAACATAAAATTAAGGTTAAAAAAAAGACTCGATCTAAGATACATATAAGTGATGATGATGATAACTTGGATAATAAATATTCAAATTTGTCAAAGAGAGATAAGAATCTTGAGTTATCATTAATGAGGCCAGAAAAACCATTAAAGAAAAAAGTTAGTAGCAAGGATAGCGCATTAGAAAAAAATATCAATAAGATTAAATCATCTAAAACTGGTTTAGTGGGTGATGAAATACAGTGTGAGACAAAGCCTGATTTTATCACTTTGGTTAATCCTGTATCTATACAAGATTTATCTAATATGATATCTGTTCCAGCTGCTGAAATTATTAAGTCATTATTTCTACAAGGTATTTCAGTAACAATTAACCAAGTAATTGATATCAGCTTAGCGGAATCTATAGCTAAAATGTATAGTATTAGTATAAGGAAAAATTTAAGCCAAGAGACAAAAAATGATAGATCTAAAATATATGTTGGTTCATCTCATGAATCTATAACAGAGATACGAGCTCCAATTGTAACTATCTTTGGACATGTAGATCATGGTAAAACGACTTTATTAGATACAATATCTCACTCTAATAATACTACTGTTGAGTCTGGAGGTATAACTCAATCTATTGTTGCTCATGAAGTTTTTGTTGATTATTTGGATAATAAAGAAAAAATTATATTTTTAGATACTCCTGGTCATGAAGCATTTTCTGATATGCGAACACGCAGTATACAAGTTACTGATATTGGAATTCTGGTTGTTGCAGCCGATGATGGCTTGCATCAACAAAGTAAAGAACCAATTAAATATTTTCAAGAGCATAGTTTACCTTTTATAGTAGTAATCAATAAAATAGATAAAGAAGAAGCAAATGCTGATCTGATCAAGCAAGAGCTTGCTAAGTTGGATATTATACCAAAAGATTGGGGAGGATCTACTCCGATCATAGAAGTTAGTGCCTTAAAAGGAACTAATATAAATCTTCTCCTGGAAACCATCTTAAATATTACCCATGAACAAGTACTTTTAGTTGATTCGTCTATGCCGGGATCTGGTACCATTTTGGATGCTTACTTAGATAAAAAACGTGGGCCAATTGCAAACTTACTTGTCCAAAGTGGTACCATAAGAACGGGTGATTATATTATTACTGATCAAGTTGTGTCAAAAGTTAGAGCTATAGTAAATCGTAGTAATATCAATATGCAATGTGCTGGTCCTTCATCAATAGTGAATGTATGTGGTTTGGAATCAATACCTATTTCGGGTAGCTTATTTGAAGTTATTGCAAATGACAAAGATGCAAAAAAACTATGGGCAGAATATCAAAAAAATAAGGATAAAATAAGCAGAAATTATAAAAAACTAAATGCCCCTATTACCGTTGATAGCTCTAGACGAAATAAGTATAAAACACAGCCAAAAATAATTAATATAATCCTTAAAACAGATTCAGAAGGAACAATTGATGCAATCATTAACGCTTTTATGAATATATCTCAAGAAAAAGTACAATTAAATGTAATTGCAGCAGGTGTAGGCGAAGTAACAAGAAGTGATATAAACCTTGCTTCAGTTAGTCAGGCGATAATACTAGGTTTTAACGCGATAGTTACATCACAAATTAAACAACTTGTATTGAAATATGGTATCACATCAGTCAATTTCAAGGTTATTTACGACTTAATTAACTATGTACAGGATGCAATGCTTAAATTAGTTGATGCAGATTATAAAGAGCATATGATAGGCAAAGCTATTGTAGAAAATATTTTTGTGGTAAGTAAAGGTACAGTTGCAGGATGTGTTGTAACATCTGGTAAATTAAGGCGTAATTCTTATATAAAAGTGATACGGAATAAAGAAATAATATATAGCGGTCAATTAAATTCTTTAAAACGCGGCAAAGAAGATGTAGAAGAAGTAATTATTGAACATGAGTGTGGAGTTATGTCTAATAATTTTGATTCATGGCGAAAACAAGATTCAATCGAAGCATATGATTTAATAGCACAAGAAAAAACATTGTAAGTATTGTTCTGTGCTATATTAACTGCAAACTAATTTAATTAGCGTAGATGATTAGATGATTATATAAACAAGCAATCTTAGTCTTTGTTTAAAAATGGTAATAAAGCTAAAATCCTAGCCTGTTTAATAGCTTTTGTTAATTTCTTTTGCTGTTTAGAAGTTAGACCTGTAGAACGACGTGGCAAAATCTTGCCTTGTTCAGTTATAAATTTTCTCAACAAATCAATATCTTTATAGTCTAAAGCTTCATTCTTTTTTATAGGAGAAAGTTTTTTATTATATAAAGCCATAGTAACATCTTATTATTATTTAATTTCTTTAAATACTGTATGACAGTTACATTGCCGGCAGAATTTTTTTAGTTCAAGCCGATTAGGTGTATTCCTCCTATTTTTTGAACTTGTATAACGGTAAATTCCATTACTACGCTTGTTCAAACTAGGTGAATTTCTACATATGCATTCTAAAGTTATTGTTATTCGTGCACCTTTGCTTTTTCCCATTGTGATACACCTTTATAATAATTAATCTAATCTATAGATAGTATCTCATGATTTCATACTCACTATCAAGTACTTTAAAAGATTTTATGATAGATTATTGTATATTTTTTGAAAGCCTTGTAGATTCTATTATATTGGTGTTATAATCGTACCATAAACTAATCTGAGATAATGCAGGAAACGCAATGGCTAAGAATATGTCCGTCATGAAATCTATTGCTATAGCTAATAGAAATAAGAACAGTAATAAAGTTTATAAGTCTACTATAAAAACACTAACAAAGAAGTTATTATTGGATCTGAAAAAAGCAAGCACCACTGATGATATAAAACTACTGCAGGGACAATTATCTATGATTTATAGTACGATAGATAAGGCTGTAAAAAGAGGTGTATTGCACCGTAATAATGCTGCTCGTAAAAAGTCTTTTTTATCTAAGATAATCAAAGCTGGACTATAATAAAATTACGTAATCTAATTCTTTGATTTTACAACATGATTTATTGTTAGATCAAGCTCATTAATCTTTATTTGTTATCTTATCTGTATGTATAGTTTTTAGGAAAATATAAATTACTATTTTATAACTACTGTCATTAATTCTGCTGACATGTGATCTTATTAGAAAGGCTGTATTTTTAAGTTTAATTGACAACTAAAGTATTATAACTTTAGTGTGTTTCAAGCCAAGGGCTTTATATACTTAATTAAAGGAATAAATAGTGCATGCTAGCAGTGAAACCAAAGTTTGTTCATTCTACATTTCCTGATTTAGCTGATATTCAAATAAATAGCTTTCGTTGGTTTCTTTCGGAGGGCTTATGTGAAGTGTTAGATTTCTTTCCTACTATTACTGATCCTACAGGAAAGTTAGAGTTGCAGTTTTTTGGCAAAGATTACAAGCTCAAATTTCCACGGTATAGTGTTCGTAAAGCGAAAAGTCGTGATCGTACATATAGTGCTCAAATATATGTTCCTTCGAAACTAACTCGTAAAGATCTGGATACATTTAATTCAAATCATAGTCTTGCTAGTATTGACACAATAACTTATCAAGACACAAGTTCAACCAATAAAAAGTACAAAAAACGTCCAGTATTTATAGGCGATTTACCTCTTATGACCAATAGAGGTACATTTATCATTGCTGGAACAGAAAGGGTAATCATTAATCAAATAATACGAAGTCCTGGCATATATTACAAAAAAGAACTAGATAAAAATGATAAGCATACGTTCAGTGCAAGTTTAATATCTAATAGAGGATCATGGCTAAAGTTTGAAATTGATTCTAAAGGTCAAATTTGGGTCCGTATAGATAAAACACATAAAGTGAATGCATATGTATTTTTACGAGCAATAGGCCTGACGCAGAAAGATATAAAAAAAGGATTAAGTAAATATAATTTTCTTATTAATGCTTCAGCTTTGTATCAAAAAAAAGAGTTAGATCGAGAAATTGGTAAATCATCTGTGGAAAGTATTTCAGATGAAGAAGCTTTATTAATAGTCTATAGTAAACTACGACCTAATGAGCCGGCGACAGTTTCCATAGCTCAACAAATGCTTTATTCTCGTTTCTTTGACCCTAAGCGTTACGATTTAGGAGAAGTAGGTAGACATAAAATAAATAAAAAGTTAAACCTTGATATACCGGTTTCTTTCAGAGTTTTATCTCCTCAAGATATTATTGCCGCTATTGATTATTTAATCAATTTGAAAGAACAAAATATAGGAAATTTTGATGACATTGATCATTTGGGAAATAGAAGAGTCCGATCTGTGGGTGAGTTATTACAAAATCAAATACGTATAGGTCTAAATAGACTTGAGCGCATTATTCGTGAGCGGATGATCATTTGTGATTTAGATTCTTTAAGTTTATCAAACCTGGTTAATCCTAAGCCCTTAATTGCTTCTGTGCGGGAATTTTTTGGGTCAAGTCAATTATCCCAGTTCATGGATCAAACTAATCCTTTAGCTGAGCTAACTCATAAACGAAGAATTAGTGCCTTAGGTCCTGGTGGTTTAAACAAGGATCGCGCTGGATTTGCTGTACGTGACTTACATCCAAGTCATTATGGCAGAATATGTCCAATAGAAACCCCAGAAGGACCTAATGCAGGTCTTATTGGCTCACTGAGTATTTATGCAAGAATTAATATTTATGGTTTTATTGAGTCTCCTTATTTTAAAGTCTTAAATGGTAAAGTTCTTAACGAAGACAGTCCTATTTTTATGACAGCTGATGAAGAAGATGATTTACGTATTGCTCCTGCTGATATTTTAATAAATACTGAAGGGTATATTGAAGGTAGTACTATACCTATAAAATATAGGCAGGAATTTTTAACTACCAGCTCTCGTGAAGTTGACTATATTGCTGTTTCTCCTATTCAAGTTATATCTGCTGCTACTTCGTTGATTCCTTTTTTAGAACATGATGATGCGAATCGAGCTTTGATGGGCTCTAATATGCAAAGACAAGCTGTCCCTTTGCTGTATCCTGAGAAGCCTATAGTGGGAACAGGTTTAGAAGCAAAGATAGCACGTGATTCAGGTATGATAATTATAAGCAGAACAAATGGTTATGTAGTCTATGTTTCATCAACGAAGATAGGCATACAAGATAATATAGGTAAAACAATACATTACCGCCTTAAAAAATATTATCGTTCGAATCAAGATACATGCATTAATCAAAGACCCATAGTCTGGCCAGGTGAAAAGGTAAGAATTGGGCAAGCGATTGCAGATGGTGCTTCAACAGATGGTGGAGAAATTGCTTTAGGACGCAATATTTATGTCGCTTATATGCCTTGGGAAGGTTATAATTATGAAGATGCATTTTTGATCAGTGAGAGATTAATTTATGATGACATTTATACATCAATACATATTGAAAAGTATGAAATTGAGTGTCGACAAACGAAACTTGGGCCTGAAGAAATTACCAGGGATATTCCTAATGTAAGTGAATCATCAATCAGTAATCTAGATAGGAATGGTATCATTACTATTGGGGCATGGGTAGAAGCAGGAGATATCTTAGTGGGTAAGATTACCCCTAAAGGGGAATCAGATCAGTTGCCGGAAGGTAAATTACTACGTGCAATATTTGGAGAAAAAGCCCGCGATGTAAGAGATACTTCCTTAAGGTTACCCAACGCAGCTAAAGGCAGAATTGTGAATATTAGAGTATTTACTAGGCAGAAAGCTGATGAGTTGCCGCCTGGTACAAATGCTATAATTCGTGTTTATGTAGCACAAAAACGTAAAATTCAAGTAGGGGATAAAATGGCAGGAAGACATGGTAATAAGGGTATTATATCTAGAATACTTCCTAGACAAGATATGCCTTACTTACCAGATGGTACGCCTGTAGATATTGTCCTAAATCCTTTAGGTGTACCATCAAGAATGAATGTAGGTCAATTATTTGAATGTTTGCTAGGGTTAGCTGGTGATTACTTAACCAAAAGATTTAAAATAGTACCTTTTGATGAAATGTACGGAACAGAAGCATCTAGATCTTTAGTAAATCATAAGTTGTACCAAGCAAGTCTTCTGCATAATCAAGGTTGGTTATTTAATAAAAAATATCCAGGTAAAATATTACTTGTTGATGGAAGAACTGGAGAAACATTTGACAATCCAGTCACAGTTGGTAAGGCATATATGTTAAAGTTAGTACATTTGGTAGATGACAAGATCCATGCGAGGTCTACTGGTCCCTATTCATTAGTTACACAGCAACCTTTAGGTGGTAGAGCTCAACATGGTGGACAAAGGTTAGGTGAAATGGAAGTATGGGCTCTTGAAGCGTTTGGAGCTGCATATACTTTGCAAGAACTTTTAACTGTTAAATCGGATGACATGCAAGGTCGCAATGAAGCTTTAAACTCAATCGTCAAAGGAAAACCTATTCCAAGGCCAGGTACACCAGAGTCATTCAAAGTTTTAATGAGAGAATTACAATCGCTAGGTCTTGATATAGCTGCACATAAATTAGAACTTTTAGATAATGGTGAAAATCATGGCATTGAAATTGATTTAATGGCAACAGATAAAAGTAATATATCTAATTCTGATGTTGAAAATAATACAAAAGAAAGAGTTGATGATAATTTTTTATATGAAGAGAAAGATATTTTGAATGATTTTGATCTAACGCATGACATCTAAAATTATATATAGCAAAACTTTAGTAGACCATATTTAATTACGGTACATCTTTATGGCAAAATTTGAACAGTACTTTGACTATATAAAAATAAGTTTAGCATCTCCTGAAAAAATTCGCTCTTGGGGTGAAAGAACTCTACCTAATGGTCAAATAGTTGGAGAAGTGACCAAACCAGAAACAATTAACTACCGTACCTTAAAGCCTGAGATGGATGGACTTTTTTGTGAACGTATTTTTGGACCGGTAAAAGATTGGGAATGTCACTGCGGTAAATATAAGCGCTTTAGATATAAAGGTATTGTTTGTGAGAGATGTGGTGTTGAAGTAACAGAGTCTAAAGTTAGACGTCATAGAATGGCTTATATTGAGCTTGCTGCACCAGTTACTCATGTTTGGTATTTAAAAGGTAGCACAAGCTATATTGCTTTGGCATTAGATTTTACAGCAAAAGAAGTAGAAAAAATTGTCTATTTTCATTCTTATGTTGTTACTAATCCTGGTAACTATGATTCTTTGGAGTATAAACAACTTTTAGAAGGATATGAATGGCGTGCACTAGAAGATAAATTATATCCTCAATCTTCTACGTTGTTTGGTATTGAAGTAAGTATTGGTGCAGAGGCTATACAAAAATTATTATATGACTTAGATTTACAGGATACAACCAATATGTTGCGTGAAGAAGCCTTGAAACCTCCTAGAAGTACTAAACATACTTCACCTAAATTTAATAAGAAAATGAGAAGGTTACGACTATTGGATCATTTTATAGCAACAGGTGCAAATCCAGCGTGGATGGTTTTTTCTGTTATTCCAGTAATACCACCTGACTTACGACCAATGGTTCAACTGGATGGTGGACGTTTTGCCACAGCTGACTTAAATGAGTTCTATCGTAGAATTATCAATCGGAATAATAGACTATCGAGGTTGAAATCAATTTTAGCGCCAGAAATTATTATTCGTAATGAAAAAAGAATGCTGCAAGAAGCTGTCGATGCACTGATGGATAATGGTCGTCGAGGCAGAACAGTGGTTGGTGCCAACAATCGTCCACTTAAATCTTTATCGGACATTATCGAAGGTAAGCAGGGAAGATTTAGGCAAAATTTATTAGGAAAGCGGGTTGATTATTCAGGTAGGTCAGTAATTGTAGTTGGTCCAACTTTAAAATTACATCAATGTGGTTTACCTCGTGAAATGGCCTTAGAGCTTTTTCAGCCATTTGTTATCCACCGTTTAATTTTACAGGGATTGGTAAATAATATAAAGGCTGCCAAGAAACTAATTCAAAAAAACGAATTATCAGTTTGGAATGTGTTAGAAGAAGTGATTCATGGTCATCCAGTTTTACTTAATAGAGCTCCTACATTGCATAGATTGGGAATACAAGCATTTGAGCCATTATTAGTGGAAGGCCGTGCGATAAAATTACATCCCTTAGTTTGTCCCGCATTTAATGCTGATTTTGATGGTGATCAAATGGCAGTACATGTTCCTTTATCTTTAGAGGCACAAGCTGAAGCAAGGTTACTGATGCTTGCTCCACATAATTTCTTGTCTCCAGCTACAGGACAACCTATTTTAATGCCAAGTCAAGATATGGTTTTGGGTTGCTACTATCTAACTGCAAATAATCCATCAAATCAGCGTGGATGTGGTCAATATTTCTCTAGTTTAGAAGATGCTTTGTTGGCATATCAACAAAATATTATAGATTTACATGCCTATATATGGGTTCGATTCGATGGTAATATCAATGATGCTGAAAAAGAAACGCTCTTATCTTATCAGGAAGATGATCAAGGTTATATCACTAAGTTTTTTCAAGATAAAATAATAAAAGAGGATTGTAATGGTTTTTGTAGTGTCCAATATATGCGCACCACAGCTGGAAGAATATTGTTTAATAAAGTTATTCAGGAAGCTTTAGTGAATTAACTACAATAGTGTATGTGAAGGAGATGCATATGGAAGAACAAATTATTGCTGTGCAGCCTAGTTTTTCGAATCAAGTAGTTGATAAGTCTCAATTAAAAGAATTGATTGTGTGGGCTTTTCGTACGTATGGAGTAGCAAGAGCTGCTAATATGGCAGATAGACTAAAAGACTTGGGGTTTTATTATGCTACAAAAGCAGGGATCTCTCTAAGCTTGGAAGATTTAAAAATACCACCTGCAAAGAAACAGCTCTTGAATGCAACTATGCAATCAATAGCTTTAACGGACCGTAAGTATATAAGAGGCGAAATCACGGCTGTTGAAAGATTTCAGAAGGTAATTGATACTTGGACCAATGCAAGTGAATCTCTTAAAAAAGAAGTAATTCAATATTTCAAGGAAACAGATCCTTTAAATTCTATATATATGATTGCTTTTTCTGGAGCACGAGGTAATATCTCACAAGTCAGACAATTAGTTGGTATGAGAGGCCTTATGTCTGATCCACAAGGTCAAATTATTGATCTTCCAATCTCAAGTAATTTTAGAGAAGGTTTAACTGTTACAGATTATTTTATATCTTCTTATGGTGCAAGAAAAGGTCTAGTAGATACTGCTCTACGTACAGCAGATTCAGGGTATTTAACACGTAGGTTAGTGGATGTTGCACAAGATGTAATCATTAGAGAAATAGATTGTAAGACTCGCCGAGGTATTATTTTAGAAGATATGATTGAAAATCAGAGGAAGTTAATATCACTAAAACAAGCTTTATTGGGTAGAACCTTAGCTGATGATTTATATGATCCTCAAAATAAGACACGGATTGCTAAATTAAACCAAGAAATAGATCCTCAACTCGCTAAGCGTATCACTCATCTTAAAATTACTAAAGTTTTAGTTAGGTCTCCAATTACGTGTAATTCTGTTGGTTCTGTATGTCAATTATGTTATGGTTGGAATTTAGCACATGGAAAATTAGTAGATCTTGGTGAAGCAGTAGGTATTATTGCAGCACAATCTATAGGAGAACCAGGCACACAACTTACTATGCGTACATTTCATACAGGTGGTGTTTTTACTGGAGAACTTGCACAAAGTATTAATTCTCCTATTAATGGTTTTTTACAATATACTTTAAATAAGAACTTGCAACCTATAAGAACGAAACATGGAGAACCGGCTTGGTTGGTTGAAAATAACTGTAAGATTACAATAGTTGCAGATGATAATGATACACATATTATAGATCTTGGGCAAGGTACAATTTTATTCTATAGTGATAAAACAAAAGTTAAACAAGGTCAAGTTATTGCAGAATATCCATTAAGTAAGCGCTTAGTTACGGAAAGAGCACAAAAATCAATATTAGCGGATTTTTCTGGAAAGGTAAAGTTTACAGATTTAACAGTTGAGGAAATTCAAAATAAACATCATACTGTGCGTATCGCACAACATGGAGGTTTAGTGTGGATACTGTCAGGTAAAACATATAGGATACCTGATGATGCAAGATTAAATGTTTCTCAAGGAGATCATATTTCATACAATACAGTACTTGCGACTCTTGATACTATCAGCCAATATGATGGAGTCATTAAATTATCTCGTATTTTGGATGATAGTAATAATGCCTTAAATCAAGACATGAAAATTATTTTAGATTCCAAGCGTATATCCAATGCACATGTCTATTTTGATACTGATTTCTCTAATGGATCATATATTTTAGAATATAATTGTCATGAAAAATTTTTACTACATGTGAAACCAGATGATATGATAGTTAACAATCAGATTATTGGTGAGTTAATTTCTGATACTTATATTACACAAACTGGAGGTATTGTAAAGCATCTTGATCTACCCGTGTCTAAACATAAGAATCATAACATTAGTGCCAAGGAAAAGTACGATATTTTAGGCTCTGGATACATTTTATGGATATCTGAAGAAACTCATGAAATTAATAAAGAAATTGCTTTGCTGTTAGTAAATGAAGGAGATTTTATTGAAGCTGGTACCGAAATTGTAAAAAACACCTTTGCAAAAAATTCCGGTATTGTGGAATTCATACAAAAAGATGGTTTAGTTCTTGAAGTCATAATTAAACCTGGTGATATTTATATGATTACTGAAAATTCAATAAATAATTCAAAAACCAGAGGTTTTCTACGTCCTGGGGAAATAATTGTGCAAGGAATAACCACAAATAAACTAGTTTACTGGGAATCAATACAAACGAAGTCCCATAACTATTTATTGATACGTCCAGTAATTGTATATTCTATACCTAAAAAAGAATATAAATTAGATGATAGGATCCAAGATCATAAGTATTTATCTTTAAGTATTGTTCAAAGAACATCTTTTAAAGATGGTGATAGAGTTAAATCGGTACAGGGTGTTAACCTTGTCAAAACTTACTTAGTGCTAAATATTAATAGTGATGGTAATCACCTTAACTGCAGTCTTGAATTTGAACCAAGTAGTCATTATGATGGAATATATCATTTAAACTTTGTTATAGCAGAAACATTGTCGTTAAAGAGCGATAGTATTTATAAATCTTCAGATGTTATTTGTAATACAAAAATATTAGTAACCGATGGTCAGCGTATTAGTGCTAAAACTCCTATTATAAAAACTGAAATTATTGCGATAGAAGATGGGCAAATTGAGTGCATTGATAATGCAAATGGATATAATTGTAGGTTACTTATACTTACTAAATTGGATCAGAAGGTTTTTACTGGAATAAATTCTGCATTGAAGGTTAAAGTTGATGATTGGATATATGCTGGTGATGAGATAGCTGAAGGTGTGGTTTCTGTAGAATCTGGTCAGATAATAGATATAAGTAAAAACCAAGTGGTTATGCGTATAGGTAGACCTTATCTAGTTTCTCCAGGTACCATATTACATATTAATAATGAAGATTTGGTACAGAGAGGTGAAAATCTTGCAACTTTAATATTTGAAAGGCCTAAAACAGGAGATATTGTCCAAGGCTTACCTAGAATTGAAGAAATTTTAGAAGCAAGAAAAAAGGTTGATACCAACTTTAATCCTCATAATCTTCTAGAATGTAGTTTTAGATCCTATCTTAGTTTAGGACTAAATTTATATAATGCTGCTATTTTAAGTATACAAGAAATTCAACTCTTTCTTGTTAAGGAAGTACAGCTTGTCTATCAATCACAAGGAGTAGATATAGCGGATAAACATATTGAAGTAATTGTAAGACAAATGACATCTAAAGTGAAAGTAGAAATAGGAGGTGATACCGATTGTTTGCCAGGAGAAATGATTGAATTACAAAAGATTCATGCAATTAACAAAACTATGGAAATCATGAATAAGACAGGAGCAACGTACCATCCAATATTATTAGGTATTACAAAAGCTTCGCTGAATACAGATAGTTTTATATCAGCTGCTAGTTTTCAAGAGACCACGAAAGTGTTAACTGAAGCTGCTATTTCTGGCAAATTGGATTGGTTAAAAGGCCTAAAAGAAAACGTTATTATAGGACGTTTAATACCAGCTGGTACAGGTTTTAACGTATATAACAAGAGTGTTGATCTAGAGACAAATATTAGCCACCAAAATATAAAGTCTTCACAGATCTTTAATCATACAGAAAGAAATTCTGATCCAATATCTGAAATTGATGATATTATCTTAGATGATCGAAGTGCACGAGATTATCAATTGCCATCAACATAGGTAAGCAAGAAACGTGATAAGTACACAGATATAAAGTCGTACAATTTTTACAGGAGTTTAAATGGCTGTAGTAAGTTTAGAAGAACTGTTAGAATCAGGAGTACACTTTGGACATCAATCTAGAAGATGGAATCCAAAAATGTTTCCTTATATATATACTGAACGTAATGGTATTCATATTATAGATTTAGTTCAGACAGCACAATTATTGACAGAGGCTTGTGACTTTGTACGCAATTGTTCAGCTGAAGGTAAAACATTCTTATTTTTAGGTACTAAGCGACAAGCAGCGGAAATTATAGCACAAGAGGCTATAAGATCAGAGTCATACTATGTAAATCAAAGATGGTTAGGTGGCATGCTTACTAATTGGATTACAATTAAATCCCGAGTTGATAGATTAAAATATTTAGAAATGCAAGATCAAGCGGGTATAATAGATCAATTACCTAAAAAAGAAGGTTCTGTAACTAGAAGAGAATTAAATAAGTTACGTAAACACTTAGATGGCATCAAAAATATGAAAGGATTGCCAGATATTGTTATTATTGTTGATCAAAGAAGAGAAGTAACAGCGATTCAAGAGTGTATAAAGTTATGTATACCAACAATTTGTGTATTAGACACTAATTGTAATCCAGAAATTGTTGATATACCAATACCTGCTAATGATGATGCGATTCGATCTATTAAATTAGTAATTGGTAAATTAACTGATGCTATTATTGAAGGTAAAAAACGTTCGTATCAAATCTCCAAGGATAAAGTTAACTTATGATTTAAAGAACTATAAGTCAGCGATAACTATTAATAGATTAATATAAAGGATGAAATATATGCCAATACAAATTTCAGCTCAGTATGTAAAAGAATTACGTCTCAAAACAGGGGCGGGTATGATGGACTGTAAAAAAGCATTACAAGAGTCAGAAGGTGACTTCGATAAAGCAGTAGAAAATTTAAGAAAAAAAGGTCTTGCTTCAGCAAGTAAAAAAGCGGGTCGCAGAACTACGGAAGGTATTATCGAAAGTTATATTCATGCTGGTTCTAAAATAGGTGTTATGGTAGAAATTAATTGTGAAACAGATTTCGTTGCTAGGAGGAGTGAGTTTCAAGAATTATCGCGTAATATTGCGATGCAAATAGCAGCATGCCCATTAGTAGAATATGTAGATATAGAATCAATTCCGACAAATATAGTTAAGCAAGAAAAATCTATTGAGATGTCAAAGGAGGATATAGTTAATAAGCCTGAGAAAGTGAGAAAACAAATAGTTGAAGGAAGAATAAATAAAAAGTTAAGTGAATTATCTTTGTTAAGTCAACCTTTTATACGAAATCCTGATATTACAATTCGAGATTTGATTAACCAGAATATATCTCTAATGGGGGAAAATATTCAAGTAAAAAGATTTGTACGTTTCCTTCTTGGAGAAGGAAGCGAACAATCTAGACAGCATTTTAGTGAAGAAGTTGCTAATATGATAAAAAGTTAACATAACTTTAAACTTATTCTTGTAATAATGTTAAATAACTTTTATATAGATATATAATTGAACTTGACGATAGGATATCTAAATTTCATCTATCGTTTTCTAAACCAGTAAAAAATTAATTAGGTTTAGTAATAAACAAAATTTTAAGCGAATGTTTAAATTTAAGCATGACTTAAAAACTAATCTGTCAACATTGGAGATAGGTTTATAATAACAGTTTTTTATATACTTTTAATTTATTGCTAAGGTATAAAGATGGTACACAATCTGTATCAAAGTAGTCTTGATAGTTTTAAGAAATTACCAATATTTCTTAACATATCATCAGTAGAAGTAGGAAAACATTTGTACTGGCAAGTTGGTAATTACAAAGTACATGGACAAGTATTTATTGTGACATGGCTTGTTATGTGTACATTGTTAATTATAGCGTTTATAGGTACTAGAAATTTGAAAAGAATACCAGAGAACTTTCAAAACTTCATGGAGTATGTTTTGGAGTTTTTGCAAGATATTGCAAAAAATCAAATAGGGGAGCATGAATACCGTCCCTGGGTACCTTATATATCAACGATTTTTCTGTTTATTCTTGGTAGCAATTGGGCTGGTGCACTAATTCCTTGGAAATTAATTCAATTGCCAGAGGGCGAATTAGCGGCTCCTACGAATGATATAAATACTACAGTTGCCCTAGCACTATTAACGTCTTTTGCATATTTTTATGCTGGGTTACGAAAAAATGGTTTAGGTTATTTTTCAAGATATATTGAACCAACCCCTGTACTTCTTCCTATCAATATTTTAGAAGACTTTACGAAGCCTCTTTCTTTAAGTTTTCGATTATTTGGTAATGTACTAGCGGATGAATTAGTGGTATCAGTATTTACACTTTTAGTACCTATCTTGATCCCTTTACCTGTTATGATCTTAGGTTTATTTGCTAGCTCAATTCAAGCATTAATTTTTTCAACTTTATCCGCAGCTTATATAGGTGAAGCTATGGAAGGTCATGGAGAACATGAATAGGCTTAAACTTAAGCATAATCTTTTTTGTATTTTTAATTAATACGAAATACTTAAATTTTCTATTTATTTTTTGAACATTAACAATTAATTATGGATCCAATTATTTCCGCTGCGTCTGTTATAGCTGCTGGTTTAGCTGTTGGTTTAGCTGCTATTGGCCCTGGGATTGGTCAAGGTAGTGCAGCAGCCAATGCTGTAGAAGGTATTGCTAGGCAACCTGAAGTAGAAGGTAAAATTCGTGGTACACTATTATTAAGTTTAGCTTTTATGGAGTCATTAACGATTTATGGCTTAGTTGTAGCTTTATCATTACTATTTGCAAATCCTTATACTGGATAGAATAACTACTGCGCTTAGTCTGAGTACTATCAATTATTATAGTAAACAGTCTAAGCGTTTTATCAAATAGAATTTTAATTGTATTTATTTGTTTTCTTAATTTAATATACTCTAATGATAAATTTAACAATCTGGTCCTTGGCAGAAAATGTCACACAAGAAATTGAGGGAGGCCTATTTGATTTTAATGCTACTCTACCATTAATGGTATTGCAATTCTTAGTACTAATGATATTGTTAGACACGATTTTCTATAAGCCTGTAGCACGCATTTTAGATGGTCGAGATGAGTATATTAGAAATAGCTTAACCACAGCTTCAGCTTCTCTAAATAAAGCGAACGAATTAACTTTACAGTATGAACAGGAACTTGCTGATGCCCGCAAAGAAGCTCAAGAATTGATTAGAGTATCCCAAAAAGAAGCTCAGGAAGTCGTACTTGTGCAAATTAAAAATGCACAAAAAGATGCTGAAATGCTAATTGTTGAAGCATCTAAGCAATTAATGTTACAAAAAGAACAAGCTATTAAAACTTTAGAAAAACAAGTAGAGACTTTAAGTAATCAAATTAAAGTGAAGCTTTTAACTAAACAGTCAGAAGTTTAAATAGTAAATAATGTAGTTTTAAGATTATGTATATACACATTATAGTTTAGTTATATATGGACAACTTTTTGCAAATCTTTAATAAATTAGCATATCATAAAGGGTTTGGCTTTAACCCGGATTTTTTAGAAGCAAATGTAATTAATATTGTATTACTACTAGCAGGTCTGATTTATATTCTAAAAAATTTTTTAGGAGCAACATTAGTTAATCGCCAGGAGAAAGTATTACTGGCAATTCAAGAATCAGAAGAAAGGTTAAAACAGGCAAATGAAAGATTAGAAGAAGCACAAAAACAATTAGCTCAAACCCAGATTGTAATTAAACAAATTAAAGAAGAGGCTAAAATAACTGCTCAGAAAGTAAGAGATTCTATACTGAACCAAGGGCAAGTAGATATTGCAAAATTAACGTCTGCAGGTAAAAATAGTATAGCCAATGCGGAGCAACAAATTAAAAAACAAATTCAGCAACAAATCGCTGCTCTAGCTATACATAAAGTTACTTTACAACTCGAAAGCCAAATGAATGATAATATGCAGTCTAATATTATCAATAATAATATTACGCAACTCGGAGCTAAATTATGAGTAGCAAAACACTAGCAACACAGCTATCTCAGCCTTATGCTGAGGCGTTATTAGAGCTAGCCCAACAATCAGATATCTTATCCAAAGTTAATGAAGATATTACAGTAATTTCTCAAATTTTATCTGAATCAAGTTCTTTAACTGATTTCTTAGGTAATCCTCTAATTAATCGTACAACTAAAAAAGAGGCCATAAAGAATTTGTTTACAAATCAAGTAAGCAGTCAATGTATAACGTTTATGCTACTTCTTGTAGATCGTAAGAGAATAAATTATCTACAGGATATTTTAGATAAGTATCTAGAACTATCCTATTCCCTAGATTCTGTAATTATCGCGAATATTACTTCATCCATTCCTTTAACTGATAAACAACAAAACAAATTAATAGATAAATTAAAATCTATGACAGGTAAAGATAATGTGAAGCTAGAGTTGTCTGTAGACGATAAATTAATAGCTGGTTTTACCATCCAAATCGGTTCAAAAATTATAGATACTAGTTTGCGTGGTCAATTAAAGGATATCGGGCATTTTTTAGGTGTAAGTAATTTATAAATAATAATTCTTATACGAGTTATCTTTAAATATTAACTATATAACATTAAAATTTAGAAGAAAATAATATGTTAAATATCAGACCTGACGAAATCAGCAATATTATTCGTCAACAAATAGAAAAGTACGATCAAACTGTGCAAGTTGCAAATGTAGGTACGGTTTTACAAGTAGGTGATGGTATTGCACGAGTTTATGGACTTGATGAGGTAATGGCAGGGGAATTATTAGAATTTGAAGATAAGACTATAGGTGTTGCTTTAAATTTAGAGAGTGATAACGTTGGTGCAGTACTAATGGGAAATGGTAGAGATATCTTAGAAGGTAGTTCTGTAAAAGCTACTGGAAAGATAGCCCAGATACCTGTTGGAGAAGAGTTTTTAGGTAGAGTGGTTAATCCACTAGCACAACCTATTGATGGAAAAGGCGATATTAATAGTTCTACTACTCGTTTGATTGAATCATCAGCACCTGGTATTATTGGTAGGCAATCTGTATGTGAACCGTTACAAACGGGTATTACGGCTATTGATTCTATGATACCTATTGGTAGAGGACAAAGAGAATTAATTATAGGTGATAGGCAAACAGGAAAAACAGCTGTAGCTTTAGATACTATTATTAATCAGAAAGGTCAAGATGTAATTTGTGTATATGTAGCTATTGGACAGAAAGCATCATCAGTTGCTCAAGTAGTATCAGCTTTAGATGAAAAAGGTGCCTTAGATTATACAATTATAGTGGCAGCCAATGCTGATGATCCAGCTACTTTACAGTATATAGCTCCTTACACTGGCGCATCTCTTGCTGAGTATTTTATGTATCAAGGAAAAGCAACACTTGTTATATATGATGATTTGACAAAACAAGCTCAAGCTTATAGACAAATGTCACTTTTATTACGTAGACCGCCAGGAAGAGAAGCGTATCCAGGCGATGTATTTTATTTACATTCTCGCTTACTAGAACGAGCAGCTAAATTAAACAGTGATCTTGGTAATGGTAGTATGACAGCTCTACCTATTATCGAGACTCAAGCAGGAGATGTATCAGCATATATTCCAACTAATGTTATTTCGATTACAGATGGACAAATATTCTTATCAGGAGATTTATTTAATGCAGGTATTCGTCCAGCTATTAATGTAGGAATTTCAGTATCTCGTGTCGGTTCAGCAGCACAAATTAAAGCTATGAAACAAGTTGCAGGTAAACTGAAACTAGAACTAGCTCAGTTTGCTGAATTAGAGGCTTTTTCCCAATTTGCTTCTGATCTTGATAAAGCAACACAAAATCAACTGTCAAGAGGACAAAGATTACGAGAAATATTAAAACAGTCACAAAATTCTCCTATTTCAGTTGAAGAGCAAACAGCTATTATTTATACAGGTATAAATGGCTATTTAGATGACATTGAAATTTCTAATGTTAAACAATTTATTGATGCATTACGTGAAGATTTACGAAATTCCAAGCCACAATTTGGAGAAAGCATTCGTAATACTTTAAAGTTAAATGAAGACGCTGAAGAACTTTTAAAAAAAGCAATTGCTGATGTTAAACAAGGTTTTTAAGATATAATAACTTGTGTTCTGTAAACAGGCTATCTAGTTAAAGATTAGATCATAATCTTTTACTTGTTAACCTGTTACAGAATTGTCTTTGTATTTAATAAATCATAACCTTGCTTTTCTAATTCTTTAGCTAATTGAGCATCACCAGTATATTTAATTTGACCATCATGCATAATATGAACAAAGTTTGGAGTCACATAATCTAATAATCTTTGATAATGGGTGATCAAAAGTATTCCATTACTATCATTAAATAAATTATTGATGCCATTTGCTATAGTTCTTAAAGCGTCAATATCAAGGCCCGAATCAGTTTCATCTAAAATAGATAATGATGGTTGTAATAAAGCCATTTGGAGTATTTCATTTCTTTTCTTCTCTCCTCCAGAAAAGCCCTCATTGACGTTGCGAGTAAGAAATTTTGAATCCATGCCTACTAATTCTAGTTTTTTATTGATAAGCTCAAAAAATGATAGGGGATCCAACTCTTCTAAACTATTAGCCTTTAGCTTAGTGTTGTAAGCCAGTCTTAAAAAGTCGTTGTTACTAACACCAGGTATTTCTATAGGATATTGAAAAGCTAAAAAAATGCCAAGATGTGCTCTTATATCTGTGTCTAAATTAGTAATATCTTGTCTTTTAAATTTAATTGAGCCTCTTGTAATATGGTAAGCTGGGTGTCCAGCAATAATCTTAGCTAAAGTACTTTTCCCAGAGCCATTAGGCCCCATGATTGCATGAATTTCTCCGGTATTGATTACTAAATTTAAACCTTGTAAAATAGTATTACCGTCAACCTCTGCATGTAAATCATCTATACGTATTAACTCTTGTGCCATAGCATTATCCTACTGTTCCTTCAAGTTTTAAATTTAATAATTTGTCAGCCTCAACGGCAAATTCCATTGGTAGTTCATTAAATACATCTTTACAAAAACCACTAATCATCATTGATATAGCATTCTCCAGATCAATCCCTCTTTGTAAGAAATAGAAAATTTGTTCTTCTCCTATTTTTGAAGTTGATGCCTCATGTTCTATTTTTGCTGAAGGGTTTTGTACTTGTATATATGGAAATGTGTTAGCTTTACATTCGTTCCCTAGTAATAAAGAATCACACTGTGAATAATTCCTTGCATTGAGCGCTTTAGGACCGACTTTTACAAGTCCTCGATAACTATTAGAAGATTTACCCGCTGAAATTCCTTTAGAGATAATAGTACTATTTGTGTTTTGGCCAATGTGAATCATTTTACTTCCAGTATCTGCCTGTTGATAATTATTGGTTAGTGCAACAGATGCAAACTTCCCAACTGAATTATTGCCAGATAAAATACATCCAGGGTATTTCCAAGTAATTGCAGAACCAGTTTCAACTTGAGTCCATGATATTTTAGAGTTAATACCTATACATAAACCCCTTTTAGTTACGAAATTATAAATACCTCCTTCTCCTTGGGAATTTCCTGAATACCAGTTTTGTACAGTAGAATATTTAATTTCAGCATTATCTAATGCCACTAATTCTACAACTGCAGCATGTAGTTGGTTAGTATTGTATTGAGGCGCTGTACATCCTTCTAAATAACTTACATAGCTATTTGTATCAGCAATAATCAAAGTTCTCTCAAACTGTCCTGATTCTTTATTATTAATACGAAAATAAGTAGATAATTCTAATGGACATTTAGTATTAGGTGGAATATAGCAAAAAGATCCATCACTAAAAACTGCTGAGTTAAGAGCTGCAAAAAAGTTATCACCTGTTGGTACAACTGATCCTAAATACTTATTGACAAGATTAGGATATTTTTTGATAGCTTCTGAAATGGAACAAAAAATTACACCTACTTCAGAAAGTTCTTTTTGAAAAGTAGTAGCTATAGATACACTATCAAAAACTGCGTCTACAGCGACATTGGCAAGACGTTTCTGCTCATTTAAAGAAATACCAAGTTTCTCAAATGTTTTTAAAATTTCAGGATCTACTTCATCTATACTGTTAAGCTTTTTTTTAAACTTTGGAGCTGAGTAGTAAATTATGTCATCATAATCAAGCTTAGGATACGTTAAACATGCCCATTCTGGATTTTGCATTTTTTTCCATATTTTGTAAGCTTTTAGACGAAATTTTAGTAAACTTTTCGGCTCCTGTTTTTTTTGTGATATTAATTTTACTAACTCTTCATTTAAACCTTTTGGAAAAGTATCGGACTTAATTGGAGTTGTAAATCCATATTTATATGGTTGGTTAACCAAACGATTTAAACTTGCTGCTTGTCCCAAGATTTCTGAATCATTGCACATATTTTTTTAATATTCTTAATAATACTTGTGTAAATTATTTTATAAAACTTCATATATTAAAAGTCGGTATTAGAAGATAAACCATAGCTTTTGACTATAATGCAATAAATTTCTTGAATGTATGCTCCGAGTTATATTTTGGATAATAATTACATAAAATCTACTATATGTATAACAAATAATAAATATATACTTAGACAAATTATAAAAGTTATAGATATTATTTATTCCTCTAAGTTTTAATGAAGCAATTATGTGATTGATTTTCATTTGTAGTACATGCATTAATTCTGAAGATAAGAGGATGATAAGTATTGTATCTTTAAATAATACTACTTTAGATCGAGTACTGGATATCGAACTTGTCATCATAATTACAATATCTTCGATAGAGGTTGTAAGAGTCATTATATTATATAAGCTTATATAATTACTTATCAAAAAATAACTGCGTAATACGAAATGCGGTACTTCTACATATAAAGTATATTTGTAAGTAATAACGTTTAACTTAACTGTTTCAGAAAATAATCTACTACTAATTATTCTACATGGATTGGCTAATATTTTCAGTTGATATGATATAGAAAATACAATATTTTGACTAGCTGGCGTTAAACAAGCAACCAAAGTAAATAATATAAATAGTACAGTTAAAGTGTATAAATAATGCTTACATATTTCTTGGTAGCCACTAAATAATAAAATCCAAATAGTAAAAATAATAATATAGTGGTATAGTAATGTATATGTTGAAGATAAAGGTAAAAAAAAGATATATACAATAATACAAATTATTTTGTTTTTTGCAGAAATGTTATGTATAGAATTCTTCGGAAAATGTATATATCTTTTAAATAAAACTAGATCCTGGCTATTAATCATGTTAACATATATTATAAATGTTGTTAATTAATAGAGCCATATAATACAATTTAAGTATTTATAACAATATTGATGCACATTATACATTGAATAACTTAATAAAGAAACCATTATTTAGATTAATATGATCGGGTAGATGGCGAAATTGGTATACGCATCACATTCAAAATGTGACAACTTAAAGTTTTGAGGGTTCAAGTCCCTCTCTACCCATGAGAATACATATATATTATTGTACAGAGTGATAAATACATTATGAGCTTACTAGTTATTGGAGCAACAGGTACTTTAGGAAGACAAGTCGTACGTAGAGCATTAGATGAAGGGTTTAATGTCAAATGTCTAGTTAGAAATTTTCGTAAGGCATCTTTTTTAAAAGAATGGGGTGCAATACTAGTATATGGTGATCTTAAAATACCCGAAACAATTCCTGCAGCTCTTGAAGGTATTACAGCAGTAATTGATGCTTCTACAGCACGTCCTTATGATTCTTATAATGCATCTACAGTCGATTTATATGGTAAATTAGCCTTGATTGAAGCAGCCGAAGAAGCTATGGTTCAAAGATTTGTATTTTTTTCTATTTTAAATGCATCAAAATATCCTGAAATACCACTGATGCAGTTGAAATTACAAATTGAAAATCGATTGAAAAGATCAAGCATCCCATATACCATATTTAATTTATGTGGTTTTTTTCAAGGACTTATATCTCAGTATGCATTACCTATTTTAGATCAGCAATCTATATGGGTTGCAAGTGAGTCAACTAAAATAGCTTACATTGATACTCAGGATATTGCAAAGTTTACAATCAGAAGTTTATCTATACCCGGTCTTGAAAATCAACAATATCCGATAGTTGGCATAAAAGCATGGAATTCCTTTGAAATAATTGAATTGTGTGAAAAATTATCAGGGCAGAGATCCAAGATATCGCGTGTGCCAGTTATTTTACTGCAAATAGCTCGAGATTTTACAAAGTTCTTTGAATGGACAAAAAATATCTCAGATCGTCTAGCTTTTGCTGAAATCTTGAACAGGGGAGATGATTTTATAGATGAGATGAAAAATATTTGTAGCGTATCTAAAATCAATGCTAACGAAATAGGTTCTTTAGAAGATTATTTAGAAGAATATTTTATTAGAGTCATGAAAAAACTAAAAACATTAAATTATGACTTAAGTAATCAAGATATTAGTTTTTAATACAGGAGAAATCAAAATATGCAGGCTGCAATACTAACTATACAAATTGCAACGTGGCCTCAACAAACTATATCAAGTTCAGGAGAGATCGGTACTAACTTCTTTGTTAGGATTTTAAATTCAAAAAAAGGAAAGGAATTATACTATATTCAGGCTTTCAGTAGGGGTAAGGTCGCTGAAAACATATTCAATTTATATATTAAAGGAGATTATTTAGTAATTGAAAGCTATTTATTTAACAATTTTCTCAAATCTAAATATAATATTATTATCTGGATTATTCAAGAACATCCTATATTTTTGCCAATATAGTAATATATCAATATCAGCATTTAAGATCTCTGATATGCATATATAACTATTGCAATTTTTTTTTAATTCATGAAGGTACTTGTTTTTTGCGATAGAATAGATCAGAGTATTGAGATATATATTGCAAATAGCTGAGGTATAAAAAGTTAAATGTTTACTTTAAAGATTTTTGTTTACACTACAGTACTGTTCTTCGTGTCGCTATTCTTTTTTGGTTTTTTATCTAATGATCCATCACGTAATCCAAATCGTAAAGATTTAGAATAATTGCTTTATTGTATAAAACTCAGATGGATAAATTATAAAACCATTAGTCTGATTTATTATAGTCGTAATATTCAGGCTATTTTAATATCTGAGCCAAAGGCTATACAAACACATTGATTAGATTTATATACGATACTTATGTTAAGACGTAAATTAGGATTTACTAACCAGACTTTATCATTAATTGTTAAATTACGAATTTGATATTTAGAAGAGAAATAATTTGTTTTATTTAAAAAGTCCCTAAAATTAGATAATTTCTGTATTTCAGAGAAATAATGTATATGTTTAGGTAAATCATTTCTATGGCCAAAATTATGAAATAAGTTAGTTCCTTTATGATTTTCATAATGATGGATTATATAAAGTTGATTTCTTTGATCTAATGAATCTAATTCTACTATATATTTGTTTTGTAAATGAGGTTTTACATCTACTTGTGATTGATGCACGTAAATAGACGATGAGCTAGGTATATAAATTGTTCGTAATGTCATCCATCGCCCATGGTTTATTTTTATAAAATTTTGGAAAAACATTGTATTAAATTAGTAATTATGATTGATCTATTCTTAAATGAAAACATTGACTATTAGTTATATTATATCCATACTCAACTCGTAATGGTGGAATTTGTTTAATAGGAGTCATGACTTGCAGTCCCAAACCATAACTAATTTTTATATTACTATTATTCTGTTGATTTAATAAGCTACGAAAGAAGTGTAAATAATGATTATTTATATACATCTCAAATGCTTGACTATAAGCGCAATCAAAAAAAATGAATATAGTATTATGTTTAGTAATAGGTAAATGATAGTCTATATTTAAACTTGTAAATTTATATGGGAAAGGAATTAATTGCTCAATATAACCACGTATAGTATTAGGACTTAATAAAAATGCTTCTTCAGACAAAGGAAGACATTTAAAATTACCTATTAAATTTATAAATTTAATAGATACTACCATTATATTTTTGCTTAACTGCAAACTTTTCTTCATTTTATAAATGATTTTTGTACCATAACTAGTTTTTTTATAATTTGTTTTGCTATAAGGTATAATATGTATAAATTCAAGAGTATAAGTATCAGGACTAAACTGAGTTTTTATCTTATGAAATAGATTATAATTTATGAAAACTTTAAATCTAAAAAAACTGTACATATTATGGACCCATTTTTTTATAAAACTAGAATAACTGATATTGTTCCTCTGAATAATCATTTTGTCATGATTAGCAAGAAAACTAAATCTCATTTTATTCTGTAATAAAATAGATTCATGGATCATATTTTTAAAATCCAATTCTTCTTGAGTTATTAGGCTGCTGGTCAAAAAATGATATAAAATTAAAGAAAAGCTTTGGTCCTTTAAAATTAAATTTTTATAATGCAGACAAGTTTTTTGGTCTTGACTTAGTAATATTGGTACATTGTGGTTATTATAGACATAAGTAATATATTTTACACAAAAAGATATATAATTGGATAAACTACTGAACTTTTGGTTATATGGTATTTGATATTTGATTGTAACGCTAGGGCCTGATTTTGGAAAGCTTGCATCGATCATAATATTACTGTTATCCTTTCCTAAATATCTCATATAATGTCTAAAGCCAAAATTGTCACCTGCTATAAGAATCATTTGAGTTAAATACCATTCATTTAGCTTATATACAATTTGACGATAACTGGAATACTGACTTAATATTGGATATAAGCTATAATCATAGTTATAGATAGGTAAATATAGAGTATGATACAATCTACATGATGTAATAATAAAATTATGAATAGTTGTTAAAATCTGTGATCTCGTAACTAAATGATAATGCTCTTGATTACCAAGTAAGTGATTTAATGAATAATCCACAAGTAATTCTGCAGATTCTATTAAGCTATATGCAATAGAAACTTTTTTACTGAACATATGAGTAGAACGACTATTTGTAAGTTCAACATATAAAATTAACTTTACCTGTTTAGTTTTACACACATCATATATTATTTCGTATTGGCATTGAGAGATAAGTTTTTGATTTTTCATGTGAAGTATTCCACGTTCTAAATGATGTAGATTAAATCTTTCACCTGGTTTTTGATGTATTATGTTAAGTATTAATGTTGTTGGTAAAGCCTTTTTTAAATTACTCATCTGTTGTCCTTTAGAACAAGCTACGATATCAATTTTATTGATTACTCCTTCAAATATATCTATATTAATATTTGTATAGTTAGAATTATCATATTTGATGATTACTTCAGCCGATGTGTAGCCGCGATCATGATACCATTGTTTTAGTAAATCAGCATTATGCTTTATATGCATAAAATTCATAGGTTTTCCTAGTTGATCACGAAAAATACACCAAATATACGAGTAAGATATTAGTTTATCTTTATAATTAGTTACCGATATAGTTTTTAAAATAGAGTTCATTACAACATTAATTAAAATCACTTGATGTGATTTTTTCATATAGCTAGTAAGCTCAACATGCGTAAAAAAACCTGAAAGCTTCATCTTGTTAGATAAATGTTTTATTTCTTTTAAAGGAATAATATCTTTTTGGCTTATATTGATATCCATTAACATTAGTAACTTATGTTGTAAAAAAGAATTATTAATGCCATTAATAACTATTTTTTGTGATTGTATTTTTCTTGAGTATTTGTCTTGATATTTTTTGTGATCATGAAAAAAGATGAATGTAATAGGATATTTAGAATAATTGAGAGATAAATTACGAGTATAAAAAAATGGATTGGAATTCGTAAAAACTTTAGATAAAGATATATTTTTACACATAAAACATAGGATAACCATAATAAAGTAAAATGGTATAGAATTAATAAATTTCTTCCTTCTCATAAATAATTCAAAGAAAACAATAATATATTAATTATATTAAATATAATTTAAGTATTAAAAATCAAGTAATTTATTAGAAGCAATACTTTTATGAAATATTGGAATCTCAAAAAACTAAATCGATCTCGTGTTGAAAAGATAAGTCCTCTTCCAAGATCTCTTACCAAAACTTTTGATAAGTTTAAGCAAGAATTAAATCCACATGCTGAGATGGAGGCTCTGGAAGAATTTCGTGTATCAAGATATCAAACAGTAGCTTCAGTAAAATACTTATTAGTTATAATTATTGTGCCAATAATTATTAATCAAGTATCTAAACACTTTATTATTGGACCAACAGTAGACTATATATGGAATATTAAACAACCAGGAATTTTTTTAAATTCTTCACAAGAAGAAAGAGCGTTTATAGAATTACAACGTTTTGAAGAAAAATTGCATTTTGAAATTTTAATAGGAAAATTCCCTGATATATCTAATGATTTAATAAAATCTAAAGTTCAAGAAAAAGCATTATTGATTACAAAAGAATATGTAAATGAAAGTATTAATTCTATTAAAAATATATTGGCTGATATTTTATCTATAATAGTTTTAGCTATTTTAATAATCAGTGGACGTCGAGAGTTATACATACTTAAATCTTTTATTAATGAAATAATATATGGTCTTAGTGATACTGCTAAAGCTTTTCTAATAATTTTATTTACTGATATTTTTGTGGGTTTTCATTCTCCTCATGGCTGGGAAGTTGTTCTTGAGATCATGTTAAGACACTTTGGTTTACCGGAGAGTAGAGACTTCATTTTTCTGTTTATATCAACATTCCCCGTAATCCTAGACACTATTTTTAAGTATTGGATATTTAGATATTTAAATCGAGTATCACCTTCAGCTGTGGCCACTTATCATAGTATGAATGAATAAAGTAGCTTGGATAATTCTTTGTAAGATGTTATAATTCTTATATAGGCATCTGTGGCCGAGAGGCCGAAGGCAGCGGACTCATGTGCGATCCGTTTCTTGGGTGTTAAAGGTTGTATTTAATTAATAATCAAAGCTAACCAAGAGCTATTCTATATGTATTTATTATAGATAAGATAACTATATTTTCTGTGCTATATAATATAGCTACCTAAAAATCATAGGTGAACTCATTGAGTCAATCGAATACAAGACAGCCTAATTTTGTTTTTGATAAAGCAGACTTGATGGAAATGTTGATAAGACTAGTAAAACGAACCCTTGAATGAAGTATTTATTATGATTAACAAGCATCATCAAATTGTTAATTTCCTCCATAGGCTAGTTATTATGAGTTATACTAAGTATGATTTCTAAAAGAGAGGATGAATATATAGAGAGGAGTCTAAGTCAAATAAATATTAGAAAATATGGAACGGAGTAACTATGCTCAAAATTCCTGTTTAAGGTAAGTTTAGGCAACGAATATTTTAGCATAGAAAGATGTAATAAAAAGCCAATATTCTACTAATCATAGAAATAAGCTGACGTATTACACCCATCAAATGGTATTTTAATAAATAAGGTGATGAATGAAAATCGTTCTTCAAGATATTCAATATGTAGAACTATTTTTAAGTGAAAAAACGATAAACGAAATAAGGAAGAGTCTATTTTACCTTCAAAAAAAAATATATCAAGCTTCAAAAGAATGCCATTATTCAATGGTCCATAGTTTTCAAAAACTACTTATATCATTGTTTTCAATACACAAATTAGCACAACATATTGTTATAGTAAAGTACTGTAAAACAAATAAACCGATTTATACAAATCCATCATCATTTATAAATAATCATATTATAATCCAACAAATCAATAAGCAATTAATGTTGTGGTGCTTAGAAGCAGAGTGGCAAGATAAACTAAAACTAGATTATAATCAATTACGCACATATGTACAAACACCATCTTACTACATTTCTCAGTCAAGAGTATACTTGAAGAATTGCGATATAAATTATCTGGTTGATAAATTACAATCAATATCATGGATTCATACAAAACTTATTGTACTTTTTAACAAACAAACTTTGAATCAAGTAGTAAATCATTATCCCGAATATTTACTGCTTGATACCGAGTACAGTCTTGTCAGTCTACTGAATTCTATACTTCTTAATGGACTACAATGGGTATATTATCAGCAGAAACTACAATATATCTCAGATGATATCATTATTAAGTACTCATTGAAATATGAAATTTATATTTTGAATTTTAAAAAGTGCAGTATGGATAAGTTCAGTAAGTGCGTGATAGATAATTTTCTTTATAACATTAGTTTATATTATGGTTACAATAATACTTTTAGGTACCTACAAACCCATTCACAACTTAATATAGTTGATATAATAGATAATATTTATAATAAATCAATCGTTACAAACTTAACTAAGTATTTAAAGAACTTTTTATATCATAAGGACAAGTTAGGAAGAGTAAGAATTAATAGTAATCAATCTATTAGATTAACTATTACTCATATTAATACAATACTCTATACTTGGTTGTGCCAGTATAGAACATTATTTACATATAATGATCTATCTAAGATAGATAGCGCAATTGAACTTATGCTGTATAAATGGATGCGCAAAAAAAGAGTTGATAAAAATTACTCTAATAAAGTATTGAAACGTGATATACGACCATTGTCAATAATATACAAATATGATGGGTAGGAGCCGTATGAGATGAAAGTCTCACGTACGGTTTTGAATGAGAGGTATTCTATCAAGAATTGAAAATATCGACTCTAATAATCCGCCATCCGTAATAGGACGTCGCTGGTTCGAATCCAGCCAGATGCACTAATTGCAAGAATATATTAATAAATAATAAGCGGGTAGCGGGAATCGAACCCGCATCATTAGCTTGGAAGGCTAGGGTTTTACCACTAAACTATACCCGCTTGCTTCTACATATCTTACAATAATATAAAATATAAAAACAAGATTATTATTTTAATACCCTTATATACATAATTTCTATATACCCTCTATTATAACCCCTAAAAACCGTGCTAACTCTGTAGCCTGTTCTTCTATCTCTGACAATAATAAAGGTTCTCCTACACGTGTTAACGGAATCTCTCGACCATCTTTAGTTTTCAAATAAATTTCTCGTTTTGGTGTTATTCCATCATTGATTATAACTTTAATTGCTTTAATTTCTTGAATCGGATATTCTAAACGCACAGTCCGGTTTTTACCTGGGAAACCAAATCTAAAAATAGTTATTATTCCATTTGCTATGTCAAATTTATTATATCCACCACCTATATCCCAAATAATAGTTAACCATAAAAATGCGCTCAAAAATAAAGCTGTAGTTCCATAGAAAGTCATAATTACACCTTGCGGTATAAAGATTAATTCTGAAGCATTTGTGAAAGGCAGTAAATTATTCCCTGAATAACTGGATAGGCCAGCTAAGAAAAATCCTAGGCCTCCTCCTAAAATTGAAGAGGCCCACCAATAATTACTTAAACGTCTTGAGCCTTGAATATGATCTTGCTTGACAAGCATAATTTTTATTGAGATAACTTATTTAAAAACATATATTTTGATTAGATATAATTTCTATAATCAACATTAACCATAGAAACTTACTACATTAACAATAAATGATGTCATTTTAGATGTAGTTTTGTTAACTTCAATACTAAATTAATTTAATTGATTGCAAACTAAAAAATAGTCCAATGGCCAAACCCATAAATAGAGATAAAAATAGCATATAACTGATCAAAATAGACATTATTTACTCCTTTGAATTTATGTTAATACTCAACCAGAAACAAATATGGTGAATCATTGAAAGCATAAAAGCTGAACAATACCAATAATTATATATTCTTAATTATTTGCAATAAAAATATGATATATATCACAATCTAGTATATTATATATCGATAATATATAAACTATTACTAAATTATTACATCTGGATATCAGAAATATGACAGACTTTATACAACCTTATAATGAAGATCCGTTTGTAGGTAATTTATCTACTCCCGTAAGTACATCAAGTTTTACTAGGGGCCTGCTTAGTAACTTACCTGCTTATCGCAGAGGAGTTACTCCTCTCATGAGAGGTTTAGAAATAGGTATGGCTCATGGATATTTTTTAGTAGGACCATTTGATAAGCTTGGGCCATTACGCAATACAGATGTTGCATTATTATCAGGTTTTTTATCCGCTGTGGGTTTAATCATCATTCTAACCACTTGTTTATCTATGTATGGAAATGTATCCTTTAGCAAAGAAGATAGTCAAGATGTTTTACAAACATCAGAAGGGTGGGGGCAATTTACAGCTGGTTTCTTAGTTGGAGCAGTAGGCGGAGCAGGATTTGCTTATTTATGCTTAGCCAATATTCCAGTCTTACAAAGTGCCGGCTTAAGTGCTGTTAACTAATTAGTCAAAAGATTATGTTTAATTAAACAGCTAGTAAAGGGACTTGAACCCATAACCTGCTGATTACAAATCAGCTGCTCTACCAATTGAGCTATACTAGCCTGTAGCATATAGTATATCACTTTTTTAAAATTTATACAATAAAGGTTTACATGCCTTTTATCGGCATGTAAACCTTAATTATTGTAGTTACATAGGATTTTTATCTTCATCCACATTACGTAAAGATTCGTTCTGATTCATTTCGTTACAATTATACTCTACATAGTATGATATTGTTTGATCTAAACAAGTAGCAGACCAACCAATAAGTTTTTCATCTTCTAAACTACCATTGAAGTCATCAAATACATCATTTACATGAATTGTTTCCATGATTAATTCTCCCAAAACTCTCTTGTGTTCAACTAATTAAGAACTATAATCTATGCTTCTAATATTGTAGCATAATGCTTTATAATTGTCACTACTAAAATATTTCTTTTTATTTGCCTACACTGAGTTATTTCAATAAAGTTTTCATAGCTTTTGTAGATACTCTTTCTCTAATCCAACATTTTTTTTCACTAGACCAAATTTTGTAAGTTTGCAGATTTACATTCTGAATTTTTTTTGTCCTTACATGTGAATGAGAAATAGAATACCCATTATTTCTTTTTTTCGCCATAATTTTACAGACTTTAGACATAAGTATACTATATCCTTTTTATTTGTCTTTATCTAAGTATTTATTTAAAGTGCTAGCTAGTGTTGATTTAGGTACAGCTCCAATAACCGTGTCAACTCTTCCACCATTTTTAAAAATCATGAGAGTAGGGATACTACGTATACCATATTCAGTTGCTGTACTTGGATTCTCATCTGTATTAATTTTTACAACTTTAATACTATCACTATATTCATGTGCAATTTCATCAACTACAGGTGCAACCATACGACAAGGTCCACACCAAGGAGCCCAAAAATCAACTAAAACAGGTCGATTATGATTTAATACTTCTTCACTAAAAGTAGAATCCATAACTTGAGAAACTAACAAGACTTTATTCCTCTATATATGTTCCCTTGCTGGATAAATTGTAACACAAATCAGAAATTAAATGTACATATTGACAAACACTTGATTGGTTTGATATTAAAATAACTTATCATTACTATAAATAAAGTTATAATCAGTTGATAATCTAAAGATGATAGATTGTTAAATAGGGTTATGAAAGAATTTATCTTTCATATTATTTATCTAATAATTACAGTACTAAACCTGTAAAAAACAACCTAATGAAACTGCCTTATATTCAAGGAGGAATACATGTCTCAATCCGTAGAAGAACGGACAAGGATTAAAAACGAACGTTATGAGTCTGGAGTAATTCCATATGCAAAAATGGGATATTGGGATCCTGACTATGTAGTTAAAGAAACTGATGTACTAGCTTTATTTAGGGTAACACCACAGCCTGGTGTTGACCCTATTGAAGCTTCTGCAGCTGTTGCAGGTGAATCCTCCACAGCAACTTGGACTGTTGTTTGGACTGATCTTTTAACCGCTTGTGATTTATATCGTGCTAAGGCATATAAAGTAGATGCTGTACCAAATTCTTCTGATCAATATTTTGCATATATTGCTTACGACATTGATTTATTTGAAGAAGGATCTGTTGCCAACTTAACAGCTTCAATTATCGGGAATGTATTTGGATTTAAAGCAGTTAAAGCTCTGCGTTTAGAAGATATGCGTCTACCTGTAGCCTATCTTAAAACCTTCCAAGGTCCTGCTACAGGAACTATCGTAGAGCGTGAACGAATGGATAAATTTGGTCGTCCTTTTCTGGGTGCAACTGTAAAACCTAAACTTGGTTTATCGGGTAAAAACTATGGCCGAGTGGTGTACGAAGGTCTAAAAGGAGGATTGGATTTCCTTAAGGATGATGAAAATATTAACTCTCAACCATTTATGCGTTGGAGAGAAAGATACTTGTATTCTATGGAAGGTGTGAACCGTGCTCAAGCTGCAGCAGGTGAAGTGAAAGGTCACTATTTAAACGTTACAGCTGGTACTATGGAAGACATGTATGAAAGAGCAGATTTTGCTAAAGAGCTCGGCAGTGTAATCTGTATGATTGACCTTGTTATAGGCTATACTGCAATTCAGAGTATGGCTATTTGGGCTCGTAAGCATGACATGATTCTTCATTTACATAGAGCTGGCAACTCAACCTATTCACGTCAAAAAGAGCATGGTATGAATTTCCGTGTTATCTGTAAATGGATGAGGATGGCTGGTGTTGATCACATTCATGCAGGCACAGTAGTAGGTAAACTAGAAGGTGATCCTTTGATGATCCGAGGATTTTACAATACTTTACTTCAAAGTCATTTAGATGTTAACTTGCCTCAAGGTATCTTCTTTGAACAAGATTGGGCTTCACTAAGAAAAGTTACACCAGTAGCATCTGGTGGTATTCATTGTGGACAGATGCATCAATTACTTGATTATCTTGGAGACGACGTAGTTCTACAATTCGGAGGTGGTACTATTGGTCACCCAGACGGTATTCAAGCTGGTGCAACAGCTAATCGTGTAGCATTAGAAAGCATGGTATTAGCAAGAAATGAAGGACGTGACTATGTAAATGAAGGGCCTCAAATACTACGAGATGCTGCTAAAACCTGTGGTCCTCTACAAACAGCTCTAGACTTATGGAAAGATATTTCTTTCAACTATACTTCTACTGATACAGCTGACTTCGTAGAAACTCCAACAGCCAACGTTTAACTTGATGCAGTTTTGATTGTATTTTTTATGATTCAAGAATGAATAGACTTGAGTCTTATTGCTTAATCATTAAAGGAGTATAAAAAAGTGAGAATAACACAAGGAACTTTTTCCTTTCTACCAGATTTAACAGACGAACAAATATCAAAACAAATTGCTTATGCAATTTTAAACAACTGGTCTATTAATATTGAATTTACAGATGATCCACATCCACGTAATGCGTATTGGGAATTATGGGGACTTCCATTATTTGATATTCAAGACCCAGCAGCAGTAATGTACGAAATTGCAAGTTGTCGTAAAGCAAACCCTGGTGTTTACATCAAAGTCAATGCTTTCGATAATACAAGAGGGATTGAAAGTTGTTGTCTATCTTTTATTATTAACAGGCCTATTTCTGAACCTGGATTTACATTACTACGTACAGAAGATGTAGGTCGTAATCAAAAATATAGCATTCATAGCTATGCTACAGAAAGACCTGAAGGTGCGCGATACTAATTTTAGTTATTATCGTGACCTAAATTAAAAGACTAATAATAAAAACAATAAGATAGAAAATTATCATGAAGATAATTTTCTATCAAAAACATATCTTCAATTTAAATACACATCATATATGGAACAACCGTTTTCTGATGATACTCTTGTTAATTTACAAGAAGAATATGATAAAACTCAAATACAAGAAGTTTTAGACGAACTTGATAGAGAATTGATAGGCTTAATACCGGTGAAAACACGTATTAGAGAAATCGCAGCATTACTATTGATTGATAGACTAAGAAAAAGTCTTAATCTTGTATCTGGTAGTCCTGGCTTGCATATGTCTTTCACAGGAAGCCCAGGCACAGGAAAAACTACAGTTGCTATGAAAATGGCAGATATATTACATCGCCTGGGTTATATACGTAAAGGACATTTAATGACTGTGACTAGGGATGACTTAGTAGGACAATATATAGGACATACAGCACCAAAAACCAAAGAAGTTTTAAAACAAGCTATGGGAGGCGTTTTATTTATTGACGAGGCCTATTACCTTTATAAAGCAGATAACGAAAGAGATTACGGAGCTGAAGCAATTGAAATTCTTCTACAAGTGATGGAGAATCAGAGAGACGATTTAGTGGTAGTTTTTGCTGGCTATAAAGACAGAATGGATAAGTTCTATGAATCTAATCCAGGTTTATCATCACGTGTGACTAATCATGTAGATTTTCCTGATTATACTGCAGAAGAGCTATTACAAATAGCTAAATTAATGATACAAGAACAACAATACTGCTTTGCACCCGATGCTGATCAAGTCTTACTTGAATATACAAACAGAAGAATGCAGCAGCCTCATTTTGCTAATGCAAGAAGTATTCGCAATGCAATTGATAGAGCAAGAATGAGACAAGCTAATAGAATTTTCGCTAGTGGCGACAAAATGCTGACAAAAGCTGATCTAGTGACTATTCAATCTGAAGATATTATGAAAAGTCGTTTATTTTCTCACGAATTTGATAATTAATAACAAGATTATAATTATTATGTTAATATATGCCTATAGTATAAAGGCGGTATGGCCAAGTGGTAAGGCAGAGGATTGCAAATCCTTTACCCCCAGTTCGAATCTGGGTGCCGCCTAAGGTTTAGATTTCAATCTGGTTCTATTAGGGGGCGTGGTGGAATGGTAGACACAACAGACTTAAAATCTGTTGATCTTCACAGATCGTGAGGGTTCAAGTCCCTCCGCCCCCAATAATCGATAACAAAAGTGTTTTCTCAGAGGAGTTTTTGATGTGCATTTGTATTAACTGCTTTTATGTACATAGTTGTTCTACGTATCGGTATATTAAAAAACAGCATGGCGAAAAACTTAATATACATCACAATGAAAAAACATTTAAGGCAACTAATCCTATAATTCATGTTAATGTTAACATGGACTCACCACACCAAACAATATATATGGATTGGGATGTTGTAGAATGTCTCTCTTTCCTGGATAAACCTGGATATTGGATACAATGATAGTCTTAAAAAGTTTTGAGAGGTATTCTATTTCGAAGTAATTCAGTATTGACATTCGATGCTCTAGTCAACGATATTTTACCCGTTCTAGCTACCTCTACAATACCATATTGTGCAAGTAACTGTTTAATAGCAACAATTTTACCTGGATCACCGGTCACTTCCAAGATTAAAAAAGTTTTAGATATATCTACAATATGAGCTCTAAAAATATGTACAATATCTAAAATATCTGATCTGTATTGTTTTGAAGCATGTATTTTTAATAACATTAACTCGCGCTCTACAGAAGGTATATTAGTAACGTCATATACTTTTAGAATATTAACTAATTTATAAAGCTGTTTAGTCAGTTGTTCAATAGTCCTATTATCACCTGGAACAACCATAGTAATACGAGATATTCCTGGTTGTTCTGCTGGGCCTACAGCCAAACTTTCAATATTAAATCCTCTACGTGCAAAAAGTCCTGCAATCCTTGATAGAACACCTGATTCATCTTCAACTAAAACGGATAATGTATGTTTCATAAATTATCTTAATCTATAAAATAAATATAAATATGTAAAATCAATAGACTGGAAAATTAAAGTAGATTCGAGATTAACTCTTTATAATTAATCTTGCCAATGTTATTATATACTATCTAATGTTATAATAATTGCTAGATATTTCACAATATTTTGGACATTGCAGAAACTAATATAATTATAATTAAGATATAGTGCTAGATAAAAACAAAAATTTTAAGACAAGAAATCACGATACACCTATTATTAACGAACGTATCCCATTCCCTGAAATACGCTTAATTGATCCCCATGGGGATCAAATGGGCATTTTATCTCTAGAAGATGCTTTAAAATCAGCAAAAAATGCTGGTTTAGATCTTGTATTAATTAGTAATAAGTCTAATCCCCCTGTATGTCGTATAGTCGACTATGGAAAGTATAAGTTTAGTCAAGAAAAAAAAGCTAAAGAAGCTAAAAAGAAACAACATAGTTCTAATCTCAAAGAAGTAAAGATGCGTTACAAAATTGAAGAACATGACTATAAGGTCAGAATTAATCAGGCTTTACGTTTCTTGCAAGCTAGTGATAAAGTAAAAGCAACAATTACTTTTAGAGGTAGAGAAATTCAACACACAAACTTAGCTATTGAATTATTACAAAAAATGGCAAAAGATTTAGAATCCGTTGCAGAAGTGCAGCAATCACCATCAAGAGATGGGAAGAATATGGTTATGATACTAACTCCGAAGAAGTAACTTATCAAAAATTATATCATTCATAAAGGAAAACAAATAGTGGCAAGATATAGAGGACCAAGACTACGTTTATGTCGCAGACTAGGTGATTTACCAGGATTAACTAGAAAAGCATCCAATAAACAAGCGCCTCCTGGTGAACATGGTGAAAAAAATAGAAAACCTTCCGAATATGCAGTACGTTTAGAAGAAAAACAAAAGCTAAGATTTAATTATGGAGTTAACGAAAAACAACTACTAAAATATGTAAAATTAGCGAAAAAAGTTCAAGGATCAACCGGTTATGTACTACTTCAGCTACTGGAAATGAGATTGGATAATACAATTTTTCGACTTGGTATGGCCCCAACTATTCCAGCTGCTAGACAACTAGTTAATCATGGACACATATGTATAAACAATAAATTAGTATCTATTCCAAGTTATCAGTGTAAACCAGGCGATATTATAAGTATAAAACAGCAAGATAGATCTCGCAATTTAATCGAGAAATACTTAATGTTCCCTGGACTTGCCAATATACCCAGCCATTTAGAATTAGACACAGTGAATCTATTAGGTAAAGTAAATGGAATAATTGAGCGAGAATGGGTTGCTCTTCAGTTAAATGAACTGTTAATTGTAGAGTACTATTCACGCAAATAAATTGTTGAATAATAAAGTGTATACTAATACCTTCTTAACTGATGCTACAAAGTCACCAGTTAGGAGGTTGCCTGCTTGTTAGAGACCATACAATTCTTTGGGCCCATAGTTTCAAAGTAAGTTTATAGGTAGCTAATTGTTTACGATGCGAATCCAAATACAAATTTTCATCTGAACTCTTATTCTGGATTTCTGTGTATGCTTCTTTACCCGGTATAAATAAGAAATTTCTATTTACTAGATCTACTTGCTGTTCATTATCTTTTAAAAAATCTTCCAGATTATATACACGTAGTTTAGGTTGTTTAGGAAGTTTATAGTCCGACATATTATCTTTGAAATGTTTCCATGCCTGCATAGCTATATCTTTGTTGAAAAAAATAGCCGTGTATTTATTGCTTGGCTCATCTCCAGGTATTGTGTAATAATAGTTAACTTGTTGAATAGTTTTGCTATTCTTCATACTGCAATGCATAGGTTCAATAAAATATATTGGCTGACCTTGAAAATAGTTTTTACCATATTTTTGTTGTTTATCAAAGACTAAACCATTTCTATATCCACGTACACTTACAAGTTTACCTACTTCTTCTAGATCAGGAAACAAACGAAATTCTGTTCTTGGTGGTGCTAAACGGTTTAGTCTATAATAAGCTTGGATGTTACTTGATAAAACATTTAGTCCGTTTTGATTTGACGAGCGAGGATACTTAAACCTAATAAAATTTTCATACTCTTTCGCATCATTAGGGTTTATAAAAAACCAACCTTCATACAATGCATTATCTTTATTCAACCATAAAAACCGATCATGATACCATTGATAAATACTATTTAATAGATCATTTTTCAGTACAAGCTGATTAGCTGGTTCAGCTAATACTATCTGATTAAACCCATTAACTACAATAAATGTAGGACAATTATTGTGTTGCAGCTTTTGTAATAACCTGCTTTGTAATTGATTGGGAAAGCTAGGACAACGCTTATTTTGCCACAAACCATCTAAATATTTAGGTGTCTTTATATTAAACTTTTTATTCCATACATAACGGATAGAGCTTAATTGATTTAATGAGCCTAAACTTGTTGTTTTTACCTGATCACAATCAATATAGCCATTTTGTAATGCTTTTGTAAAATTCACTATGAATTTTTTCTTTTTATTCTTTACAAGGGAACCTTCTTGCTTAGCGACAAGCCCTGAATATTTTCTAACAACTGAATTAGTATTAGAGAGAAATATTGTTTGTTTCCAGTACTTATCAAGCAGCTCTTGAAATAAATTAGAATTGCTATCCTGTAATTTAGAAAACCTGTAAACTGATTCTGTTGCAACAAAAAGTTTATGATTTAAAAAATCATGCGACGATGAAGTATAGCTTTTTTTAAATTTAAGACCGAATGCACTGTTACTTAAATTTAAAACTTCAAAGTAGTTGAACGACTGTACTGGTTTATAATTTAAAATATTAGTTGATGTATGCAAGTATAATGTGAAAGACATAAAATTCAATACAACCTAAAAGTTCTAATTAATATAAATATAAATATAGCAAGTATAATCACTTTGACCAGAATAGAGATATACAAGCTAATCTCAGGACGCACAGAAAACATAATATATTAAGTATATTTTTCAATCTATAACCAATATTAGCTATAGATTCAAAGATAAGCTATTTTTTGAATATCAATCTACAACTACATACTTATTTATATGTTTTATAATTTACAAGCTAACTCATTGATAAGCTTCAATCTTTAAAAACCTACATTTATAGTTTAAAAACATACATATAATAAAATAGAACTTGGAACTGGTGGGATTTGAACCCACGTCCATGTTAATAGAAATAACCAGAAGGTATCTATTTCATAGATACAGAAAAACATATAGCATACTTTCATACTTAACTTTACTTGAAACAATATATTTAACTTTCTACTGTGTCAAGAGCAACATATTCGTAAGATCATCAACTAAATTGTATAAGTGCAACAGTTGATACTCAAAAAATATAGTAAATACTAACAATCTTTGAACAAATAATTTAAGCTATTACTAGTCTTTGAGAAAAAGGAATAATTTGGCTTTTTGCATTTATTGTAATTCTAATTAAGTGTGTTACACTTGAATTATTTTTTCTTATCCTTCAGGAAAGATATCAACATGTAGAAACCTGACAGTCCCCTAAATTTATTTACGTATAGGTTAAGATAATATAATTGATTACAAGATACAAGTCAAGTACATAAAATAGGCAAGGAAGGATTTGAACCTTCGACTTCCAGAATCGGAATCTGGCACTCTATCCACTGAGTTACATGCCCATCACATTATAGACAGAATCACAAAAGAAATCCAATTGTATCAAAACTTCTAGAGATAGAAATTAATATAAAGTAAGATAAGTTTATCACTCGCGTCAATAATCTTTAAATTTAAAGAGATAAAGGTTATTTACTATTAAGTGAAACAAAACCTATGTTTTAATAAGGTTAATTCTGGCAATATTGCTGTTGCATTATTAAACAAACTTCTGCTTTGACTAGTTCCATTCCTATATATAATGAGTGATTTATTGATAATTTTGAACAAATAGTATCATGTCGTTGAATAAGATCGGAAACTCTGTGAGATGTATAAGACGTAAAAAGTACACGATATTTATTCTTCTGATCAGAAATAGGATTATCTTTGCTTACATGAAAATCGATCATTATTTGACCATTTAGTCTTGTAGATATTATACAATACAATTGGTCTTCAATTACTGGCAATGATGTATTCATTAAAGAATCAAAATGATTAGATTTTTGTATAAAACTCTGAGAGATGTGAGGATAAAAGTGAAACATATCAAGTTTAAATAAAATTAAAGATATAAAAGTTTAAGAATTAAATATGCGACAAAAATATGATCCATCAAAGATATTTACTAAAAACAAAAACTATAATTTAGTATCGTCAAAACCATTTGTTAATACCTATCACTTTTAAAACATATAAGACTTAAATTGAACTATATTAAATATTATCTAATACTATATTGATCGGACTCAAAATCAATTACTTTGTACAGTAAATGTTATCTTTCATCAATATATATAATACAGGAGAAATCAAAATATGCAAGATGCAATATCAAGTATCGTTAATAAATATGACTTAGCTGGTAAATATTTAGATAGTGTTGCCATGGATGAACTTCAAAACTATTTTACTACTGGATTAGATAGAGTGCGTATTTCTGAAATAATAAACAGTAAAGCATCTAATATAGTAAAGGAAACCTCAGCCCAACTTTATGAAGAACAACCAGAGCTACTAAGACCTGGTGGCAATTCTTATACTACACGCAGATATGCTGCATGCCTACGCGATATTGAATACTATTTAAGATATTGTAGTTATGCAATAGTTGCAGGTAATACAAATATATTAAATGAAAGAGTATTAGATGGCCTAAGAGAAACGTATAATTCGTTAGAAGTACCCATCGGACCAACTATAAGAAGTATACAGATACTGCAAGATATTATTATAGAAACTGTAGAGATAAACAACGTGAAAGTAGAGAAATCAAAAATTATTGATGAACCTTTTGAATGCTTAATAATAGGACTAAGTGAAAAAAATATTTAACTAATAGATAGATAGAAATTACAATATATATATCGTGAAATAAAAAATACATAGAATTAGAAAAATACAAAATTAGACGTTTAACATGGAGCAAACAAATTTAGTTATCTTCATAACATATGCTTTACAGAGAGCCGAAAATATATTTACTACAAGAATTAATGAATTAAGTCTAAGTATTTTATATATGCTCTTAGGATTTTTTATTTCCACTACACTATCTACAATACCAGGGCAAACAGGAGATTGGGGAATCATTGGCGCAGCTATGATAGTCACTGTTTACGAAAGAATTAGTAGATACACATATAGTTTTTATATTGTCAAACATAAATATAGTCATATAATGAAGACAATTAATAATGTGAAAATAGGCATTCTATATGGCTTATTTGTCGATGCATTTAAACTAGGAAGCTAAGCTAATGCAACAATATTTTAGACCGTCTTTTTGTATGACTTCAACGATAACACAATTGTTTGCGAAGGTGTTTTTACGATTTCAGCACCATCTTCAATAAGATATCCTTCATCCACTATAGGACAAGGTCAAAAACCATATTTCTTTTGACCAATCCTAAACATTTTAACAAATGATATAATTAAGCGATATCATTCACCATCGATAAAAATAAAGCTGGGTCACCAGCTTTAGGAGACTGCTCTTGAGGCCTAAATTTACGTACTGGACCTGCCCAATTAAGTTGTGGCATAATAGCTTTATTTATAAATGCTTGTGAAGTTCTCGGAGTTTTTAAATTAAAAGGCATTTCACCTTTACTCCTTTGAGCTATAATTCTCCTACGTTGATATGGCACTGTTGAGTCACCAAAATTTTCAAGATACTCATCACTATTAAGAAGCATATCAAGAAAACATTCTAATCCTTTAGATCCAATAATTACTGAAAATGCATATTTTTCCCTATCATTATAAACATCACGACCTAACACCCTTTGGACACACATCTCTACAAAACGGTAATTATTATTAACATCATAATTTAACTTACGGAAACTCTCTGAAAGTAACAAACCTTTAATAAGATCTTTCACTTTAATTTGATTAAATCGTAATTGAGATTCCAAAAAATATTCTGAATTACTTTTCAAAATCTGATGCTCACTAAAAATCTGACGATATGCAGCCCAAATAATTTCATCCATACCATTTGCTGTGGGCAAATTATCTGTAGTATATACCTTAGGTTGTTCGTCACCAGGTAACGTTTCAAAGCCATTTACGCGTTGATTTTGAGTTGATAAAGAATAATTTAGTATTGGAATAGACATATTTGGTCTCCAGTATAACTTATAATATTTTTGAAGGTAGTTGTAATTTATGCTAATCAAGCATAATACCTATATTTATATTTTATGTTTAAGTATAGATATCGTGAATCTTTCTATATCTAAATATACAAAGATAAATATACAACCTCAAGTATACTATGAAAATAGAATGAAAGGCTATGTAGTATGAACAAATATTCAGCCTGCAATAAGTGCTAATTAATTTTAATTATATAAATTAATAATTTCACAATTAATCTGTAAAACAACCAAATAACTAATTATTGCTAATATAAATAGCTACAGTATAATGAATCAACCCAATAACTTAAGTTTAGAACAACAATTTAAACTAACAGTCATCAGAAAAAAAATTATGAATCTAGAAAGTAAGGATAGCAAAAAATATTTGAATCTAACTTTAGAGTACATGTTAATCAAAGATAATATTATAAAGTTTCTTGTTAAAAGCCAGAGATTATAAAGATTAATCAACAATTACAGTTGATATATCATATTATTTAGCGTATCTACTACATGCTTACAATCAAGCAAAATGTTACAGTTTATTACTTTGTTATAAATAAGATCCTTTATATGTCATATATTGTAGTTTCGATACTAATACATCAGCAAGTTCAATTAAATGACAGCTGAAACAGCTAAGTCCTTTATATTTGTAATAGGGAGAGCTCTATGCTTGACGCATTTTCCAGAGTTGTAGTTAATTCAGATGCTAAAGCTGCTTACGTTGGTGGCAGTGACCTACAAGCTCTTAAAAAATTCATCGCTGACGGTAACACTCGTTTAGATGCTGTTAACTTCATCGTATCTAACGCAAGCTGCATCGTATCAGATGCTGTTTCAGGTATGATATGTGAAAACCCTGGCCTAATTGCTCCTGGCGGTAACTGCTATACTAATCGCCGTATGGCTGCTTGTTTACGTGATGGTGAAATCATTTTACGCTACGCTTCTTATGCACTTTTAGCTGGTGATCCATCAGTTCTAGAAGATCGTTGTTTAAATGGTCTAAAAGAAACATACATTGCTTTAGGTGTACCAACTAATTCTTCAGTAAGAGCTGTGAGTATTATGAAAGCTGCAGCTGTGGCATTTATTACTAATACAGCTTCACAACGTAAAATGGCTTGCACATCAGGCGATTGCTCTGCTTTAGCATCTGAAATTGCAAGTTACTGTGATAGAGTTGCAGCGGCTATTAGCTAGACTATGCTCTAAACAGTCTTATGAGAAATATTACAAACTTTATAAGATCTCATTAGGCGAAAAATAATCCATTTAAGGAGAAAACAATGAAATCAGTTATGACTACTACGATCAGTGCTGCAGATGCTGCTGGTCGCTTCCCTTCATCTTCAGATCTTGAATCCATTCAAGGTAATATTCAACGTGCAGCAGCAAGACTTGAAGCTGCAGAAAAATTAGCTGGTAACCATGAGGCTGTTGTGAAAGAAGCTGGTGATGCTTGTTTCGCAAAGTATTCTTACCTTAAGAATCCTGGTGAAGCTGGTGACAGTCAAGAAAAAGTTAACAAATGCTATAGAGATATCGATCACTACATGCGAATTGTGAACTATTCTCTAGTAGTGGGCGGTACTGGACCTCTTGATGAGTGGGCAATTGCTGGTGCTCGTGAAGTTTATAGAACACTTAACCTACCTGCTGCTGCTTATGTTGCAGCATTTACTTTTACACGTGATAGACTTTGTGTTCCACGTGACATGTCTGCGCAAGCTGGTCTTGAATATGCAGCAGCTCTAGACTACATCATTAATGCATTAAGCTAAAATAACTTTATTGTTTAAAGAATTAACATAAAATTACAATGGCCATCTAAGCTTTTAAGCAGATGGCCATTGTATATTATTTAGTAGCTAAAAACGTGACCGATATATAAAAATTTTTCAATCTTTAATTTAGACGAAATCAATAATGATATGATATTATAAAAAATGATGATTAAAAAAATAAATATTGGAGCTAATAATGAACTGGGATATAGCGCATAATACACTAATAAATACATCCTTTTTATTGCTGCTTATTACTCTCATAACATACTGGACTACAGTCGCATTTCCAAACTTGCCTATTATAAAAATAATCAGTAGATACCAAATTATAACTATAAATATTCTGTTATCAATTGCATTAAGTATAAGGTGGATTAAACACGGATATTTCCCTCTCAGCAACTTATATGAATCATTACTCTTTCTAACTTGGTGTCTTACTTTTGCACAAATCCTAATTGAACAACAAATTAAAAGTCAACTCATTGGTGCAATTAGCTTACCAATTGAAGTATTCATTATTGCTTTCGCCAGCTTATCTTTACCATCTGAAATGCAACAAGCAAGTCCTCTTGTTCCTGCTTTACATTCAAACTGGCTAATGATGCATGTCACAGTTATGATGCTTAGTTATGCATTTCTAATTATAGGATCATTGATATCGATACTTTTTCTAATTATCGCACAAGGAAAATCAATAACTCTAAAAGGTAACTCAACAGGATATTTTACAAGCAACAAGCCAATATCAAATCAAGAGTATAGTCAAATATATAGAAATCATAATTCTCGCAATAACTTATCATCCCAGTTACTACAATCTACATCTTTGCCTCGAATGACACTTTTAGAAAGTTTAGATAATCTTAGTTATCGCATTATAGGTATAGGTTTTCCTTTATTAACTATAGGAATTATATCAGGTGCAGTATGGGCAAATGAAGCATGGGGTTCTTACTGGAGCTGGGATCCTAAAGAAACATGGGCTCTTATTACATGGTTGATTTTTGCATCATATTTACACTCTAGACTAACCAAATCATGGAATGGTAAAAAACCTGCGCTTTTAGCATCTTTAGGTTTCTTAATTGTTTGGATTTGCTATTTAGGAGTTAATTTTTTAGGACAAGGACTGCATAGCTATGGTTGGCTTTCATAAGTATTATATAAGAAAACTATACTAAATGTTAATTCTTATAATATTCGTATTGAAAGAAAATATTTTCTAACCTACAATATACCTTATCTTATATATAAATCTCGATTGCATACAAACAATCTAATCTGTAAATCTATGAATATAAATATTTTAGTCGCATTAGTCAATTCAAACACAATGTGGTCGACACAAATAGCAATCATTATGATTATCAGTAACATTTTTGCTGTCAGTGTTGGAAGATATGCCATACAAGTAAGAAATCTAGGACCTTCGATACCTATTGCTGGTCTTCAAGGATTCGGCTTAACTGAACTTTTAGCAACCACCAGCTTGGGACATATTATTGGCGCTGGTATAATTCTAGGCCTAAAAAGTACAAATGTATTAAATTAAAATGCATAATTAAGTGTGTAAGATATATTTTATTTTTATAATATGGGATACAGTAAATGATCGTAGTTAATACTCATAGAAAGTTCCCATTTTTCTGAATTTTTGATATCTTGAGTTAATAAGCTGCTCACCATTCATGGCTAACAACTTTCTAAGCTCTCGAGATACAACCTTTTTCAAATTATCAGCTGCGAGCGATGGATTAGCTTGAGAACCGCCTATAGGCTCCGGAATAATTTCATCAATTATGCCCAATACTTTTAAATCCGATGATGTAATTTTTAATGCTTCAGCAGCTTCTGGTGATTGATGACTATTTTTCCAGAGTATAGCTGCACAAGCTTCAGGAGTAGCTACAGTATATACGGCATACTCTAACATGAGCATAATATCACCAACACCTATACCTAATGCCCCGCCGGATCCTCCTTCACCAATAACTGTACAAATAATTGGTACATGGAATGAGAACATTTCTCTCAAATTCATCGCTATAGCTTCTCCTTGACCTAATCGCTCTGCTTCAATACCTGCCCAAGCTCCTGGTGTATCAATAAAAGTTAAAATGGGAAAATTAAAATGATTCGCGTATTGCATTAAACGTAAAGCTTTACGATAACCACCTGGTGATGGCATGCCAAAATTTCTAGCTACATTATCTTTAGTATCTTTACCTCTTTGATGCCCAATAAAAACTACAGAATATCCATCCAACTTACCAATACCACCAACCATAGCTGGATCATCAGCACCACCTCGATCTCCATGAAGTTCTATCCAGTCATCCAATAGATAAGGGATATAATCCAGTGTTGTTGGACGCTCTGCTTGTCTAACCAAATGTAATCTTTGCAAAGGCGTTAAGGATGCAAAAATCTCTTGTTTCAGATCCAACAAGTCATTTTGAAAACACTCTAATGCTTCACTAATATCAATATTATTTTGTCTAACTACATCAGAAAGATGTGTTATTTGATTTTCTAACTCTGTCACCGGCTTCAAAAAATCTAAAGCCAAAATTTTTCTTTCGCTAGCTGCCATAATAGTTGTAATAAATAATCCAAGTACTAATATTTTTGTGTTTCAATTACGAATTAATACATATTCCTATTTTATAGATAATCTTTGAGGAAACAAATATGTCATGTCTGCAAGACTAGTCAAGATATCAACAAAACGATCAGTTAACTCAATACTATTTTGAAGGAAAATATAGAATAAATGAAAAAAACGTGGATCATCAAAGCGCTGAGAAATGCGTGTTGTTGCACGCACTAAATCATCGTAATTTAAACCACGATCACCCTGTATATAAGATAGGTGACATAGTATTGGATAATCCAAGCATGTTTTAGATAAGGGATTAAAACTATTCAACTGGGACTCTTTAATAATTTCTAATGGAATAATATCAATTACAGAATCATTTAACAGTCCCATTTGATTTGTTTCAATTAATGAATTTTTTGGTATAAGTTGTGAAGAAGAATAAATATTAGCAATAGCTAACACCGAATTAGTTTGACTTGCAATATCTACTACTGAACCAATACTTAAACCTCGCAACCTAATTAAAGTGCCTGGTCGCACACCATTAGCATTTTCAAACTCAATAAATATGGAATAGCCTTGAGTAATGTATGGATTATTAATAATAATCCAAGAAACAAATGAAAAAAATACGATAGAAACCAAAAAAATAATTTTGAAAAATTCGAACCTAACATTGGATGATATAATTTTCATATTTTGTAATCATTTATATATTAAATGCGAGAATCTCAACATTAGTCTGAATAGTCAGATTTGACATAAAATATTTGAAGTATCAACATTTGCATAATGTAACGAAGAATCTTCAATAGCATAATGCAGATATTGAGTATTTTCCATAGAATAAACCATTGAATTAATCTCTTTAGATAAATCAAGTAGAGAAGTAAAATTATTAAAAAAAGAGCCTACGCCGACTGCTGAAGCACCGCAAGATATAGCTATAGGAGCATTTAGAGAATTCATTCCAGAAGAGCAGATTATCGGTATATTTAAATAAGTGCTTAGTATAGCTGTGCTAGATAAAGTAGCTGAAGCACTTTGCATTGACCCACATAAGCCGATGTTACTATTAAGTTTACTACTAATGCCTTCTGTCTGAATCATATCTACACCTAACTTTTCAAGTCTTTGTCCCAAAGCTAATTGTTCCATCATCTTTAACTTATGAGGAATAGTAACGCAAATAGATGCATTCGGTACTTTACTAATTAGTTCTTTAGTTAGATCAATAATTTGTTTTTGCGAAAAATTTATGTCTTGATTATAGAAAATGTCAAAATTACCCACTTCTAACATATCTGCACCCGCATGATAACAAGATACTAGTTCATCTATATCTATCGAAGAAACACATAATGGTAAAGATGTAATATTCTTCAACTCATATACTATTTGCTCGCTAGCTGCAATATCAACGTAAGTAGCACCTGCTACTTCAGATGCTTTCAATTTTGGTACGATATCAGCAAGCTTGAAATTACCTATACCTATAATCGATTTCAAGGCTCTTTTTTGTTTACATGCTTTATAGATAATATTATTTAAAACCATCTTTTATAATAACCTAAAACTCAAAGAAATAATATAATAATATTAGTATCAACAGCATTCAGAAAGATCAAGTAAAGTATAGTATGTAAATTACAATCATCATACTATACCATACAGTACTAAACAATGTTTAGACGTTTACTTTAATAAGCTAATCCCATGCTTCTTGTAGTTTCTGCACCTAAATATACTCTTACACTGAGAAAATCAGTAGGACATGCGGTTTCACAACGCTTACACCCAATACAATCTTCTGTTCTAGGCGACGAAGCAATTTGACCTGCTTTACATCCATCCCAAGGAACCATTTCTAAAACATCACAAGGACAAGCACGTACACATTGAGTGCACCCAATACAAGTATCATAGACCTTTACATTATGAGCCATAAAACATGTATGATTATAAAATAATTTACTGTATACACTTGAATAAACTAGATGAATTTAATTAAGTAATATTATAATTGAATTATTGTATATATAGTAATTACATAAAAAAACTTTATAAAATCAACTAACTGATTTATATTTTGACATAGCAATATTGGTTAAAGGACTATTCATTTCAGATGGCGGTACAATTTGCCAAAATAATGGTACAAATTCAGACCAAGAATCCAAAATTTTTCTTGCTTTACTACTGTTAGTTTTATTTAAATGCAGTTCTAGTAAACTCTTCAATTGTTGCTCTCCTTCCGTGGTAATAATTTTTTGTATTTTCACAATTTCTTTGTTCATTTTTTGCAACAGATCATTTGTTTCATCTAAGAAATAAGCTATACCACCTGTCATACCAGCTGCGATATTCCTTCCGGCTTTTCCAATTACAACAACAATACCTCCGGTCATATATTCACATGCATGATCTCCAACACCTTCTACTACAGCTTGTGCTACAGAATTTCTCACAGCAAATCTCTCGCCAGCTTGACCATTAGCAAACAAATAACCACCTGTAGCACCGTACAGACAAGTATTTCCAATAATTACTTGATCTGATGCTTGATAGCTAAAGTTTAAATGAGGTACTATAATAATTTCACCACCATTCATACCCTTGCCGACATAATCATTAGCTTCACCAAACAAATAAAAGCACATGCCTTTACAGATAAATGCACCATAACTTTGACCAGCTGAACCATAAAAAGTTAGGTTAAGAATACCATTAAAACCAAAATTCCCGTAACGTTTTACAATCATACCAGAAATCCTTGCACCTACTGAACGATTGGTGTTAACAATTTTGACCTGTTTAGCAATATAACCATGATTATCAATAGCATTCAAGATGCTAGGGTCAGCTAATAATTCATCATCTAAAACGGGCCCATTAGAATGAGGCTCTTTTATAATTGAGTTATCAGCTGATACTGTATTATTAGTAGATTGATTGAATAAGCTATTAATTTTTAGATTTTGTGTTTTTGACAATACTATCTTGTTATTAGGTTGAAGAAGATCAACAGAACCTGTTAACTCATCTAAACTATGATAACCAATTGAAGCTAAGATAGATCTTACTTCTTCTGCAACAAATACAAAGAAATTTACCAAATCTGATGGTATACCAGGGTAACGATTCCTCAAATCTTGCCTTTGAGTTGCGACACCAACTGGACAGTTATTAGTATGACAAATTCTTGCCATTACACATCCAGTAGCAATCATCGCAACAGTACCAAATCCAAATTCCTGAGCGCCCATAATAGCTGCTAATACTACATCTAAACCTGTACGCAGACCACCATCAACTCTTAATATTACTCTATTCCTTAAGTAATTATTACTTAGTACTTGATGCACTTCAGTCAAACCCAACTCCCAAGGTCCTCCAGCATGTTTAATTGAACTTAATGGTGATGCTCCCGTACCGCCATCATGACCTGAAATTTGAATTATATCTGCATTACCTTTAGCAACACCCGCAGCAACCGTTCCAATACCTATTTGAGCAACTAATTTAACCGATACTTTAGCTTGAGGATTAATTTGATGCAAATCAAAAATCAACTGAGCAAGATCTTCAATAGAATAAATATCATGATGAGGTGGTGGCGAGATTAAAGTAACGCCAGGTTTACAATTGCGAAGCTCTGCTATATAAGGACTAACTTTTTTGCCTGGTAGTTGTCCACCTTCTCCAGGTTTTGCACCCTGTGCAATCTTAATTTCTAATTGTTGACCACTCATAAGATACTCGGGTGTTACACCAAAGCGCCCGGACGCAATTTGTTTAATTGACGAATTTGCTAAATCATTATTTTTCAAACCTTTTAGATGTGTAAAACTTTCTGCTGTACCCATACTATTAACATCATTAATATGAGTAAATCTTTTTGGATCTTCACCACCCTCACCAGAGTTCGACTTACCACCTATACGATTCATAGCTATAGCTAAAGTTTCATGCGTTTCCCTTGACAAAGCACCTAAAGACATACCACCTGTACAGAATCGAGATAAAATATCACTTACTGTTTCAACTTCATCAATAGGTATAGGAGATTTATTGGTAACAATTTTCACTAAGTCCCTAAGATTAGTCGGTGGCCTATTTTCTAATAATGATTTATATTTAGCATACAGAGAAACATCCTTAGAGCGTACAGCTTTATGTAGCGTCTTAGACATCTCAGGATTATTTACATGATATTCAGCACCTGGCCTGTACTGAACATAACCGAGATTAGGCAGCTTTTTAGGTAATTCTAGCTCAAAAGCTCTATGATGTGTTTTTGATATCTCTTTAGCTAACTCATCTAACGTCATACCATCAACCCTTGAAACAGTACCTCTAAATGCTAGATTAACAATTTCATTGCCTAAGCCCAAAATTTCAAAAATTTGTGCTCCATGATAACTAGACAATAAAGATATACCCATCTTAGATAGAATTTTCAACAATCCTGCTCTTATGGCCACTCTATAATTATGTTGAGCATCCTGTACTGTTAAAGAAGGAATTTTCCCATTAGACATCAGTTTTTGTGTTTTAGGATGATACCACCAATGCCTTGCTGTCTCAAAAGCTAAATAAGGACACACTGCACTTGCACCATATCCTATTAAGCATGCAAAATGATGTGTATTCCAGCATTGTGCAGTTTCAACTATTATAGATACTTGCTGACGCAAGTTAGCTTTAATTAAATAATGATGCACTGCTCCAACTATTAGTAAGGGAGGAATAAAAATTTGATTTTCATTAAGAGTATCAGAACGATCTGTTAAGATTAAAATATCGTTATTCTCTTTAGCGAGTTTAGATGCAAGCTTACAAATATTATTAATATGTTTATTTAAATCATTAAACTCGCTTTTATCACTTATACAAGATATACTAATCTTCCCATAACTAAAGCCTGAGGTCAATAATTTCTCAAGTTCATTCTCATTAATAATAGGAGAATTCAATTGAATGGATCTGGCCATATTCGCTTTTGGAGACAAAAGATCTCCTTTAGGACCAATTGTTACTGACAATGACATAACAAGGCTTTCCCTCAATGGATCTATTGCAGGATTTGTAACTTGAGCAAATCTCTGTTTAAAATAATCATACAATAAATGAGGTTTAGAGGACAAAATAGCTAAGGGTATATCATCTCCCATACAAAAGGTAGGTTCTTTAGCTGAGCTTGCCATATGCTCAATAACTAATTCTACATCTTCATTCGAATATCCAAATAAAGTATGTAAACGCATTAATTCTACATCAGATCTATTATCTTCGAACAAGTATGGTTCTTTTGCTAAAATTTTTCTATTAGTTTTCAACCATTTACCATATGGTAATTTTTGAGCAATATTATTTTTTATTGACCAATTGTCAGAAACTAACCCAGTCAATATATTAACAGAAAACATCTGGCCTGGTCCTAATCGCCCTTTATGTACAATAGTTTGATTGTCAAGCTCAATCACTCCACTTTCTGAAGATACAATTATTAGACCGTCAGTATTAATACAATATCTAGCTGGTCTTAAACCATTGCGATCTAAAGTAGCTCCTACACTTTTACCATCTGTAAAAACAACTAATGCAGGTCCATCCCATGGTTCTTGTAAATGACTGTAATAATCATAAAAGTCTGTAATAGAAGGAAATTCTTTCAATGCCGGTTGATTTTGATATGCTTCTGGCATTAAAATCATTAAGGATTCTTCAGGGCTCATGCCAGAAGAAATAAGCAACTCAGTTGCTGCATCAAGATTAGCAGAATCACTATTTTCATAATTCACAACAGGTTTGATATCTTCAATACGATCTTTAAGAATACTATGATCAAACAAAGATTCCTTGGCTTTCATCCAATTTAGATTACCCAATAAAGTATTGATTTCTCCATTATGAGCAATAAACCTCATTGGCTGGGCCAAAGGCCATTTTGGCATTGTATTTGTACTAAAACGTCTATGATAAACAGCAAATTTACTTTTAAACTTAGGATTATATAAGTCCTGATAAAATTGGCCTAATGCAGCAGATCTTAACATTCCTTTATATACAATAGTTCTCGAAGAGAAAGAACATATATAAAACTGATGACCAATAGAATTAGACAATTGAGATATTGTTTTTTCAATTCTCTTACGTATAGCATATAAAGTTGATTCTAAAATATCATTAAATAACAAAGTAGACTTAACAAAACACTGTTTAATCACTGGCTTATTGTTTTTTGCTTGATATCCTAGTATTTCATCTATGGTAGGAACATTGCGCCAACCAATTATCTCAAAGTTTTCATCAGTTAATATCCATTCAAATACTTTCTGAAGTTTTTCAAAATCATCCTCTGGCAAAAAAACCATTGCGACGCCTATTCCTTCTTCTTCTACCAAGCAAGAATACTGAGGAAAAGATTCTTGAAATAGATCCCATGGTATTTGAGTTGTAATTCCTGAACCATCACCAGTGTCACGGTCAGCACTGCAAGCACCACGGTGCTCCATGCAGGTTAAGCATTGTAAAGCTTGAATAATCAACTTATGACTTGGTGGTGAAGAAGGCTTAGCTAAAAAACCTACACCACATCCGTCTCTTTCCTGTAAAATTGATGGCTGACCTAAATAAGTTTCTAACAGATAGGTATCGTATTTTGATGCTTGCATATATTTATCTTAATCAATAATTAAAAATGTGAGAAGCAACTATGATAATTAATAAAGTATAAACCCTATATTACAATAAACGAGATATCTAAATTAAACTTGCATTCAAACCAATTTAAAGGTTAAAAATTTTAAAATTAAAATCGAGTTAATTAGATTTGAATCAAGTATTTTATTATAGATATCAATTTTTAATTAAGTACTGCAAAAATTTAAAATTTAAACTATACAAAGAACCTACAATACTTTTTTATAACAAATGTATAGTTACTGTTATGATTATTACATAGATCAGATAAAAATCTATAAATTTAATTCTATTAAACGAAAAAGTAACATAAATGTTATAACATACGTTTATCTAAAATCCATGAATAACAATTTGCAAGTAATAGACAAAAAAATAGAGCAGGTCAATAAAAACATAAACAATATAAGCTTAGACAGGACTACATAAGTAATAAAAATCAAAAGCTACTGTAAAACAAGAAAAACTTTAAACTACAAAAATCCTACTAATATGTATACAAATATACATCATAAAAAGATATCGTAGCAAGTAATGTTGAAACCAGATGAAACTATAGTTCTAAATAATAACTTGACTTAGTAAAACTCATAAAATACAGCAGTAAATATCTTAAGCATTTCATAAAAAATAACCTGATAATATGATCTATATATAAAGATATATGCAAATATCAATCAAGCACTTATTTTAATCAAGATACAAAAGAAAAAGAATCTGCAGATAACTGGATGAAATACTAGAATATCAAATATGTTAATATTTACTATTACACTCACAACTTGTATTTAAGATTTAAAAAATAAAGTAGAGCAACTGGACCTAGGTAAAATACAAAGACAAACTATCTATTCAATGCCATGAAAGCACTTGACTTTAAAATACAACAAATTGCAATATAAAGATATATTAAGAATCATGGTTAATAAAAATGATACAAGCATATGGTATATTCAAACTTAATTGAATCTAATCAAATTATATATAAGACAGAAGAATTACTTGATGCAGCAGCGAATCGATTTAAAATAACAGTACAAGTAGCAAATAGAGCTAAAAGAAGGAAATACGAAGATATTGATATTATTGATGATCCTAGAATAAAACCTGTCATTCGTGCAATACTTGAAATGGCTGATGAAATTACTCAACCAGAAATAATTGGAGATTAAACAGAATAAGTAATTTCGTAACAATTCTTAAAATAAGTATCTATTACATCAATTATATACTCTAGATGTAAGTTGTAGTATCGAAACTTATATTTATATATGTCATTAGGATATTACGAAGATACAATTATCACTCAAACAAGATATCGAAGACAATCTGAATATATAAACCATTCTTAATACCAAGGAGACAATAAATATGCTAGATGCATTTGCTAAAGTAGTCGCACAAGCTGATGCTAGAGGAGAATTTTTAAGTAATACACAACTAGATGCATTATCAGCCATGGTCAGCGAAGGCCAAAAGCGCCTAGATGTAGTAAACAAAATTAATTCTAATGCTTCAGCTATAGTAACAAATTCTGCTAGAGCTCTATTTGCGGAACAACCTCAACTAATACAACCTGGAGGTAACGCATATACAAGTAGACGCATGGCTGCTTGCTTACGAGATATGGAAATTGTACTAAGATATGTTAGTTATGCAATGATAGCTGGAGACTCAAGTGTACTTGACGACCGATGCTTAAATGGATTAAGAGAAACATACCAGGCATTAGGTACACCAGGAACATCAGTTGCAGTTGCTATTCAAAAAATGAAAGAAGCATCTGTGGCACTTGCCAATGACCTAGCTGGGGTACCATTAGGTGATTGTAGCGCATTAACTGCAGAATTAGGAAGTTACTTCGATCGTGCTGCTATTGCAGTAGTTTAGACATAACGTATTATACCTATTATTTTATTGAAATTAAACATTCAGGAGATTTATATGAAAACACCTATTACAGAAGCAATTGCATCTGCAGATAGCCAAGGACGTTTTTTAAGCAATGCCGAACTGCAGGCAATTACAGGAAGATACGATAGAGCTGCAGCAAGTCTAGAAGCTGCTCGTTCTTTAACCAATAGCGCTCAAAGACTAATTACAGGTGCTGCTCAAGCAGTATACACTAAATTCCCATTTGTTACTCAAATGCCAGGCCCAACATATGCATCAAGTGCAATTGGGAAAGCTAAATGTGCACGAGATATCGGTTACTATTTAAGAATGACTACCTACTGTTTAGTTGTAGGAGCAACTGGACCAATGGACGAGTATTTAGTAGCGGGCTTAGAAGAAATTAATCGTAGTTTCGAGTTATCACCAAGCTGGTACATTGAAGCTTTACAATACATAAAAAATAGTCATAATCTATCCGGCCAGGTAGCTAACGAAGCTAATACATACTTAGATTATGCTATTAACACACTAAGTTAAACTTGTTTGTCTAAAAGTTATTTATAAAATATATTGACCGCAAAAAGATGTTTATAAAATATTTTTTTGCGGTTTCTTGAATATACTATGCAGATCAACAAAACATAATGCTTTATTTGAGATTAAGATTAGTAATTCACTTGGATTATAAGTAATTAATATATTTACATTTTCAAATATTCAACAAATTCTATGAAACAACCACAGATCCATCCAGTCGTCCTTACTATTCTTGATGGTTGGGGCCTAGGGGAAAGAGAGCCAGGCAATGCAATTCACTTAGCTAAAACACCCAATATGGATACAATTCAAGAAGTGTATCCCAATACATCTTTAAATGCATCGGGTATAGATGTAGGATTACCAAAAGGTCAGGTAGGTAACTCAGAGGTTGGTCACACTTCGATAGGTGGTGGAAGAATTATATTACAGGATTTAGTAAAAATTACAGCATCTATAGATGATAACAGTTTTTATAACAATACGATTATCAATGAAGTATGCAAGCATGTCAAGCAACGACAAAGTCAAGTACATGTTATAGGACTTTGCTCAAATGGAGGTGTACATTCGCATATTAGTCACCTATTTGCTTTACTAGATTTACTAAAAAAAGAAGAAATTTCTAAAGTCTGCATTCATTTTATAGCAGACGGACGCGATACTAAACCTAAATGTGCTATAGAATTTTTAGAACAAATCCATGCACATATGAAAGCTATAAATATAGGTGAAATATGTACAATAAGCGGAAGATACTACGCTATGGATAGAGATTGCAGATGGGATAGAACAGAAGCATTTTATAAAATATTAACTCAAAGAGAAAATATAGATAAACGCGACATATACAACATTATAGAACAATTTTACCAACAAGACGTATCTGACGAATTTATAATACCCACACGAATAAACAATCATACAATTAATAATGGAGATGGCATTATATTTTTCAATTTTCGACCTGATAGAATGAGGCAAATTGTACAAGCCATATATAAAGACAGTTTTAAAGGTTTTGAAAGAAAAAAAATTGATAATTTAAAAATATGTACTTTTACACAATATGATTCTACTTTAGATATACCTATAGCTTTTCGTCCAACAAGTAAAATCAATTTTTTAGGAGAAATTATATCAAAAAGTAATCTAAAACAGTTCCGTATTGCTGAAACTGAAAAATATGCACATGTTACTTATTTTTTCAACGGCGGATTAGAAGAACCGTTTCCAGGAGAAGATAGAGAACTAATTCCAAGCCCACAAGTAAAAACTTATGACCAATCTCCTGATATGTCAGCTGTTCACATCACACAAAGCGTAATTTCAGCACTGAAAAAACAAATATACTCGTTAATTGTTATTAACTATGCTAACCCTGATATGGTGGGACACACCGGCCATTTAAATAGCACTATTAAATCAATAGAATGCGTTGACAGATGTATCGGCAATCTATTAGATACTATCAGTAAATATAATGGTACATTAATAATTACCGCTGATCATGGTAACGCTGAATGTATGTTTAATGAAAATGGAGAAGCATGCAAATCACATACTACCAACTTAGTACCATTTATTTTAATCGAAGGTGAAGGCCATAAGATAAAAGGACACGGTGGCAATGTTGAACTCAAGAAACAAGGATCACTCGCAGATATTGCTCCTACTATAATTGATATTTTACGAATCAGTCAACCAACTGAGATGACAGGAACTAGCCTAATAGAAAATTCTAAGTATGAATATAGAAGCAAAATTATAAAATGATATAAATCTCTACTTTAGTTTTATGAAAATCAATATAGGTAAAAACTTTGTTAAGCTATGGAACTATGATTTTCCTTCTAATATTATATCAAATATTAATCATAGTAACTCAATACCTCAGAGCTTACGTATACTTTTAACAAACGATGGTTCGTTTACACGCAATAGCACAATTATTAATCACCTATATACTAGTATTACACTCATTGAACAAACAAAAGGATTTTCTACAAAGACACTTAAGAAAATAGCTTATCAAAAACCACTACCAAAGAAATATAATCGACATGTATGGTTAACTGATGAAAATAAAAAAAAATTGCTTTTGCCAAATCACATGGTTATACTAGTGATTTAACCAATACATTATTAAATACAAGTAAAGCTATTGGTAAAACCTTAATTACGTCCGAAATCAATATTCATCGACAAATAACGAGCATATATTTCGGCTATTGTCAAGATCTAGAACGATATTTCGAGATTTCAGGACCTTTATGGGGAAGATCGTATAATATAAATCCCACTCCTGGCTCCATAATAACAATACACGAAATATTTTCTCCTCAATTAGCAAACCCTTTTTAATTACATTCGAAAATCATATATGTTTAATCTTTTAAAAAACAGAACCAACAAACTCTTACGCAAATATGATCCTACAGTTAAAGAAATCAATAGATTGGCTTCACAAATGGAAGCATGGGATGAACAACAATTAAAAAAACAAACCTATAAATTTAAAAAGATCATTAAGCAAGACGAAAACTTGAAGACTATTCTACCGGAGGCATTTGCAACCGTAAAAGAGACTTGTAGAAGAATTATAGGATTAAATCTTTTTGATGTTCAAATACTTGGCGGTATTATTCTACAGGAAGGAAACATTACTGAAATGAAAACTGGAGAAGGTAAAACTTTAACAGCTACATTACCAGCTTACCTTAATTCATTAACTGACCTTGGAGTACACATTGTTACTGTTAATGACTACTTGGCCAAAAGAGATGCTGAATGGATGGGACAAATATATCAATTTTTAGATACCAGTACAGGACTTATTCAGCAAAATATGAAGCCAAGCGATAGACGATTCAACTATGCACAAGATATCACTTATGTTACAAACAGTGAACTTGGTTTTGACTATTTAAGAGATAATATGGCTATTGACAAAGCAGATATTGTACAGAGAGGTTTTCATTTCTGCATAATTGATGAAGTGGATTCAATTTTAATAGATGAAGCAAGAACGCCGTTAATTATTTCTGGTCCATCTCACATTCCAACGAATAAATACATTAAAAGTGATTTACTTGCCCAGGATTTAATCATCAATAAACACTACGAAGTAGATGAAAAAGCCAAAAACATAATATTAACAGACGAAGGAATTGTTTTCTGTGAACATTTTTTAAATATATCTAACATCTATCAATTAGAAGATCCATGGGCACAATATATCATGAATGCCATAAAATCTAGAACATTATTTTTAAAGGATCGAAATTACATTGTAAAAGATGATGAAGTTATCATTGTTGATGAGTTTACTGGCCGTCTAATGCCTGGAAGACGTTGGAGTGATGGATTGCATCAAGCAATAGAAGCAAAAGAACAAGTAAATATACAAAATGAAAATCAAACTTTAGCATCTATAACCTACCAAAATTTTTTCTTACTTTATGACAAACTCTCTGGTATGACAGGTACTGCAGTTACAGAATCTCAAGAATTCGAGAAAATCTATAAGACTAATGTAGTAGAAATTCCTACTAATAAAGTTTGTAATCGAAAAGATTTACCAGATCTAGTATATAAAAGAGAATACAATAAATGGATTGCAATCGCAAATGAATGTTATGACATGTACAAATTAGGAAGACCAACCTTAATTGGCACTACCAACGTAGAAAAATCAGAGTTATTAGCAAAATTACTAGAAGAATATGGCCTTCCTTATAATTTATTAAATGCAAAACCTGAAAATGTAGAAAGAGAATCTGAAATTATTGCTCAAGCCGGACAATCAGGTACTTTAACTATAGCAACAAATATGGCTGGTAGAGGAACTGATATTATTTTAGGAGGCAATGCTAAGCAAATCAGTCGTTTAGTTATACTTAAAACAATTCAAGACAATTTTATAAATGCAACTATACAAAATACTAACAATAATATAAGTACAGGTGTTAAAGAAATTTTGGAAGCGATGATATCGACTCTAAAAGAGAACAAAATATTTAATGATATGCTACATGTCGATATCATAGCTTATGCTGAATCATGCTTACTAAATAACAAACAAGAATGTAAGTCAGCACAAGCTATACAGTCTGCTTATCAAAATATTTTTAAAATTTATGATTATCGTTTTTCTATTGATAAAAACAAAGTAATCAGCTTAGGAGGACTGCATGTAATTGGCACTGAAAGACATGAATCTAGAAGAATCGATAATCAACTAAGAGGCAGAGCTGGTAGACAAGGAGATGCAGGTTCATCACGATTTTTTCTGAGCCTTGAAGATAATTTATTAAGGATTTTCGGCGGAGATAAAATTTTAAACTTAATGGAAACACTTAATATTGATGATGAAGTTCCAATAGAATCGGTTATCTTAAGTCGAAGTTTAGACAATGCACAGCAAAAAGTAGAATCATATTACTATGATATTCGAAAACAACTTTTTGATTATGATGAAGTTCTTAATACTCAACGTCAAGCTATATATGCAGAAAGAAATAGAATTTTAAATTCAACATATGTTAGAGATTGTCTGATTGAATACGGCGAAAGTACAATCGATGAAATCATAGAATTTTATCATAAAGATTACTCTGGCACATACAACAAGCATGAAAACAACTTATCGATAATACAAAAGATCCAAACTATTCTTAATTTACCAACAGAAGTAGTGGAAGAAGTATTTGATAAAATGGATGAGAAAGAAATACGCTATTTTTTATATGAACAATTTAGAATTACTTATGACCTAAGAGAAGCTTATCTAGAACAATTAAGGCCGGGACTTGTAAGACAATTAGAAAAGTACTATTTGCTTCAACAAATTGATACAGCATGGCAAGAACATCTCGAGAAAATGGCAAATCTAAGAGAATCCATAGGTTGGCGAAGCTATGGACAACAAGACCCCTTAACAGAATACAAGAATGAAGCTTTTTCACTATTTATACATATGATTACTTATATTAGAGAAACAGTTAGTTATTTTATCATGAGATCACGTTTAGTAATTGACCCTGCGAAAGTCATACACGACTAAAATATACTTATAATTTATAAGACACCATATCAACTGTTGACAAACACAGGAAAATTAGTTATATTGTCATAGCAAATACACATACGGATCGTAAGCCCCCATCGTCTAGAGGCCTAGGACATCTCCCTTTCACGGAGGTAACGGGGATTCGAATTCCCCTGGGGGTAGTTGGCTTATACCACGATGTATAAGGGTTTCTTTTACTGAGCAGCAAAACTTTTCAAGTTTTGCTAAACCTTCTTGATGATTCTCATCTGAAAGACATTTAACGAAAGCTGATCCTATAACAACACCATCTATATCCCATCTGGCTACTTGTTCAACATGTCTCAGCTGTGAAATACCAAAGCCAAGTATAAGTAACTTATCAGTCTTTGATTTAATATTGCGAACAAAATCTTTCATTTCTAACTTTACATTCTCTCTCAGACCTGTCACACCTGTCGAACTAACTACATAAATTAATCCTTGTGACTTACTAATAATACTGTTAACCCTGTCAACAGAACTAGTAGGTGTTACTAACAAAATCAACTCTAAGGATAATTGTGAACAAACATTTATTACATAATCTGCTTCCTCCAAAGGCAAGTCAGGGATAATCAAACCTTTTATACCTGAGTCTGCAATATCTTGCAAGAACCTAAATATACCGCGAGCTAAAATAGGATTATAGTATGTGAATAAAATCAAAGGTGCTTTAATTTTATCATGTATATTGTTTAATAAATGTAATAACTTATCAAATGTTACCCCTTGTTGTAAAGCTTTAGTTGATGCTTGCTGGATTATAGGCCCATCAGCTAAAGGATCCGAATAAGGCAAACCTATCTCAATAATATCTGCACCAGAATTGTCTAATAGTTTTAGAGCATTCTCTGTACTTGCGAGATTAGGAATACCCGCTGTAATAAATGGAATTAAACCACATTGGTTTTGCAAAGAGTTTAAAGTTTGTGAAATTGTTGTCATATATACAGAAACATAAATCAGATTTGTATACTTTAATAATATATTAGTATTGAACAATTTTACAAGACTTTTTATGGGTTACCCGGGACTCGAACCCGGAACTAATCGGTTAAAAGCCGAGTACTCTACCATTGAGTTAGCAACCCTTCAATAATAATATTCTATTACTAAATAAATAACATAGCTGAAGAAGAATATCAAGACTTCACATTGAACGAATTCTATTAAGAGTTAGAATGAATACTTTTTTACATAAAAAGCTAGGTATAAATTTGGTGGATAAATTAGATATTGCAGAAGGAACATCCATATTATTAGCTATTTCATCAGGTCAAGATTCCTTATGTCTACTGAAACTCTTCATTGATATTAAAGAACAATACAAATTAAATATTGCAATCATTAGTATTGATCATCAATGGAGAGCTGACAGTTGTGTTAATAGCCAACACATGGTTAATATAATTCAAAAAGCACAAATAAAATCTTACCTATATCAACTAAGGCCTAAAAATTATTCAGAACTTGAGTTAAGAAATTTAAGATATCAAATATTTTTAGAAACAGCAATTAAGTATTCATATGAACTCATTGCTACTGCACACACAGCCAGTGATCAAGTAGAAACATGCATCTATAATATGATTCAAGGTAGCAACATAGATGGACTAAATAGCTTAATATGGAAAAGAAATATTGATAAAGATTTGAAAATTATTAGACCTTTACTTAATTTCAGCAGAGGAGAAATAAAATGGTTTTGTAATTATTTTTCATTACCAATATGGTTTGATTATACAAATTTATACTATAAAAATAATCGGAGTAGAGGACGTCATGAACTCATTCCTTATATTAAAAATCATTACAGCCAAGATTTAGAAAGAAAAATACCAAAATTTCTCGAAAAAACATATTTAGACTCTGAATACTTAAGACAAAATACTATAAAACTCTATCAACAAATTAAACATCCTTACTTTATTGCTGTCAATTATCAAATTTTAACTAAGCAACATAAATCATTACAGTTGCGATTACTTGAATTATTCTTATTACATAATACCAAACTAACTCTATCAGATAATTTACTATCTGATATTATGGATTGTATACACAAGAATAGTTATATTCGTATCATGAACCAAGATATATTAATACAAAGTAATCGTACTTGGCTATATATAAGCTAGCTCTTTACATTTAGATACTAAAATATTTAATATACCAACATTACAATAAAGCTTGATTCAAAAAATAAAACTTGTTAAAAAATATAAAATAAGAAAGTTTGCAGACATAAGGCAACTTACGATTAGAAGTAGAAAAACTACACACTTGTTCATATGAAGAAAAAATTATGATATTCGTACAAAATTGTAATAAGATCTAACTCAAATACAGTAGAATTATACTTTTTTTATTTCAGTAATCCACATGATTTCAAGTAAACCAGTATAATAAAAATATATGTTTGTTATTAACAATAAAAAGGAATAGAATTATGATTAATTGGCAAGTAATCGGTCAGCTAACCTCATTGGCTATTATCGTATTAGTAGGACCTGCAGTAATTATCCTGTTGTCTGTTAAAAGAGGCAACCTATAGTGTATCAGAACATACACTACATCAACATGCACATAGCAGTATAATACGATAATAGCGAGAATGTATATATAAGGTATATGATATTTTGACTATGATCTTATTGACTGCAAATTAAAGAAGTAGCTATTCTATCGCAGATAGAATAGTTTCAGAAGAAATAGCTTGTTGGTCGCCTGCAAACTCATTATTTGGCAATAGAAATAACATGCAATGGCATTCCTTTCTTTCTCTCATAGGCACACAAGGGCAATTCCAATATGCTGCCTGAACCTCAGCTTGTTTGTCTTCATAATGTCTACATGGACACAACGGTGCTCCATAGTTGTCTTTGTGCTTAGCAAGTCCTTCAACAACTACTGCTGTTACACTTGTATCTACACAAAAGAAAGTACCCGTACGTTTCGCATATGCTTCAGAGAATTTACGCATAGCTTCTAGACTATTTAAATTTTGCTTCTCACTCATATTTTTCTAACATATTTTAATGTATTAAATTTTTCGAGTATCACAAGTTAATAGCTTAATAACCAGATATGTATAAAACTTAATGTCAAAGTATTAAATTTTACAATATTTATGGTATATCCATAATTAATATTCTGTACAATACTAATATAAATAAAATAGTACGCATGTATTATTATCCATGTGCACTTATATAATTTCAATATAACTAATAAAATATTAAGTTCAAGATTAACATGACAGCTTCATATTTACCTTCAATACTAGTGCCTCTAGTAGGAATTGTATTTCCTGGATTAGGTATGGCTCTTCTATTTATTTATATCGAACAAGAAAGTATTGCATAAAGATAGATTCATAAATAAAATTTGTACTGGTGAATAAAAGCCGCTTTTTAATTGTTAATAGCTATTAAAAAGCGGTTTTATCTACTATATACTATACAGTTACAATAATATTCATTGAATACATATGCATATATAAATTATAAGCTATACTACAATGATGAACCTATGCCCGAATACGAACCATAAATAAAAATACCTAATACTGTAATTACTGCAATACCACCAGCTGTTGCCACTAACCATAAAGGAACTCTTCCTGTACCAGCCATTTAAAATCAACTCCTTATAAGAAATACATTATTGTTTATAATAATTAAGAGTAGCAACTTATTTCATTGCAACATATCTAATTAAAGAAATAACTAGAAAACAAAACAGCTAGAACAAAAATTAACAGTAAACCCCAAAACAAGGATGTACGGTTTAATTCCACAGGTTCTTTATTAGGATTTGGACCGCTCATAATGATCTCCTATTTTTTATCTTTGTATAAATTGCATAGATGTAATAGCACCTAGGAAAAAGATTGTAGGTATTGCTAAACCATGAATTGCCAACCACCTAAAAGTAAAAATAGGGTAAGAAATAGGTTGGTTTGTATTACCTCTACTCATAAAATTTTCTCCTTGTTAGAATTAGATTCCTCTAGTTAAATCTTCAAGTTCTTGTTTAGCACTAAAACGATCGTTCACTAACGGTACTTGTTGACGATCTTGAGTAAAATACTCATTAGGACGTGGTGTACCAAAAACATCATAAGCTAAACCTGTGCTTATAAATAGCCAACCAGCAACAAATAGTGAAGGTATAGTAATACTATGTATAACCCAGTACCGAACACTCGTAATAATATCAGAAAAAGGACGTTCTCCTGTAGATCCTCCCGACATAAAATTTACCTCCTTATATAGTTAATTTAATACCAACAAATAATAATAAACTCAAGATTATACAATAAGGTAAATACTTTTAAGTTTATATTAGTAAGCAGGCTTACATAACAATAATTCAAGCATTATACCAAAGAATTGCTGTAACTAAATGAAAAATAATTTATTATTGAACGCAGCACTAAAATTCAGCAGAGTACTGCACAATAAAATATTAACCATATTGCCCAATAATACTTAATTAATTTAATTATAGATAACTATAAATTGATGCCTTCAAAGAAGTCTACCAATTGAATCGTAGATTATCAATAAACACCAAAAATTTAGACATAGGTCTATATATTAACATTATACTGTTTTATATCAAAAAGGAACCTGATTGCTTAATTCTTCTTTTCAAGCATGTATAAATCAAACCAAAAACTACTACCTAGACCTAATTCGCTATAAACATGGATATGGCTTTTATGCTTCTCAACAATATTTTTTACAATTGATAACCCTAATCCAGTTCCTTCTAAAGTATGAACATTATTTTCTAATCTTACAAAGCGGTCAAATATACGATTTTGATCAAATTCATCTATTCCTGTACCTTCATCAATAATTTCAATTCTAATTTTATTAGAGCTTATATGCTTATCTACAGTTTGTAATTTAACTGAATATACCTTTAATAAAATGCGTCCATCAATCCCGGTGAATTTTAAGGAGTTGCCAATAAGATTGGATAAAACTTGAGTAATAAGATTAGGGTATCCATTCACAGTAAAGACTTGTGGACATATTTGAAAACACAATTGCACTTTTTTATTTTTTGCTCTTAATTGCGATGTCTGAATTACTGGAGGTACTATCTCATGAAATTCAATTAGTTCTAACAAATCCAAGAAATCTGACTCTAATCTTGACAAATCTAAAACATCATTAACTAAACAAGTTAACCTTTGAGTTTCTTGATTAGCAATTTCTAAAAATTCAACCTTTTGTTTTTCTGTAAGAGAGTCTCGATATTCAGACAAAGTCTCCAAAAAAGATCTAATATTAAATAATGGTGTCCTTAACTCATGAGATACATTACTAATAAACTGTGTTTTTGCTTCGTTAAGACCAATTTGATTAGTTATATCTTGAATAATAATACCTACACCCGTCAATACTTGACACTCAGCATCTAAAACTGCTGTAATTACAAGGTGCAAAGTTTTTGTAGAATCACTTTTTAAACGTAAATTTAAATTTTTAGTATTTGAATTTTGAGTGAAATCATTCTGCCTTTTAATTATCTCTTTAAGCATAGGCATTAATTGTTCATTTATATCATGAGGCAAATAGTTAGAAAGATATGTTCCAATTATACAAGATTTCAAAAACTTAAATATTTTAGAAGCAGATTGGTTAATAAAAATAATTCTTAACTCTTTATCTAATAGAATAACACCATCAGCAATTATTGACACTAAAGTTTCTAACTTCGATTTTTCAAGTATTAATTGTTCTACATTATTTTTCTCATACATCTCTAATCTTTCAGCCATATCATTAAAATCTGCCACAATATCAACTAATCCAAAACTATATTGGCCTACAATTCTTGTTTGAAAATTTCCTGCGGCCAGCTTATTGATGGCTTCACTTAAACATAGAGTAGATTTTTGTACAATCAAAAAGTTTAAAATAATAGCAATAATACATATTAACCAAATTGCTAAAAACACTGACAGAATAATCCACTGAACTGAAGAAGATATAAATATAGAATTGATATTATATTTTAGCTCAGTATATAAATACACATCTTGATTATTTATATCGGTTACTGGCACTGCAATATGAATAATTTGCATACTATGCTCTTCAGACATATAACTAACTTGACATATTTGATTATACAAATTTGGCAATATATGTAATGTATCAGTCATTAGACAAGATTTAAAATTTTCATATACTGTTAAGTATTCTGTTTCAGGATAAAATAATATAATAGAATCAGAGCCCTTTAACAACATGATATATTGCAAATCTGGCACAGCTAAATATATTTGTTCAACAGTAGTTTTCAAATAATCAACAACCTCTAACTGTGTTATAGATAATACATAAGATGTAAATACTGCGACAAGATTTTTTATAAAACTAATATAGTCAATAATTAAATATTTTTGTATATTATCTAAGATAATATAAATGATACTACTCATTAATAAGGAAAAGGCTAGTGTAATAAATACCAATAACCTTACATAGAGATTCAGGCAATAAAAGTGGTTACCAACATATTTAAACATTTTATACAATAAATTCATAGAAATCTGTTTACTTGTTAATATAACAAACTTCCAGAATTACGAAACATTAATAAAGAAAGAACAAAATCAGCAATAAAAATAGCTAATAAAGTTGTCACAACAGAAGATGTAGTTGCTCTACCAACATTTATAGAACCACCTTGAGTTGCTAGACCCCAACTACAACTTATAACACCTATAATAAGACCAAATATAATTGTCTTAATAAAAGAATATATAAAGTCTAGAAAGAGAAGCGATGAATAAGAAGAATTTAAAAAAATTAACGGTGAAATATTATACAAAACTGCCGAAATAAAAATACTGGCCGAGATACTACTTGCCAAACCAAGTGTATTTAACAATGGAAGCATTATAAATGATGCATAGATTCTAGGAATTACCAAATATTGAATCGGATCTATATTTAAAACGTATAATACATCTATTTGTTCAGTAACTTTCATAGACGCAATTTCTGCAGTAAATGCAGACCCTATTCTACCTGTTACAATAATAGCTGTCAACACTGGAGATAATTCTCGAACAAATGTTACTGTCAAAATAGACCCAACTAATTCTGTAGCACTTATATAGGTCAATTCCCTGGCAACCTGAAAAGTAAATATCATGCCAATAAAACATGCAGTTAATATAACAATAGTTAAAGAACCTACACCCATAATTTTAACTTGATTTAGTAAATGATACACCTTTCTTTTACTATAGAAAGATAGTCTTAGTAAATGTATGATAATGCTAAAAGAAATTTGTAACCGATCAAACCATTCCCGTAAACTAAGTTTTAATAATATCATTAACTGTAGTTATAAAAAATAAAATCTACGACAAAACATATTTGACTTCAATAAGAACAGATATGTTGTTTCTGATTGCAAATTAACAAAAAATAAGATATCTTAAAAGAGAGGGCGGTTAGCTCAGTGGTAGAGCGCCTGCCTTACAAGCAGGTGGTCACTGGTTCAAGTCCAGTACCGCCCAATTAAATTCATTAATGATAACTTTAACCTAAATAAGGGCCCATCGTCTAAAGGATTAGGACAGGGACCTTCTAAGTCTCTAATGTAGGTTCAAATCCTACTGGGCCTGTAATAATCAAGTTTTAATCAAATACTTCAGCAACCATTTGCTGAACTTTTAAACCGGAGTCAATAGTATCTAAAGGATCTTTTCTTAGACGGTGTCTTAAACATAAAGTAATTACTGTTTTAATATCATCCACTATAACATTTAATCTTCCATTATAAGCTGCAAATGCCTTAGCAGCTCGGTTAGTTACAATATCTCCTCTTAAACCATCAACATCTAACTGTCCACAGACTTGTGAGATTTTCATTCTTAAAGAGAAATCAATAATTACTTCGTTTAATATATCTTGAGCATGAATTATCTTAGCTTTTAGAACATTCTGTTTATCTTGATATTCCTGTATACAAAGATGTGGATTCTGATCAAATTGACTTCTTTGCTCTACAATCTGAACTCTTAGCGCAGGATCTTTAACAGTACGAATTTCTGCATGCATCCCAAACCTATCTAATAATTGTGGTCTTAACTCACCTTCTTCTGGATTACCTGAACCTACCAAAACAAAACGAGCAGGATGTCTTATAGAAATACCTTCACGTTCCACAGTATTCCAACCAGAAGCAGCTGAATCTAACAGTATATCCACTAAATGATCATCTAACAAGTTGACTTCATCAACATACAAAATGCCTCTATTTGCTTTCGCTAACAGACCAGGCTCAAAGGTTTTAACGCCTTCATTTAACGCTTTTTCAATATCAATAGTACCACATAGACGATCTTCTGTGGCACCAAGTGGTAAGTCTACCATAGGTACATTAATTAAAGTAGTACTTAAAGATTCACCATTACGTATAGAATCTTGCACAAATTCACTCATTAAATCAGTATCCGTGGGATGAGAATTAAATGCATCATCTTGTATAATTGAAATTTGAGGCAACAAATCAGCTATTGCTCTAATAGTAGTTGATTTACCCGTACCACGATCACCCATAATCATAACACCACCAATCTTAGGATCAATCATATTTAAGATTAGTGCTAATTTCATTTCTTCCTGACCAACAATTGCAGTAAAAGGAAAAACAGGACGTATATTATCTTTAGTAGTAGTCACAGGATTATAATTAGTATTTACAAAAAAGTATATATCATTAACTATTTCAAATCATTTTCACTGCCATTAAAATAACATATAATAGACTAACTGTATTGCCTGAAACATATACATGTTTCAAACATAAAATATGGAATATTATAAATTATATGGTATAAATAATAATTCAACTCTTAAGAATATAATTCTGATCCTAACTGAATTGCTAAGACAGCCGATACTAAAGCAAATAACATTGCCACAAAAATTTGACTATCACTAATCATATGTACTCCTCGATATTAATCGTTATGGTTAAAATACACTACACAATATAAATTAAATATACAATAATTATATACTTTAAATGAAATAATAATATTCTTTGGCTTAGAATATATTTTTAATTACATTGACTTTACAGAAAAAGATATAAGATACCTGACGTACCAAATATACTCTTAAGATTATACTTATATTTTAATTTAAGTTATTCAAAGTTTTAATAAACTCAAAACTTATCTCCAATTGTTGATGTATTATTTATATGAGATATTAAAAATATGATATCAATATAATTAATTTATTCAATAGATCATATTAGATTCAATAAACATTTTAATATAGCATATTATTTAAATCCCAAAGTACTCTGCCGAAATCAATATTAGTTCAAATTGTATAGATACAAAGACTACATACAATAACTTAAACTCAATAAATAAGTAAGAAATAAAGATATATCCTTAAGCTACATCAGTAACTTTAGTTATTAATTCAAAGTAGAAAATAAAAACTATATTGCGGGTAATTAATCAAAATTCTAAATAGGGCAAGTACTTATATAGTACTTGCCTATATATCAAATTTCTATCAGGTATTATCTTATAAATATTAGATATACAAAACTTTTTATTATAGAGACATTATTTTTATACAATGAATCATAAAATAAAGGTCAATACTTTGAATAAAATAAAGTAAAGTGATTGTCCTGTAATTATCACAAAAATGATGTACACAGTATGCACACAGTTGATATATACTCGTTAACTAAATTATTGATAAGGAGGATAATATGAAGCTAGCCGTTTATGGAAAAGGAGGCATAGGCAAATCCACAACCAGTTGCAATATTTCCGTAGCTTTAGCACAACGAGGGAAAAAAGTTTTACAAATTGGATGTGATCCAAAACATGATAGCACCTTTACATTGACAGGTTTTTTAATTCCGACAATAATTGATACTTTACAATCTAAAGACTATCATTACGAAGATGTTTGGCCAGAAGATGTAATTTATAAAGGTTATAGCGGAGTAGACTGTGTAGAAGCAGGTGGTCCACCTGCTGGTGCTGGGTGTGGTGGATATGTTGTTGGTGAGACTGTTAAACTACTCAAAGAATTAAATGCCTTCGATGAATATGATATCATTCTTTTTGATGTACTAGGGGATGTAGTTTGTGGAGGTTTTGCAGCACCACTAAATTACGCTGATTACTGCTTAATAGTTACAGACAATGGATTTGATGCATTATTTGCTGCAAACAGAATTGCAGCATCAGTAAGAGAAAAAGCTAGAACACATACACTAAGATTAGCAGGACTAATCGGTAACCGTACAGCTAAAAGAGATTTAATCGATAAATATATTACATCAGTCCCGATACCTATTTTGGAAGTACTGCCTTTAATTGAAGATATTCGTATTTCAAGAGTTAAAGGTAAAACATTATTTGAAATGTCCAATTCAACTCAAGAACTATCTTATGTATGTGATTACTATTTGAATATTGCTGATCAAATAATTGCCACACCTGAAGGTGTAGTACCACGTGAAGCAGCAGATCGGGAACTCTTTAGCTTATTGTCTGATTTTTATTTAAGTCCTGAAGAAACAAAAGAAAAACAAAGCACTACAGAATCTTTAAATCTGATGATTATCTAAAAATATATTTATTATTCAAATACAAAAACATGACATTATCCAAAGAAAAACACATTACCTTTGAATGCGAAACAGGAAATTACCATACATTTTGCCCTATAAGCTGTGTATCATGGCTATATCAGAAAATAGAAGACAGCTTCTTCCTAGTTATAGGCACAAAAACATGTGGCTATTTTTTACAAAATGCTATGGGTGTTATGATTTTTGCTGAACCAAGATATGCAATGGCTGAGCTAGAAGAAGGCGATATTTCAGCTCAGTTAAATGACTACGAGGAACTAAAAAGATTATGCTTGCAAATAAAAAGAGATAGACAACCTGGTGTAATTTTTTGGATAGGTACATGCACTACAGAAATAATTAAAATGGATCTTGAAGGTATAGCACCCAAATTAGAATGCGATATTAATATTCCAATAATTGTCGCAAGAGCTAATGGCCTAGATTATGCTTTCACACAAGGTGAAGATACAGTATTAGCTGCGATGGCACATCGTTGTCCAGATGTTGCACGTGAAACTCTAAACCAAGAATTGCCTAGACTAGTTATATTTGGTTCGTTACCTGAATCAGTTGTAAATCAACTAACATATGAACTTAATAAACAAAATATTAAAGTTGCAGGATGGTTGCCATCAACAAGGTACTCAGAGCTTCCTGTGATTCAAAAAGATGATTACGTTATTGGTATAAACCCTTTTCTTAGTAGAACAGCAACAACATTAATGAGAAAAAGGAAAACCAAGCTAATTAGTGCGCCATTTCCAATTGGTCCTGATGGCACTAGAGCATGGATAGAGAAAATCTGCAATGTATTTAATGTGGAACCAAGAGGTTTAGAAGCAAGAGAAAACGAGACGTGGAAAAATTTAGAAGAATACAGATCCCTCATAAAAGGCAAATCAGTATTTTTCATGGGAGATAATTTGCTAGAAATTTCATTAGCAAGATTTTTAATTCGCTGCGGTATGATCGTATACGAAATAGGCATTCCTTATATGGATAAACGCTACCAAGGAGCTGAACTCAAGCTACTGGAAAAAACATGTTCTGAAATGCAAGTAAAAGTACCGAAAATTATAGAAAAACCCGATAATTATAATCAAATTGATCGTATCAAAGATCTACGACCCGATTTAGTTATTACCGGCATGGCCCATGCAAATCCATTAGAAGCGAGAGGTATAAACACAAAATGGTCCGTAGAATTTACCTTTGCACAAATACATGGTTTTACTAATGCAAAAGATATCTTAGAATTGATCACAAGACCAATAAGACGCAATAAAAAACTAGAGAATATTGGCAATCATTTGTACAGTACACAAGATTAACAATTAGTAAGTATTAAACTTGGATGCAATTCTAAATTTACCAAGACTTGCAAGCTCCTGTAATTGGCGAATATTATCACTATCAGTAAAGGCTAATGGTACTATATTATCAATCGCATTCAATAAATCTAAAGACGTGAATTCTCTTTTTTCATGGAAAGCTGTATACATTGCTTCCATGATCACTTGTTGTATTTCAGCACCAGAAAATAGCCTTGAATATTTTGCCAAGTAGTCTATATTATATCTATGCCATGTATCAGGACGAAGTTTTTGAAGATGTACCTGAAATATTTTTTTACGTTCATAAAGATTAGGTAAATTAAGAAAAAATATTTCATCGAATCTACCTTTTCGCATTACTTCTGTAGGTAACTCATTAATATTATTTGCTGTTGCAACAACAAAAACTGCTGTTGTTTTTTCTGATAACCATGTTAATAGTGTCGCTAATACCCTATTATTAGTACCACTATCGGAGGCATTGAGATTTCTATTAAAAGCTTTATCAATTTCATCTATCCATAAAACACATGGGGCCGAGGCTTCAGCAATCTGTATCATCTGTCTTGTATTTGATTCAGATTCTCCAACAATACCAGCAAACAAACGGCCTACATCAAGCCTTAATAAAGATAAATTCCACTCATTAGCTATAGCTTTTGCACTTATTGATTTACCAGTACCTTGAATTCCGACCAATAACAATCCTTTAGGATAAGGCAGGCCATAATTTATGGACCTATCAGAGAAAGAACTAGAACGTTTTTTTAGCCATTGCTTTAAATTATCAATACCTCCAATATCCTCCAGTAATACATCAGTCTTATGTACTTCTAATAAACTTGTTTGTTTCACAAATTTTTGTTTTTCTTTGGCAATAAAATCAAGATTAGCAGAATCAAAAATATACTGTTGAACAAGCATTTTAGAGATAATTTGACGTATCTGACTAATTGATAATCCTTGACAAATATTCACAAGATTACCTATTAGCGATTTATGAGGTTTTACATCTAAGACATCCAACAATCTTTGAATTTCTAGTCTAATTTCATACTTATTCGGAAGAGGTAAAGTTAGTACTTGGATGAGGTATTTAAGCTCATTAGGCAAATTTACTTCTATACCTGACATAATTACAACATGATTGCATAGCTCTAATTTACTTGATAGATTTCGTATTTTTCTAATAATGGATGTGTCATTAAAAAATAGATGAAAATCTTTCAATATAAAAATTGCATCTGAATTCTGGTTAAACGATTCAATAAAATTTAAAGCCTGCAAAGGATTTCTTTGAGCCTCTTTAGTCAAAGCATTTTTACTTTTATAGCCTTCTATAAAGTCCCAAAAATATATAGATTGTGATATATCATTCAATGAAATTTCAACAACAATATTTTCTAATCTATCCTCCTCATGTGTCATAATATATATGAATGAACAGCTAGATTTTACAAGCAACTCTAATTCTCTTTGAAATGACATAATTTATGACAAATTTAGGATCATTTAACTTAATATGAGACAACATCAACATGATTACAAAAAGCCTGAATACTTTGCAGTATAGCAGACTACAGACTCACAACATAATATAATTTTTATTGAATACGATTATAACATACAGCTTTTATTATAAATAAAGCACTAGATTGCAATTCGTTTTCTATTTTTTCTTCTTCTAGAACGTATGATTCTTTTGCCTCCAACAGTTTTCATTCTTGTACGAAATCCAGATGTTTTGATACGTTTTCTATTTGTACCACCTAAAGTTCCTTTAGTCATAATTAAATTAGTTAGTTATTTAAACTTTCACAAATTACAGTAAAATAAAATATATACTATACATTATTATAACACACAGCATTATCTATATACCCAAAATACAAACAATTATATTCATTAATGCCTCTAATATATCTAATTATTTTATGTTTTATACTTAGCCCGCTTACAATAATACTGAGCATTCAAACAATCAATTTTAATTATAAATTAATTACATTGTCTAAATTAAAAAAGAAACATGATATTATTATTAATTCACAGACAATAGAATATCAAATAGCTAATATTTATATTGATACGAAACAATGGCATAAAGCAATCATAACCTTAGAAAATGCTATACATTTTAATACAGACATTAATACCTATTGGGCTGCAAAATATAATAACGCAATAGGTTTTACTTTACAAAAAAAAGGATATAATATATTAGCAAAAATTTACTATAGCATGGCTTATCATCATTATCCTGACTATACTTACGCTAGGAACAATCTAAAAAATATCAACACTTTATGAACTGAGTACTGATAACAATATATAATGACACGCCTCTATATACATGACTTTGCGGTCATTAATTATTTATAGCACATCGTACTGCCGATTGAGGCAGCAGCAAAGCTATTATCCTGTAGCGCGTGTTTGTATTTGTACTTCGATTTAATTGTTTTTTTCTGATTGTCGACATTGTTCGCATCTTTCAAAACAAATATCAGCGTGAATTGTTAAAGGCTCTTCGTAAAATGCAACCTTAGAAAAGAGTATTTGCAGAACGAAGGCGATTTCGTGCAGACACGAAAACCGGGCAACAGACAGAAAACTATATCTTTACTTGTAACAATAAGTGAAGCTCACTAGTCATATATACTAAGTCGCCATTGATTATTGACACCGCTAACTTACAATGGAAGAGGAACTGCGCATTTGTATTTGGAAACCAACATAGAACTAAAATACAAATACATACACATCAATCGAGAAAGCTAATATGTATAAAAACTTCTTAGAAGATAGTTCTAAATTTTGTAATTAGACTTTTGATAATTTATAAAACTATAATGTCCTACAATGACACGAGCACCTGTACAAAAGAAATCTATAAGATTACTAAGACGATTACGAACCTACTAAGCCCACCGTAGATGCCAGTGCGAATCGTTTGTTTGAAGCCGCACTCATGAAGACTTTTCAGATCAAAAACCGCTGAAACTTAGCCGAGGTGCTCAAATATGGATCTTTCGAAAACTTAGTGCTTGACAAGGCTAGCACGACTGCTTATTTAGCAAAGACAAATAGGTAGCGTTGTCGGAACAAGCAGCCAACCAAATGCGATGTTAAAGGCTTACTGGTGAACATAGACATCAAAAGTTGCTATGGGACTGGTTTGAAACACCAGGAATATCCAATTGGCCAGCCTATGACATTATCCTATACGCGCAATAGTAAGCACAATAAGCCACTGAGCCTTCGAAAGTTGATGGAATTATATGGGTATGAGCTAATCGATAGACTATGTTTCGTCCACGTCTCAACAAGTAAACCGCTTACAATGTCACAAGACTATTTTATGAGCTGGTCTACACAGAAAAACATCGAAGACATATGGGTGGAGTGTAATGACGTAGAGGAATGTAACAATGATCTATCAAAAATCTACAGTCACAAAATCTCCCTTGCAGTTTTACAGCAAAATGACTATAAATGGTTGATGAACATGTGTTCCCTAAAACAAAGAAACGAACTGTTAGATGTGCTGCATGTGGAAGCCGTTGCGATTTATCTAAGGAGCCTGCGCATGTCTAGCTACTCCGAACTGCAACAAAACATGAAGAACCATAACGGTGAGAATAAATGTTTGCTGTCAGTCAACTAGACAAAATCGAAGCGAATAGCAGTCGAACATGAATGCTACTATTGGACGTCCATGAAGATCGACCAAATAACAATGAAAAAACCACTTGAATTAAGAGAGACTTACTCGAAAAAGAACCCAAGCACTAGGCCGATGAACAACTTTATCAACCTCAACGTGAACACGATATATGGCGATATCGTAAGTCCCTACTTCCAAATTGGTAACACGTTTGTTGGAAAGAATATCACTGCTAGGACGCGATCGATGGTCTGGTACATGGAGAAAGGGCTCAACGGATTCCAGACCATAACCGATAGCGTCACATTCAACATCAACAAAGTAGTGAAACCTAGACGCAAAAAACTATATACCAGCAACTTTCATGATATTGAAACAGGCAGACAGAAAAGGACATTGTCCAACCGCGACCGTGTAATTATTCAAACACAAAACAATCATATAGAACGTTTACTAATTAGAAAAAATAATCAGAATGTCAACAAGCTATGTATTGCAGTTATTCGTGCGATGGCTGATCGCCTTCGCTATTTGATTTTGACACCAAGCTAGAAGTTGGTAACAGTAATATCAAATATGACGCGAAGAAGTGTAGAACAAAACGAAGAGATTAGCAATTTGATTGACATGGAAAATCCAGCGTGGAAAGAGTTCGAGGAGTCTAACTTACAATGCCCGGTGACGGTTCTCTGAACGTTTGACGAAGTACCCATGAACAACTCGACAAACGCCAACACACTAACCCCAGACTCAAATCGATTTGATCATCGCATGATTACCACAAGGCGGTGTCATGCGTAGAGATCACCAATAAAAACTCATATTCAATGGTGAACCAAATACTATATCTTACACGAAACAACTCCAATTATCAAAACCCAGTGACAAATCTAAACAAGCGATATGGATCGTTATACATTCGACTTGAGCTTGACACTGAATACCAAGAGTCGAGCTATCCCTAATGAACAATTCATTGAACAGTGTTGCAAGATGATCACAATTCAAATAAAATACATCAGTGAACGCAATAGTTTCGTGTTCGGCAACTCATCCTTGAAAAGCATTGAATCGGGATAGCAGGACTTGAACCTGCGACATCCTGCTCCCAAAGCAGGCGCGCTACCAAACTGCGCTATATCCCGTTAACACATGAGTATTATAATCATATAATTTATAAATGTCTACCATAGCATTAGACCAAACTTAACGTGGGTACCAAAACATTCCTTTAACACCATCAGGATCAGTCATAAAACCTAAATGCTTATAAAAAGAAATCACTTGTGGATCAGCAAATAAAGTAATAGTGGTAATATCAGCTAGTCGTAACTGTTGAACGACCTGATTCATAAGCACTCTACCTAAACCTTTACCTTGAAAATCAGGATGTACTACAACATCCCAAATAGTAGCATTAAAAGCATGATCTGATGTAGCACGAGCAAAACCAATTAAATACTGCTGATTATCTCTTTTATGAAATAAAGAGATGGTTAAAAAACTATGCTCTATAGCTGTTCGCACCTTCCTAAATGGTCTACGAACCCAACCTACCGAGTCACAAAGCTTTTCTAAATCGTATAAATTCACATCTTTAGTAGTACTAAGATAAATCTGAATATTATCTCCCTTGAAATCAAGCTGATCAATTAACAAGATATCACTTGCGACATTTTTAGTATCCATATGTTTATGCCAATGTAAAAGTATTGAACCAGCATTTTTGAAAAAAATCTTCCATGAAATCATAATGATTAGTATGACATTAATTTCTTTATATTACAAACTTGTTGTAATAATAGTGTGCTAATTTGGATACATCATAGTATCTAATTATTATTACAAGTATTATATCATATATAGAATAGCTCAATAATTGTTACCAGTTATACATAAATTAGAGATCTACTGTTATTGTTCTATAATATAACTATATAAAAATTAGAAAATTCATATGTAACTTTTTATTGTAGTATCACAACAATTAATTGGAGATTCAAAAGTGAAAAAAGTTCTAACTATTTTCCTAATTTGCATAACATGCTTTCTATTATATTCAAATGAAGCTCAAGCAGATGTTGCTGGTTTAGTTCCATGCAAAGACTCAGCAGCTTTCAACAAACGATTAAAAAGCAGTATCAGAAAATTAGAAGCAAGACTTGCAAAATATGAAGCTTCAACACCACCAGCACTAGCTTTAGAAGCACAAATAAACAAAACCAAAAATCGTTTTGATAAATATGGACAAGCTGGATTATTATGCGGTTCTGACGGATTACCTCACTTAATTACAGATGGACGATGGAGTCGAGCAGGAGATTTTGTATTTCCAGGACTGTTATTTATATATATAGCAGGATGGATCGGTTGGGTTGGCCGAGGATATTTACAAGCTATTTCTAAAAGCAATAAACCTACGGAGAAAGAAATTATATTGGATGTGCCATTAGCATTGAAGTTTTCAGCTTCTGGTTTTACTTGGCCATTAGCAGCATGGCAAGAATTCACTAGTGGACAATTAATCGAAGCAGAAGAAAATATTACAGTATCACCACGTTAAGAGCACTTATTATATTCGTACATTAAGAAAAGGTATATATATGGATAATAACTTACTAAAATACTTATCTACTGTTCCCGTTGTAGGAGCTATTTGGATAACTTTCACTGCTGGACTTGTAATTGAAATTAATCGTTTTTTCCCTGATGTTCTCTACTTTTACTTATAATCAGTAGAAAAACTTTTTTTACAGTATAAGGTATAAGATAATCGATAATTATAAAACTTATTATTTAAATAAGGCTCTTAAAGCCTTGTTTAAATAACGAATCAACATATATCATAAGCTTGTTTTTGTATTATAAATAATAGTCTTATATAAAATTAAGTTATAAATTATTACACAATGATAACATATGAGTTTAATAAGCCAGATTATTATCAACGCTGATAATGAACTAAGATATCCCACAATTGGTGAACTCCAAGCTATACAAGAATACTTAAAAAGTGGTGAAGAAAGAATAAAAACCATATCAATACTTAGGGATAAAGAAAAAGAAATTATTCAGAAAGCAAGTAAAGCGATCTTTCAAATTCATCCTGAATATATAGCTCCAGGAGGAAATGCACAAGGTGCTCGAAAGAGATCTTTATGTTTAAGAGATTATGGATGGTACTTACGACTTGTTACATATGGAGTTTTAGCCGGAGACAAAGATGCTATCGAAAAAATCGGTGTTATTGGCGTAAGAGAGATGTACAACTCTTTAGGTGTTCCTATAATAGGTATGATTGATGCTATTGAATGTTTAAAGCAAGCAACCTTAGAATCTCTACCTAGCGAAGATGCTAAAATTATAGCTTCTTATTTTGATTTTATTATTAGAGGAATGTCATAACCATAACACTCTTTCAGTACATAACAAAGCAATACTTGCATCATATATACAATAATGTTATAATTAGCCCATACTCGGAGATTTACATTATGTAATTAATGAAAATTGTCAGGACTGGAAAGTAGCAGCAATAAAAACTATTACAGAAGGTTAATACTCCGAGTTTTCTGCTAATACTATTCAACATTATTTACAGTATTCCTATAATTATATATCTATCTTTATCAACCCAAATATCTGGTCCAATAATACTACATACATATTAAGAAATAAAAACTTAGAAAATAACAAAGATAGTAGGATCAATTAAAACAACTTTTTGAATTATATGAACTCATCTGCGATGAATGGTGCTCACATTCTTTCAACAGGTTCTGCTGTACCATCTATTTGTATCAGTAATGAATATTTAAGTAACACAATTAGTACATCTGACGAATGGATTTCGACTCGTACAGGAATTAAAGAAAGACGATTATTGCCTAAAGATAAATCCATAATAGACCTTGCTACAGAAGCTTCCTTATCTGCTTTACAGAAAGGTCTGATAAAGGCCGAAAATTTAGATTTGATTATTTTAGCTACATCAAGTCAAAATGACTTATTTGGAAGTGCAAGCCAACTACAAGCCTCACTAGGAGCTAAACATGCAGTTGCATTTGATATTACTGCAGCATGCTCAGGTTTTTTGATCGGCTTAATCACAGCTAGTCAATTTATCAGAACTGGAGCTTATAAAAATATTTTAGTTGTTGGGGCTGATATTTTATCACGCTGGGTAAATTGGACAGATAGAAGAACCTGTATTCTATTTGGAGATGCAGCTGGAGCTGTTATACTACAATATAATCAAACCAACGATCTATTAAATTTTCAACTTGATAGCAATGGTAACGATTTCCATCAATTATCAATACCATATACACAAACACAAATACACAAGAATACAGTTGAGAGTTTATACACATATCCACAAGGAGGTAAATATAATTATTTAACCATGAATGGAAAAGAGGTATATAAATTTGCAGTATCTCAAGTACCAATAAGTATAGAAGAATGTCTCAAAAAAGCAGAACTATCAACCGATGATATTTCATGGCTTGTATTACATCAAGCAAATCAGAGAATTTTGGAAGCTGTTGCAAACAAACTCGATATACCAATGACGAAAGTAATTTCGAATATTAAATATTATGGAAACACGTCTGCTGCATCCATACCACTAGCTTTAGATGAGGCTTTTAATTCTGGCTACATATGTAACGGTGATATTATTGTTATAGCAGGATTTGGGGCAGGGCTTACATGGGGCACAACAATTATAAAGTGGCATGCCATACACTAGTCAATAATTATATATATATTATAATATCAATAAAAGAGCTAGGTTTGACCATAAAATAGTAGTATTACTATTAACGTCACTGAAATATACTATTTCACACAAATATTTTTATCATATATCATATTAGAGTAAACATGATTAATAAAGGACTTTAATTTATGACACCATCATTATCCAGCTTTTTAACTAGTTTAATTCTAGGTGCACTTATTGTTGTGTTACCAATAACTGCTGCACTACTTTTTGTTAGCCAAAAAGATAAAACGATCAGAGACTAAACAGATCATTCAAATTAAAGGAAGACTTAATAATCCTTATATTATACTCATACAGCAAAAACAAGACAATTTATAACTAATTGACACTATAGTAATATATCTAAAAATACATAAAGATTTAAGAAGTATGTCTTTATCTGACTGGTTGTTAGCAAGAAGAAATTTAAAATCTAGGATTAGTTTAAGCTCAACTAGTATAACAATACCGGAAGGTTTATGGATAAAATGTGATAAATGTGGCCTTTTAATGTACTACAAGGCTTTAAATCGCAATTTTAAAGTTTGTCCACAATGTGAACACCATTTCCCAACATCAAGTCAAGAACGCATAGAACAACTTTTAGATGAGGGTACATGGCAAATTATCAACGAAAAACTTACATCGACAGATCCACTAGGCTTTAAAGACCAAAAGCTTTATGGAAAACGATTACAAGACATGAAAGGAAAAACAGGGTTACAAGATGCAGTCGAAACAGGGTTAGGGTCAATTGGATCAATACCAGTAGCTGTTGGTATTATGGATTTTCGATTCATGGGCGGTAGTATGGGTTCAGTGGTGGGAGAAAAACTAACACGGTTAATTGAGATCGCTACTATTAGACAAATACCTGTAATTGTAATATGCGCATCAGGCGGTGCAAGAATGCAAGAAGGCTTATTAAGCTTAATGCAAATGGCCAAAGTTTCTTCGGCATTACAAAAACATCATAACAAAGGATTACTTTATATCCCAATTTTAACATCACCTACTACCGGCGGAGTTACTGCAAGCTTTGCTATGCTTGGAGACTTAATTATAGCTGAACCTCAAGCTCTAATCGCTTTTGCTGGAAGGAGAGTTATAGAACAAACCATCAAAGAAGACTTACCGAACAACTTTCAAACGTCAGAATACTTATTTGAGCATGGCTTTATTGACTTAATAGTACCCCGAACACATTTAAAGCTTAAACTACAACACATATTATTGCTACATTCTTCACATAGCAAATTATAGATTGGTATATTAAGAAAATTTACCTAGAGATATAGCAAGGTAAAGTAATATTAAAATAGATAGTATGTGCCAATGTTAGTGCAAGTAATCACATTTGAAAACAGTTTTTGCGCATTGTACACTTAGACATTGCCCTGGATAATTAGTACTTTAAACTATATAGAAAAATTTACTAATCATTATCTAACCTTATTATTAACGATTACACAATTTATATAATTACCATGTTCGCACGATTTTCCTCGTTAACCTGTATATTAAGTTTATTGTTATCAACCATGTTGCATATTAATGTATATGCTATTGATTTGGATGAAGCAACACTGACTGTTCCATTGAATCAATCAGGCAAAACAACTGTCCTTACTCCTGAACAAGTCAAACGCGGAAAAAGGCTATTCAACAACACATGCTCACAATGTCATAATGGTGGTATCACGAAAACTAATCCTAATATCGGACTAGACCCTGAGGGATTAAGTCTAGCAACTCCACCAAGAGACAATATAGAAGGATTAATAGATTATATGAAGGATCCGACTAGTTACGATGGAACAGAGTCTATAGCTGAACTTCACCCAAGTATTAAAAGTGCAGAAATTTTTCCAAAAATGCGAAACTTGACAGACGACGATCTATTCACAATTGCAGGGCATATTCTTATACAACCCAAAGTTGTACTTGAAAAATGGGGTGGAGGAAAAATTTACTACTAATGAATTTCAATTATTAAAAGCTATTGAAAACAAATATAGGTAAGATATTGTATAATATTTTATTTAACAAATTATTATTATGAGGAGTTATACAATTGAACAAAGTTTTATCCTTAACAACACTAATTGTCGGAAGTACTATAATTAGTTTATCGAATAAAGCAATCGCAGCAGACATTGCAGCTGGTGAACAAATTTTTAATGCGAACTGCGCTGCATGCCATGCTGGAGGTAACAATGCTATTATAACAGAAAAAACTTTAAAGAAAGATGTTCTTGAAGCATATGCCATGAACAGTGTAGATGCAATTACAACACAAGTAACAAATGGAAAAGGAGCTATGCCAGCATTTGGTGGACGCTTAGAAGCTGAAGATATAGATAATGTTGCCAATTATGTTCTAAGTCAGGCTGAACAAGGTTGGTAGACATTCTTTACAAGTATAAAAAATTCAACTAGATAGCCATAAGTTAGGCTATCTATTTTATTTTTGAGTCAACAAAATAAATATATTCTAATTACAAATCCAACAATATAATGTTTAATAATGAAGTTAAAAAAGCAATTTTAGTGCTTGAAGATAAGACAACATATTACGGATGGTCTTTCAGCAAGCTAAATAATACTATGGCTATAGGGGAAGTTGTATTTAATACCGGAATGACTGGTTATCAAGAAATCATGACGGACCCAAGCTATAGTGGACAAATTGTCACTTTTACATATCCAGAACTTGGTAACACAGGAATCAATAATGATGACAATGAGTCAGCTAAACCTTCACTGAAAGGGATAATAGCTAAAAATTTATGCTTAAATGCTAACAACTGGCGAGCAAGACAATCATTAATCGAATATCTGCAAGAATACAACATAGCAAACATATATGGCATTGATACTCGTGCATTAACTAAACATCTACGTAAAATGGGTACTATGAAAGGATGTATTTCCACAGAATGTTCAGAAATGTCTAAGATAACGCAACTATTAGAAAAGCATACTAATATGATTGGTTACGATTTAGTGCAGTCTGTATCAACATCAAATTCTTATAAACTCCCAAATATAAAAGAATATACGCCACAATATATCTATAAACAACGTGAAAAAATATTTCAAAAGTATAATTTATCAATTATCGTTATTGACTTTGGAGTAAAAACTAATATTTTAAGAAATTTATCAAATTATACCGATAATATAAATGTAGTCCCAGCTGATACATCTATCAAAAATATTATGAAGTATAAACCTGATGGTATCTTGTTATCTAATGGACCTGGCGATCCTGCAGCAGTAACTTACGCTATCAATAATGTCAAAGAGCTTATGAAATATAAAATACCTATATTTGGTATTTGCATGGGACATCAAATTTTAAGCTTAGCTTTAGGCCTCAAATCTTTTAAACTAAAATTTGGTCATCGCGGTCTTAATCATCCTGTAGGACATAACAAACATATTAATATAACAAGTCAAAACCACGGCTTTGCAATCACAATCGAGCAATTAGTTAAAGATGATCTACTAGTTAGTCAGACCAATTACAATGATAACACCGTCGCCGCCATTAGTCATCGCAAATATCCTTATTTTGCTGTACAATATCACCCAGAAGCAAGTCCAGGACCACATGATACTATGGAGATATTCGGACATTTTATCAGAATAATCCTTATTACAAAAGCTTACCCCTCTCTTATCAAGTAACCAACAACGATTTTATACTTGTTTAATGTATAGATTCAATCCATGCCGGATGAGCAAATAATGCCGCTAAAACTTGGACGCCTCGCAATTGATTAAATAAAGGAAGATGACCTGCAGGAGCGGTTATATTCCAAGTAAATTCTTGTGGATAACGACAACTTACGTTATTTACTTTCCAACCAATTTTAGTCCAAAATTTTTCCCAATTAGAATTAGTTGATAACCAAATGCTTCGTTGCACAGATAAGCCAAATAAACCCTCAGAATGAACCTGCCATAGTTTATCAATTGTACGTAGATCAACAATTGGTAAAATGCAAATGTCTGTAAAGTATAGCCATTGCCTTTTATGTTGACCCAATAACTGGGATAAGTTGCATAAAAGTACCTGAGTTAATTTATCTGCTTGTTGAAACTGTTTGGCAACAAGCAATTGCTGCAAAGGAAAATAGTCAATATCTATATCAGATTTTAGAGGTACGATACCATGTGGTAAATTTTGCTTAAGCATACTATTAATATCATCATCTCTTGACTTTAATAACAGTTCAAAAATTAAACCATCTATACAATTTACTTCGATACTATCATCAAAGTACCTGGATAATAAAACAGACAATAATTGATTATGTGTGTTACAGCCACTATTATAAATTTGATTAACTAAACTTAATTGTTGAGACCTTAAAGCATCATCATTTAGAGAAAGTAACGTCAATAAAGTTTGGAAATTCTCATCTAAATCATCCATCTTAACCATAATATTTCAAAAACTATGTACAATATTTTTTACCTATACTATAATGAAGTTTTACTTAGTACGCATCACAATTGCTATACTTTTTAAAATTACTTTTAAACTATTTGTTATAATATAACGAATTAGATAAATCAATATTTTACCTATTAATAAAAATATAGTTTGAACTTTGGGTAAAATAAAATCCTGCAACTCTAAAAGAATAATTATAAATACATGAAAACTCGACAAGACCTTTAAATCATTTTCACGATATGCATATATATACTGACAATGTAAACCTTTTTTACTAAAAATCCAAACTTGATAACGATTATTATAAATAATCCTAGGTTGCTGGAAATAATACAATAAATAATTATTCCAAACCAAATTATTTTTAAATGTAGCAATAGATCTCGCAGAAACATATGTATTACGACAAATTTTATTTGTTTTCAAAAATCTAAATAATCGTAAAATGGAACTGCTTGAATTAAGTAAACGATAAAAGATGAAATCCGCTAATTGAATTACTAAATTATCCAATAGTATTTCTACATGCTGTACAGGTATTTCCCCTTGAGGGAATAAGTATGTCTTGGTAGTATCACCCGAACTCCCAAATATTAGATACACAAGTAAATTATGTAAAAGTAGGCGATGTTCGATAGATATACGCTTATAAGATATGAGCGAATTAAATTGAATAATATTAACATCCAAATCTTCTAAATTAAAAATTTGCCGAAAATTGCATAAGGATTTAGTTATTAAATCAATAAGGATTCTTTTATTTAATGACTGCATATCACGAATACTTACATCCAGCTCCGTTATATCTAAAATCAGAATTTCTAACTCAAGTAATATGATCTTAAATAGTTCTTGTTTTACTTGTGAATCTACAATATCAATTGCCAGTATATGAGAAGTTTTATTATATAAATTAAAATTTAGCTTAATATAGATTTTCTTAAATAAATTAGAAACTTGATTATTGAGATGAATACCTTGTGTTCTAGGCCAGTATGTTATCATAACTGTATTCAGTGTATTATTATTAATATAATCATACAAAAGTATTAAAATAATAATATATTACATGAAGCTCCTTCATTCATTCTAGAAAAACCAGAATATGTATTTTTGATGTGTTTTTATAAGAATTTATAGCAAGAACATATAATATGTTATTAAATCCAAATTTTTCACAAAACCACGCTATGGCAACTTATTATTTCGCAATTGCAAGTCAAGATTTTTTATTGAATGAAGAACCTTTAGAAGAAGTACTAAGAGAAAGAACAAGCCACTACAAAAATTTACAAAAAATGATTGATTTTTGGCTAGTTATTAATCCTACGTTTATCCATGCACCTGAGATGATTAACATTAAAAAGCAACTAGCAAAACCTTCTGTCGCAATTCTGTCACACAACCCTAAATTTATTGAATGGTTAAAACTTAGATTTGGTTTCGTTTTAACCGGAGAATTTGAATCTCCTACAAATAGTATTAATAACGCTTTGGATAGCGATTTTTAATATCTCAGATAGTATTGCATTAAATAGTATTAGTTTCTTGAGCAGGGTTGACGAATAAAGTAAGAATTTCTTTACTAAATGTGTCAGCGGCTTTTGACTTATAACGATTAGGATTTACTATAATTGATAACATACGCTTAATTGTGACATTTTCAATTTTGGCCCAATGAAGTATACCAAGTTCAAGTTCTTTAGCTATTGCAGACACAGAAACAAAAGCAGCTCCAAGCCCTGATTGAACAGCATTTTTAATTGCTTCAATGGAATTAAGTTCCATTTCAATCTTAAACCGACTACTATCAATATCATATTGATGCAAGACATTATCAATTACCTTTCTAATAGTTGACTGTGTATCTAAAGCAATAAATCTTAAACGATATAAATCTTCTTTTTGTATTTTATTAGCCTGCGAAAAAATATGTGATGTTGGCAAAATTAGTGCAAGTTCATCTTCTGCATATGATGTAACTTGTAAAACATCTTGTAACTCAGATGGAATTTCACCTCCAATAACAGCAACATCTACTTGTCCATTAGCAACACTCCACGAAATTAAGCGAGTTGAATGAACTTGTAGCTGAACTGTTACTTGAGGATAACGCTGTCTAAATAGACCTATCAGCCTTGGCATTAAATATGTACCTGTAGTCTGACTAGCACCTACAACTAATGTACCTCCTTGTAAATTTTGTAAATCTTCTAAAGCACGACAAGTTTCCTCGCATAACGCTAAAATTCGACCACCATAACGTAACAATAAGCTTCCTGCTTCTGTCAGGGTTGCACGCTTATTAGTACGTTCAAAAATAGGAATATTTAATTGTTTTTCTAGATTTTGGATTTGCAAACTTATCGCTGGCTGAGAAACATATAAGCTATCAGCAGCTCGTTTAAAACTTCCTTCTTTAATTATAGCTTTTAAAATTCTTAACTGATCTAATGTGAAAGGTAAATCTCTCATAAAATATTAGTATAGCTGACATGGTTTATTTGACAAATAAACATAATATTAAAGTCTAAAAATCCGATTGTTTGTATTGCATATATTATAATTTGTAGTGCAGAATATCCAATATCATAATATAATATTATTATAAACATCATATAACAATATGAATAATCACTCTAGTGATTATGCACAAATAATTGATTACAAGGAAAGAAAATAATAGTATGGACATGAGACTTTTAATTGTACTAATTCCTATACTAGCTGCAGGTTCTTGGGCTTTGTATAACATTGGCCGTGCCGCTTTACAACAACTACGCAGTATGAATTCGTAAAAGTATGAGACATTAAAACTAATGTATAACAGGGAATAATCAGTATAATCTTTACGTCCCTGTTATTGCTACCTTATAATAATTTTAAAAATACGATGTAAAACCATCAAGACTTTTCAAACAAATCTATTATGGCAGTACCTAAAAAACGCACTTCAAAATCGAAATCACGATCTCGTAAAGCAAATTGGAAACGTAAAGCTTATTACGCTAGTAAACGCGCTACATCTTTAGGCAAATCTATTTTGGCAGGAAAAAATCAAAGCTTTATATACATTAATACTACAAACAAAGAAGATAATATATAGTCAATTTTCATGCAGAACTTTACTAATTAAAATCTTTAGTTCATCAAACATTAATTCATAGTGAAATTGTCTATTATCTAGTTCACCACTGAAATGATTAATCAATCGCTCAGTTTCTTGATAAAGTGCAGTCAAACAGGACAAGTTTGGCTTTTCAATTGCCCTGAAGGCTGTCAACATATATTAAACCAAAAAAGAATTAAAATTCATCAAATCCGCCACATAATTCTCACAAACCTGGAGATAGATAACCTAGCAGGGATTATTGGTCTTCTTTCTAGTTTAAGCTTAAGCTGTCGTGTGAAAACAATTAATATATATGGTCCTCCAGGATTATTACATTACTTGCACTTTGCCCGTAAATATTCACAAACTACTTTTAAATACAAACTAATTATACATATTATTAACCACGAATATATTGATACAAGTTTATCTTATTTACTTTACTCGCAACCTGTTGACAACCATAAGCATTCTTTACTATATATTTTCTTGGAAAAGGAGAAAATAGGTAGATTTCAAATCCGCAAAGCCCAAATATACGGTATACAACCGGGACCATTCTATGGTTTTCTTAAAATACAAAAAAAATATTTGCTGCCTGATGGAAACATCGTATCAGGAAAACATTTTACACATAAACATGCTAAAGGGCTTAAATTATTATATGTGCCAGGTGAATATACGTATAGATTACCTTTTGAATTAACATCTGATTTTACTCATATTGTGCAATAACAATCCTTTATTAAAGAGTAAGCATGACTTGTATTAAGAGAATGGTATATTATATCATGACATTAGTGGATGCAAATCAATTTACATATTTCGCTTCACTTCGATCAATACAATAATGAATCTCAATTAAATATCATATGATGTATGCAATACTTGAAGCTAGTGGTAAGCAAATATGGGTAAAGCCCGGACAGTTTTACGATATTAATAAAGTAACTGCTCAGCCAGGAGATAAAATACGACTGGATCGAATTTTATTTCTTAGAAAACATGAAACCTTAATAATTGGTAAGCCATGTATACCAAAAACATATGCCACATGCAAAGTTTTAAAACATCTTAAAGGTCGTAAAATAACCGTATTTAAGATGAAACCCAAAAAGAATATACATTCAAAACATGGACATAGACAACAAATTAGTAGAATATTGATTGAATCCATTAAAACTCAAACAACTTAATTTTCAAATCTGTAGATATAATATGGCACATAAAAAAGGTAGCGGTAGTACAAAAAATGGACGAGACTCGAATTCAAAACGACTAGGAGTCAAAAAATATGGAGGTGAACTTGTAAGCGCTGGCAATATTTTAGTAAGACAACGTGGAACAAAAGTCAAACCTGGTCATAATGTAGGCAAGGGAAAGGATGATACATTATTTGCTTTAATCGATGGTACAATTCAGTTTAAGAATACCAAAAATAGAAGAAAAATAATCAGTGTATATCCATCACCACTCAATATACAACCCTAAAAAGCTATATGGAGGCAATTTTGTACTTCATGAATACTAGAATTATTATGTTATAAGCTATTTTGTTATATCAATGATCAAGAAAATAATCATTTCACAGTTAAACAATATAGCTGCGATTATACAAAACAGTAAAATTCAAGAACTAATAGTAATTAACAATACATATCAAGTTAACGATATATATATAGGAATTGTTCAGAAAATATTTACAAGCATAAATGCAGCATTTATTAAACTTAGTTATCATGACAAGAGTGGCTTTATTCACATCAGTGATGCGAAATATACAAATACAAGAATAAACCGAAACTTCAATAGCGTCACAGATGTATTAACTCTCAGACAAAAAGTACTCGTACAAATTATTAAAGAACCAACTCAGAGTAAGGGGCCAAGACTAACTACTAATATTCATCTTTCAGGACAACACTTAGTATTAATGCCTTTCAATAATACGATATGTATAGGGCAAAAAATTTATGATGAAAACGAACGATCATTCCTACGTGCCCTTGGTATTCTCATTAAACCGATTAATATGGGTATACTATTCAAGGAATCTGCTTCAGGCATAGAAGAAAGAAGATTAATTGAAGACATTAGAAAGCTTAATCGTCAATGGCACTTCATAGAAAAATCAACCATACAAACTTTTTGTCCGTCACTACTTTACCAAAACACTGATATAATCCAAAAAATCCTAAGAGATCACATAGACCATGAAACAGATTTAATTGTTACAGATTCAAAATATAGTTTACAGCAACTACATGAACATTTTGAGTTTAGGAAACATAGGATACACCAAAATACACCAAGATTAAAATTATATCAGGACAATGCATGTATATTGGAAAAATTTAAAGTCAACTCGGTCATTTTTAAAGTACTTAATTCTAAGGTTGAACTACCATCTGGTATCTATATGTTTATAGAAACTTCAGAAGCTTTAACAATTATAGACGTTAACTCAGGTTCATTTAATCAAAGCAAAAGTTCATGTGATGCTCTTCTACGCACGAACTGTTTAGCTGCTAGTGAGATAGCATACCAGCTAAAAATGAGAAACATTAACGGGATCATCATAATAGATTTTATAGATATGCAATCATATAAAGATCAAATAAAATTACTCGAACACCTAAACAAAGTTTTTAAAAATGATGAAGCAAAACCAGAAATTATACAAATGTCAGAATTAGGACTAGTAGAATTAACAAGACGTCGCCGCGGACAAAGTTTAACAGAAATTTTTGCTAGTCCAGTAGGCACCATCCATAATAAACATAATACTCAAAGGATACATAGTTCTACATATAATAATACTACTATAAACAAAAACTACATTTTAGATATAAACTCTATTTTTTTCAAAAAGAAATTTGCAAAGTCATTATTAATCAAAAATTATTCCAAAATAGACATAGGTATCAAATTTATACCTCTAAAATACAGATACATCATGCCACTAAATTTATATTATTCAACGATAGATCATCAATTTTCTATACTGTAGTATAGTTCTGAAAATTTATATAAAGATCTTTAAAGAACAAATTAGTATTATGCGGCGCTTGTATAGAATACAAGCGCCGCATAAAAACTTATTTTTATATCGCTAATAATTTACATAACAAAAGGACTAAATCTTAGATTTAACCATTTACGGATGGAGCCACTAAAGCTACTGGACAAGATGAACCAGAAGCTAAATCTAATGGGAAGTTATGGGCATTACGCTCATGCATAACTTCCATACCTAGGTTAGCTCTATTCAGGATATCTGCCCAAGTATTAATTACTCGTCCTTGGCTATCTACAACAGATTGATTGAAGTTGAAGCCATTTAAGTTAAAAGCCATAGTACTTACTGACATAGCTGTGAACCAGATACCTACCACAGGCCACATACCTAAGAAGAAGTGTAATGCACGAGAATTGTTAAAACTAGCATATTGGAAAATTAAACGACCAAAGTAACCATGAGCAGCCACAATGTTGTAAGTTTCTTCTTCTTGACCAAATTTGTAACCGTAGTTAGCAGATTCATTTTCAGTTGTTTCTCTAATTAAACTAGATGTAACTAGAGAACCATGCATAGCACTAAATAAAGATCCACCGAATACACCTGCAACACCAAGTTGATGGAAAGGGTGCATAAGAATGTTATGTTCAGCTTGGAAAACAAGCATGAAGTTGAAAGTACCAGAGATACCTAGAGGCATACCATCAGAGAAGCTTCCTTGACCAATTGGGTATACAAGGAATACTGCTGCTGCTGCTGCTACAGGTGCTGTAAAAGCAACTGAGATCCATGGACGCATACCTAGACGGTAGCTTAATTCCCACTCACGACCAATATAGCAACATACACCAAGTAAGAAATGAAGAACAACTAATTGGTAAGGTCCACCATTATATAGCCACTCATCAAGAGATGCAGCTTCCCAAATAGGATAAAAGTGGATACCAATTGCTGCAGAACTAGGGATAATAGCACCAGAAATAATATTATTTCCATACAGTAGAGAACCAGCAACTGGTTCACGGATACCATCGATATCTACTGGCGGCGCAGCAACGAATGCAATGATGAATACAGATGTAGCTGTTAGTAATGTAGGAATCATTACAACACCAAACCAACCAATATAAAGGCGGTTTTCTGTGCTAGTGATCCAAGTACAAAAACGTTCCCACAGGCTTGCGCTTTCGCGTCTTTCTAAAGTAGCAGTCATAATTTTTTTAAGTTTTAGGATAATAGTTTAGATACTTCCCAGGAAACTTACCTGTTAGTACATAATTACATAACTTAAGTCGAAAAAACAAAATATTTAGAAATAACCTCAGTAAGTAAATTTACTGCAAAATATCAAACAACAGACTAAGCACTTAATAGCAATAAAATCTATTGTATATTAGGAAAGATTCAAATAAACTCACAAAAACAATTATATAATGCGCCAAAACTATTAGTGTAATATACAATACTTTACAAATAAGCAGTTGTTAAATTAGGGATTGACCTTTTCAGTTTCTTGCATCAAACTATATTTAGATAAGACGAACAAATGTCAAAATGTCATCAAGAGAACTGATGTGAAATATTAACAGCAATAAGCAAAGCTTAACTAAATAGTACACGATGGAGGTATATATACCAGATGTCACATTTAAGTAAACTTAAAACAAAAATAGTAGATACCAACAAGTTAGTAAAAGTACTTAGCGATTTAGCAATTGAATACGAATTACAATATAATAGATACGAACAAAAACCTGCAATCACTTTAAAATCTGTAGATAAACTTTATCAAGAATCTAAGACAAGGTTTATTTGGGACGGAGCTAATTATGAACTGATTGCTGACTCGGCAAGTTGGCAAGAAAAATATTTGACTAAACATCTAGTAGATAAGATTTGCCAGAAATACGCTTATAGAACAGTTCTGGAAGAAAGTTTTAAACAAGGCTTTGAACATACAAATACTCATTCAAGAAGTGATGGATCAATTCGATTAGTTCTTGAAAGATGGCAACAATAGTATAATATGCGGACGGAGAGACTTGAACTCTCACGAGATATACTCACTAGATCCTAAGTCTAGCGTGTCTACCAATTCCACCACGTCCGCCTATACAGTTATAACATTAACACTATTAAGTTTGCAAATGCAATATTTCTAATTCGTCTTGTTTTATTAACTTCATCTATTGTTTTTCAAACTTTAATATAATACAATTCATGGATATATTGAAATCCTCAGTAGCTCAGCGGTAGAGCGGTCGGCTGTTAACCGATTGGTCGTAGGTTCAAGTCCTTCCTGGGGAGCTATAATTTATAAGTATATCAAGATATCAAGTTAAATAAGCAAAATGAATCAACTCAATCTCATTATGTACTCAGTACAACAATATACCAACACTATATTTGTTCAACAAGTTAACCAACTCACACCAATAAGCTGTATCACAGCTTTTTTTGGAGGTACTATTACCAGTATAAGTCCTTGTGTCGTATCATGTATACCCATTGCATCTATGTACATTAATAATAATGAGAATAAAACTAATAATACACTGTGTCTCTTATCTGGCATAGGTACAAGCTTATCATTTATAGGAATAAGTACAATTTGGCTCAAGAAAAGCTACTGGTACTTTTTTAACGCTGTACCATTTATATGGCCAATCATAGTGATAGGATTAGGATTAAGTTTATTAAAAATTATTAATTTAAACTTGCTTATAACGTCTCCAAATTTTAACAGAAAATTATCCTTTAACATCAATTCTTTTATAAAAACATATATATTAGGATGCAGTTTAGGACTAACGATATCTCCCTGTAGCACACCTTTAATTATCACATTAATTAGTTGGATTAATGCAACAGAGAATTACATTCAAGGGATATGTTTATTATTTATCTATATTTTAGGGTACATAGCACCTATTACCATTTGTATAATATCAATCGATAGCATAAAACAAATAAATCAGTTAGGATCTACCAGTGATAAATTAATACCTTGGATTGGATCCATTACCTTAGCAACAGGTACATTTTCTTTAGTTAAAGAAATATTAAAGACAATCTACATATAAATAATTAACTTTTGCGAGAAGCTATAAATGAGAAAAAAAATACTAGGTTGGAAAATTGTAAAATTTCTAAGTAACTTAAGTTTTTCTATTGGGCTGTTACTCACAATATCACTTTTAAGTATTATAGGAACTGTAATAGAACAAAACCAAACTCTCGATTATTATCAAATAAAATATCCCACTAACGTACCACATTTATGGTTTGTTAATTGGGAAATAATTAAGTATTACAAATTAGATCAACTATATACAAGTTGGTTTTTCCTGGTTTTAATATTGATATTTAGCATGAGCTTAATAGTTTGCACTTTTTCGACACAACTACCAAGCCTAAAAGATGCTAGAAGATGGAAAATAAGAAAAACAAGTTCAAAAAATGTGATCTGGCGTAGCAATAGATATAGTTACAAAACTTCTAGTATCATCATACATGAACTAAATAAGATACAATACTATGTATTTTATCAAAACGCAGCTATATATAGCTATAAAGGACTATATGGAAGATTAGCACCAATATTTGTGCATATCAGCATTCTGCTTTTATTGCTAGGCTCTATCATCAGCCTTTTCTCTTCATTTTATATTCAAGAGATGGTACCAGAAGGAGAGCTCTTTAACTTGCAAAACGTTACGAGCGCAGGGCTTTTTAGTAGAATCCCAGATCATATAACTGGCACAGTAGATAAATTTTCAATCGAGTATTATCCTAACGAATCAATCAAACAATTTTATTCATCTATCAGTTTACAAAATCATCAAAATAAAAGAGTTTATCAAGCTCTAATTCAAGTCAATAAACCTTTTAAATTTGAAGGATTAACTATTTATCAAACAGATTGGCACGTAAATGGATTAAGAATTCAAATTGATAACAATAGAATAATCCAAATTCCTGTACTTAAAATAACTAATAATAACAATATTTATTGGATAACTTCATTAAAATATGCTAGACAGAAACAAATTTCGTTTATTTTCTCGGACATAACCGGGAAGTTGAACTGCTATAATAATAATGGACAACTGTTAGCAAACCTTAAAATGAATAAATCTTATATCATTGACCACATACCTTTCAGAATAGATTCTATACTAACTAGTACAGGTTTACAGATCAAAACTGACTATGGAGTTAGTTTAATTTATTGCAGTTTTGCATTGCTTATGATTACTACAGTTATGAGCTACATATCCTTTTCACAAATTTGGATTATCCAAAATGAAGACAGTATCGAAATTTCAGGAAATACAAATCGAGGACTAATAAAGTTTGAAGAAGATTTATGGACAATAAAAAAATATATATGATAAAAGGTTAAAGCCTACACTCTATAAAGTTACGTAGCAATGTTTTTCCTTCATTAGTCCACAGACTTTCTGGGTGAAATTGTATACCTTGTAAATGAGGATAACTTTTATGCTGACAGCCCATAATTATACCAGAATTTGTCCATGCTGTTATAGCTAGCTCATCTGGTATGGCTAATGGATCAATAACTAAACTATGATATCTAGCAGCCACAAAAGGATTAGATAAACTATGAAATAATCCTTTGCCATCATGATAAATCAATGATGTCTTACCATGGATAGGTTCTGGTGCATGAATAATTTTAGAACCAAAGGTTGAAGCAATAGTTTGATGTCCTAAACAAACGCCCAGTATAGGTATATCTTTGGCAAGTAAATATACTAGATCTGACGATATACCAGCATCAGACGGTGAACCAGGTCCAGGTGATATAACAATTGACGTAGGTGATATTTGTTTTATCTGCTCAATAGTAATAGCATTATTTCTTACTACTTTAGTAGATATACCCAATTCACCAATATATTGCTCTAGATTATATGTGAAGCTATCATAATTATCAATTATCAAAATCATTTTCTCCCTCCTTATATATACTATTCCAATACGACTTTTTAATTTGGAAAGCCTATAGAAGGCGAACTTGGCATAGCACGACTTAATTTTTTCATCCGTTCAGCCAGATACGCATATCTACCAGCATGTACACCTAAATTTATTGCTTTAGCCATTAGTTGAGGAAATTTAGCTTGAGCAATTGCTGAGTTGACTAGGACAGCAGATGCACCTATTTCCATAGCTTTAACAGCATCACTGGCCGTACCAATACCAGCATCAACAACCACAGGAACTGACGCATTTTCAATAATTATTTGAATGTTTTCCAAATTCTGCAGTCCTTGTCCTGAACCAATCGGAGAACCTAATGGCATAACAGTTGCGCAACCCAACTCTTCCAATTGTTTGGCAAGCATTGGGTCTGGATAAATATATGGAAGTACAGTATAATTTTTACTAATTAAATATTCAGCCGCTTTTAATGTACCGATAGGATCTGGAAGCAAATATTTAGAATCAGGTATAACCTCCAGTTTTACAAATGAATTATATTCTTGTCCCATTTTTTTACATATTTCATGACCAAGAGTTGCAATTTTAATTGCATCTTCAGCTGTTGTACAACCAGCTGTGTTGGGAAGTAACCATATAGACTTCCAATCTAACATGTTTAATAAATTATTTGGCTGAAAATTACTAGAACTTTGCAGTCGTCTAATAGCCACTGTAATAATTGATGTTTGACTACATTCAATACTTTGCTTAGCCACACCTAGATTTCTATATTTACCTGTTCCCAGCATAAGTCTAGACGTAAACACTTGATCACCAATCACTAAATCATCTGTTATATCGCTCAAATTTTCAAAAGTTACATTCATATTTGATGAAATCATGATATATATAAGTACTGGAATAAATAAGATTTGGAAATCACTATAATATTATTGTAAACTTAATGACAATTACAACAGATACTATAAATTTATATAAGAAATAACGTTATCGTTTTGCACTAGGACTAATAATGATAACTAAGAACAATTTAATTAAAAAGATAATAACTATAATCTATAATTAATCATATTAAACAAAATGCTTAAAAGTCTACCGATATTAATTCTTGCAATAATCATAACCTTAATAACAAGTTTAACAATTATTGGCATGTATCAATTATATACTGCCACAAACAGAAAAAGTCAGCTCAATACAGATGAAAAAGCTAATATTACTATTATCGACAGATGTGGGTCAATATTACCATATTGGCTTCCACTGTTAGAAGGTTTACAAAATTTTGGTCAACAAATACTACCAGACTATCCATTTAGTCTCATGAACTTATATAAAAGAACTTTAATGCCGTTCGTTATCGTATATGTTACAAATCCTGCATGGGCATTCTTAATTTTTTTCCTTTTATACTATTTATTTGTAAGACCAAAAAGTCCTATACCAAATAGGCCTTTTATAAGATTTAATGTAATACAATCAATACTTTTATTTTTAATTAATTCTTTATTAGGTGCAACATTTAGAGCTTTACCTATCGAGTTTCGTATGAGTTTATATGGTTTGATGCTATGCAATACACTATTTTGGTTCGTACTATTAACAATCACATATTCTGTGATAAAATCAATTGAAGGTAAATATGCTAAGATACCAGTAATATCTCAAGCAGTAAAAATACAAATTGATAATCGTAGCTAGGATAATATATTTAATATAAATACAAACAATAGCAAAATGTTTTTAAATACTTACGAAATGATATATATTCTGACACCTGATATTACAGAGGAAAACACTCTCACTCTAGTAAATGAATATAAAAATTTAATCAAAAGACATGGCGGTAAGAACATATTTGTTCAACATAGAGGAAGAAGACATCTAAGTTATAATATTAATCACTACTATGATGGAATTTATGTACAAATGACTTTTGATGGAAATGGAAATCTAATAAACCTAATCGAAAAATCAATGAGGTTTAATGACAAAATTATTCGATGTGTAACAGTTAAGCTAAATCCTATACAAACATTTGCTATCGGCGTGTAAAATCACAAAACTAAATATCAATACTTATATAAAAAATATATGCTAAATTAACAAAATATGCCATTAGTTTAGCTATGTTTTATAAAATATAACCTTGGTACTGAGCTACTTTTCCAAAGAGCTTCCTCTTTAGTATCATTGCCGCTGCAGCGTTTAACAACCGAGTTCGGGATGGTTCGGAGTGGTTCCACTGCGCTATAAGTATCAAGGTTTAAAACTATTCTTTACTACATTACTTCAGTTTTTATAAATCAAGCCCTCGGTCTATTAGTACGTCTCAGCTGCATACATTACTGCACTTACACTTAACGCCTATCGAACGGCTAATCTTGCCGTGACCTTAACCGTTTCTAAACGGTGAGAGTACTTATCTTAAGGTTGGCTTCCCACTTAGATGCTTTCAGCGGTTATCCATTCCGCACTTGGCTACCCAGCGTTTACTGTTGGCACAATAACTGGTACACCAGCGGTGCGTCTCTCCCGGTCCTCTCGTACTAAGGAGAGCTCCTTTCAATACTCTAACGCCTGCACCGGATATGGACCGAACTGTCTCACGACGTTCTGAACCCAGCTCGCGTACCGCTTTCATGGGCGAACAGCCCAACCCTTGGGACGTACTACCGCCCCAGGATGCGATGAGCCGACATCGAGGTGCCAAACCTCCCCGTCGATGTGAACTCTTGGGGGAGATCAGCCTGTTATCCCTAGAGTAACTTTTATCCGTTGAGCGACAGCCCTTCCACTTGGTACTGTCGGATCACTAAGGCCGACTTTCGTCTCTGCTCGACTTGTAGGTCTTGCAGTCAAGCTCCCTTATGCCTTTACACTCTACGACTGATTTCCGACCAGCCTGAGGGAACCTTTGCACGCCTCCGTTACTTTTTAGGAGGCGACCGCCCCAGTCAAACTGCCCACCTGAAACTGTTCCTTGGCCGGATAACGGCTAACAAGGTTAGAATTTTAGCTTTTCCAGAGTGGTATCTCATTGATGGCTCAAACAAACCCGCAAGCTTGTTTTCTTAGCCTCCCACCTATACTGCGCAAGAAAAGCCCAAACCCAATTCCAAGCTACAGTAAAGCTTCATAGGGTCTTTCTGTCCAGGTGCAGGTAGTCCGCATCTTCACAGACAAGTCTATTTCGCCGAGTCTCTCTCTGAGACAGTACCCAAATCGTTACGCCTTTCGTGCGGGTCGGAACTTACCCGACAAGGAATTTCGCTACCTTAGGACCGTTATAGTTACGGCCGCCGTTCACCGGGGCTTCAGTTGTTAGCTTCACCATTAGGTTAACCAACTTCTTTAACCTTCCGGCACTGGGCAGGCGTCAGCCCCCATACATTGTTTTGCAACTTAGCGGAGACCTGTGTTTTTGATAAACAGTCGCTTGGGTCTGGTTATTGCAACCCTACAAGGGTACCCCTTCTTCCGAAGTTACGGGGCCATTTTGCCGAGTTCCTTAGAGAGAGTTATCTCGCGCCCCTTGGTATACTCTACCTACCTACCTGTGTCGGTTTTAGGTACAGGTACTCATTATTTAAGATGTATCAAGCTTTTCTCGGAAGCATGACATCAATCACTTCAGCACCTTGGTGCTTTGTACTCACTTCTTTGCTCTAGTTGTTTTCACCAACCTTCATCGCATTAATAGTTTAAACCGGTAACCAACATCCGGCTGACCTAGCCTTCTTCGTCCCTCGTCATCAATAATAAGTAGTACAGGAATATTAACCTGTTATCCATCGACTACGCTTTTCAGCCTCGCCTTAGGTCCTGACTCACCCTCCGCGGACGAACCTTCCAGAGGAAACCTTAGGTTTTCGGGGCATTGGATTCTCACCAATGTTTTCGCTACTCAAGCCGACATTCTCACTTCTGCTTCGTCCACGTCCGCTAGCGCTAACGCTTCAACCTAACACAGAACGCTCCCCTACCGATGTAAAACATCTCATAGCTTCGGCAAAATACTTAGTCCCGTTAATTTTCGGCGCAGGATCACTTGACCAGTGAGCTATTACGCACTCTTTAAAGGATTGCTGCTTCTAAGCAAACCTCCTGGTTGTCTATGCATTCCCACTTCCTTTATCACTTAGTAAATATTTAGGGGCCTTAGCTGATGATCTGGGCTGTTTCCCTTTTGACAATGGAGCTTATCCCCCACTGTCTCACTGGTTGATTACACACTTAGTATTCAGAGTTTGCATCGATTTGGTACCGTTCTCACAGCCCGCACCGAAACAGTGCTTTACCCCTAAGTTATAGGATCAACCGCTGCGCCTCAACGCATTTCGGGGAGAACCAGCTAGCTCCGGATTCGATTGGCATTTCACCCCTAATCACAGCTCATCCGCTGATTTTTCAACATCAGTCGGTTCGGACCTCC